GGAGAGTTTGATCCTGGCTCAGGATGAACGCTGGCGGTATGCTTTACACATGCAAGTCGAACGGAAGCTTATAGCTTTAGTGGCGAACGGGTGAGTAACACGTAAGAATCTACCTTCAGGAGGGAAATAACAATTGGAAACGATTGCTAATGTCCCATATGCTTTTAAAGTGAAATATTTTTTGCCTGGAGATGAGCTTGCGCCTGATTAGCTAGTTGGTAAGGTAATAGCTTACCAAGGCAACGATCAGTAGCTGGTTTGAGAGGATGATCAGCCACACTGGAACTGAGACACGGTCCAGACTTCTACGGAAGGCAGCAGTGGGGAATTTTCCGCAATGGGCGAAAGCCTGACGGAGCAATACCGCGTGAAGGATGAATGCCTGTGGGTTGTAAACTTCTTTTATTAGGGAAGAATAAATGACGGTACCTAATGAATAAGCATCGGCTAACTCCGTGCCAGCAGCCGCGGTAATACGGGGGATGCAAGCGTTATCCGGAATCATTGGGCGTAAAGAGTCTGTAGGTTGCCTAGTAAGTCTGTTGTTAAATATTAGAGCTCAACTCTAAGACAGCAATGGAAACTGCCAGGCTAGAGTATGGTAGAGGCAAAGGGAATTCCCAGTGTAGCGGTGAAATGCGTAGATATTGGGAAGAACACCAGAAGCGAAGGCGCTTTGCTGGGCCATTACTGACACTCAGAGACGAAAGCTAGGGGAGCAAATGGGATTAGATACCCCAGTAGTCCTAGCCGTAAACGATGGATACTAGATGTTGCGCGTATCGATCCGTGCAGTATCGTAGCTAACGCGTTAAGTATCCCGCCTGGGAAGTACGCTCGCAAGAGTGAAACTCAAAGGAATTGACGGGGGCCCGCACAAGCGGTGGAGCATGTGGTTTAATTCGATGCAACACGAAGAACCTTACCAGAACTTGACATGTCGTGAATTTTTGTGAGAACAAAAAGTGCCTTCGGGAACACGAACACAGGTGGTGCATGGCTGTCGTCAGCTCGTGTCGTGAGATGTTGGGTTAAGTCCCGCAACGAGCGCAACCCTTGTCTTCAGTTGCCATCATTAAGTTGGGAACTTTGGAGAGACTGCCGGTGACAAACCGGAGGAAGGTGAGGATGACGTCAAGTCAGCATGCCCCTTATGTTCTGGGCTACACACGTGCTACAATGGGTATGACAAAAAGTTGCTAAACTGCAAAGTCAAGCTAATCTTATAAACATACCCTCAGTTCGGATTGCAGGCTGAAACTCGCCTGCATGAAGGTGGAATCGCTAGTAATCGCCGGTCAGCTATACGGCGGTGAATCCGTTCCCGGGCCTTGTACACACCGCCCGTCACACCATGGAAGCTGGCCATGCCCGAAGTTGCTACTTATTGCAAGTGCACCTAAGGTAGGGCTAGTGACTGGGGTGAAGTCGTAACAAGGTAGCCGTACTGGAAGGTGCGGCTGGATCACCTCCTTATTAGGGATATCATAAATATAATTATCTCAGGTCGTAATTAATTAGGGCTATTAGCTCAGTTGGTTAGAGCGCACCCCTGATAAGGGTGAGGTCCCAGGTTCAAATCCTGGATAGCCCAACTCTAAGGGGGTATAGCTCAGTTGGTAGAGCGCTGCTTTTGCAAGGCAGATGTCAGCGGTTCGAGTCCGCTTATCTCCAAAACTTAATCAACTAGTAATTACTAGTTGATAAAAAAAATAATATTCTTAAGATTTGTTGTAGTATTTCTAAACAAAAATCAAGAATTAGTCAAATTAATCAAGGCTTACGACGGATACCTTGGCATTTAGAAGCGATGAAGGGCGTGACTACCAACGAAATATTTCGGTAAGCTGGAAGTAAGCTATGACCCGGAAGTTCCCGAATGAGGTAACTCTTTAAAACTGTCTACTGAATACATATGTAGATAAGAGCAAACTTAGCGAACTGAAACATCTTAGTAGCTAAAGGAAAAAAAAGCAAAAGCGATTCCCTTAGTAGCGGCGAGCGAAATGGGAACAGCCCAAACCACTTTAATAAGTTTTAGTGGGGTAGAGGGACAGTTATTCATATAAGTAAGACATTAGGTGAATCAGTTGGAATGCTGTGTCGTAGAAGGTGAAAGCCCTGTAACTGAAAATAGACTACTTATATTACTGTATCCCAAGTAGCATGGGACACGTGAAACCCCGTGTGAATCTGCGAGGACCACCTCGTAAGGCTAAATATTACTAAATGACCGATAGTGAACTAGTACCGTGAGGGAAAGGTGAAAAGAACCCCGGGAGGGGAGTGAAATAGAACATGAAATCGTAAGCTTACAAGCAGCAGAAGAACGACTTAATCGTTTGACTGTGTGCATGTTGAAGAATGAGCCGGCGACTTATAGGCAGTGGCAGGTTAAAGTAGAGTATACTGGAGCCATAGTGAAAGCGAGCTTTAATAGAGCGTCAGTCACTGTTTATAGACCCGAACCCGAATGATCTAACCATGGCCAGGGTGAAACTTGGGTAACACTGAGTGGAGGTCCGAACCGACTGATGTTGAAAAATCAGCGGATGAGCTGTGGTTAGGGGTGAAATGCCAATCGAATTCGGAGCTAGCTGGTTCTCCCCGAAATGCGTTTTGGCGCAGCGGTTGATGCTATAGCTTAGGGGTAAAGCACTGTTTCGGTGCGGGCTGCGAAAGCGGTACCAAATCAAGGCAAACTCTGAATACTAAGTGTGTAGTCAACCAGTGAGACAGTGGGGGATAAGCTTCATTGTCAAAAGGGAAACAGCCCAGACCACCATCTAAGGCCCCTAAATAATTGCTAAGTGGTAAAGGAAGTAAGAATGCTTATACAACCAGGAGGTTTGCTTAGAAGCAGCAATCCTTTAAAGAGTGCGTAATAGCTCACTGGTCTAGTGATCTTGCGCCGAAAATGAACGGGACTAAGTAATTTGCCGAAGATGTGGGATGTTTTACATCGGTAGGGGAGCGTTCTGTTGTAGTTTGAAGCACTAACGTAAGTGGGTGTGGACGAATCAGAAGTGAGAATGTCGGCTTGAGTAGCGAAAACATTGGTGAGAATCCAATGCCCCGAAAACCTAAGGTTTCCTTCGGAAGGCTCGTCCGCGAAGGGTAAGTCAGGACCTAAGGCGAGGTTGAAAAACGTAGTCGATGGATAACAGGTTAATATTCCTGTACTGTTTATTACTGATATTAAGGGACGGAGAAGGCTAAATCATCCGGATGTTGGTTACCGGTTTAAACTAGTAAGGCTAAGAGAAGTAGCGAAAATACTTTGAGCTAAACAGTGAATACAAGATACTACGGTATTAAAGTGATTGATGTCATGCTTCCAAGAAAATCTTATCATATCTTAAGTAATAAATACCTGTACCTTAAACCGACACAGGTAGGTAAGTAGAGTATACTAAGGGGCGCGAGATAACTCTCTCTAAGGAACTCGGCAAAATAGCCCCGTAACTTCGGAAGAAGGGGTACCCTAGTAGGGTTGCAATAAATAGGCCCAAGCGACTGTTTACCAAAAACACAGGTCTCCGCGAAGTCGTAAGACAATGTATGGGGGCTGACGCCTGCCCAGTGCCGGAAGGTTAAAGAAGTTGGTTAATGTTTTCATGAAGCTAGCAACTGAAGCCCCGGTGAACGGCGGCCGTAACTATAACGGTCCTAAGGTAGCGAAATTCCTTGTCGGGTAAGTTCCGACCCGCACGAAAGGCGTAACGATTTGGGCACTGTCTCGGAGAGAGACTCGGCGAAATAGAATTGTCTGTGAAGATGCGGACTACCTGCACCTGGACAGAAAGACCCTATGAAGCTTTACTGTAGCTTGGAATTGAATTTGGGTTTAATTTGCGCAGAATAGGTGGGAGGCTAAGATTTTTCATTTGAGGATGTAAAGGAGCCAACAGTGAGATACCACTCTAATTAAACTAGAATTCTAATCTTGAAGCCGTTAGCCGGCCAAGAGACATTTTCTGGTGGGCAGTTTGACTGGGGCGGTCGCCTCCTAAAAGGTAACGGAGGCGTGCAAAGGTTTCCTCAGGCTGGTCGGAAATCAGTCGTAGAGTGTAAAGGCATAAGGAAGCTTGACTGCAAGACCTACAAGTCGAGCAGAGACGAAAGTCGGCCTTAGTGATCCGACAGTTCTGAGTGGAAAGGCTGTCGCTCAACGGATAAAAGTTACTCTAGGGATAACAGGCTGATCTCCCCCAAGAGTTCACATCGACGGGGAGGTTTGGCACCTCGATGTCGGCTCATCGCATCCTGGGGCGGTAGTACGTCCCAAGGGTTGGGCTGTTCGCCCATGAAAGCGGTACGCGAGCTGGGTTCAGAACGTCGTGAGACAGTTCGGTCCATATCCGGTGCAGGCGTTAGAGTATTGAAAGGATTTCTCCTTAGTACGAGAGGACCGGGAGAAACATACCTCTGGTGTACCAGTTATTGTGCCAACAGTAAACGCTGGGTAGCCAAGTATGGATTGGATAACCGCTGAAAGCATCTAAGTGGGAAGCCTACCTTAAGATGAGTACTCTATAAGATCACGGTAAGAACAACCGTTTGATAGGCGTTAAGTGTAAGCGTAGTAATATGTTCAGCTGAGACGTACTAATAGATCAAAAAATTTGACTCATAATATTGATATTTATTTAGAAGTGTACTACAATTTACGTCTTGATATTCATAGCACAGTAGGACCCACTCCAAACCATTCCGAACTTGGCTGTTAAACTCTGTAGCGACGATGATACTTGAGAGGACACTCTCCGGGAAAGTAGTTCAATATCAGGACAATCATACTAACTGTTAAAATTACTTACAATAATGCTTAATGGTGTTTTGTATAGATCTTATTAAACTTATGCTATCTTAATTGTACCATTATGTCCCCATTGTCTTAATTTAACTATTTTTTGTTTCTCTGATTTTATCAAGGGAATAGTTCTTATTATTGATTTTTGTATATCTCTTGTTGTAAATTCTCTTTTTTCATAAAAAGCTTTGTACATTGCTTCGGATATGCATTGTTTAATTTCTGCTCCTGAGAAACCATTTGATAATTTAGATAAGTAATAGATATTGTATTTGTTCCAAGTAATTGGACGAACTTTTTTTAAGTGTATCTGAAATATTTTTATTCTTTCTTTAAATCCTGGTAAATCCACGAAAAATATTTCATCAAAGCGACCTTTCCTTAACATTTCTATTGGTAATTTATCTATGTGATTAGCTGTTGCAACTATGAAAACTTTATCTTCTCGTTCTGCTAACCATGTTAAGAATATATTTGTTACTCTTTGAGTTGTACCACTATCATTTATTGTTGTGTTTTCGCTAAATATTTTATCTATTTCGTCTATCCATAAAATACATGGTGCCATCTTATTACACGTCATAATAATTCTATCTATTTGATTTTCTGATTCTCCTAAAATACCTGTGAAAATTTTGCTTACATCGAGTCTTAGCAATGGCATTGACCATTCATTTGCTATTTTGGCTGCGCTTAGTGATTTTCCTGTTCCTTGAATTCCCACTAATAATATCCCTTTAGGCATTTTTATGCCATAAGTATATGCTTTAGTTGTAAAAGTTGAAGTTCTAATTTTTAACCAATCTTTTAAATTAGTTAAGCCACCTAGATCTGTTTGTTTATTATTATTAGCATAAAATTTTAATCCCTCTTTATTATTTATTATTTTCTCTTTTTCATTGAGTATTTCTTTAATTATGTTTTTTGTTGATGTTTTATTTATGATAAGTTTGGAAATAGAATGGCGAATTTTTTTGATAGAAAACCCTGTATATGCTATTGATATGTTATCTCGTTGATTTGACATAATAAAATCTGTTTTGTAGAAAAAACGAGTAAGTTCAGCTTCTATTTCTTTTCTATTAGGTAGTGGTAAATGTATGCAAGTAATATCTTGTTGCATATTTTTTGGTATGTTATTTTCTGTACCACTTAGTATCACATATTGATGATCTTTCTTTAAGTAATAATGTAAGTTTTTTAATTTTCTATTAATAGCAATGTCGTTGATAAAAACATTAAAGTCTTTTAATAAAAATACTTTTGTATTAATATTACTAGTTTTTGTTATTATATTTAGTGCCTCTATGGGGTTCTGTTTACAGTCAGAAAGAGTATTATTTCTATAGCCTTCTATGAAATCCCATACTTCAATCTTTTGTTGGAATACTTTTTTTGTTACTTGAACTATACTATTTTCTAATCTTTCTTCTTCTTCTGTGTATATGTAGATTAGATAATTATTGGATTGTAGTATAGTTGTTATTTCTTTTTCAAATTTCATATAATTAGCGTAATGACATGAGTTTTGTTGTTCTATAATTCAATTTTCCCTATTTGATTGAGAATAAATAGGGTATGATACATTTATTTTTAAGATACTAATTAATTATTCTTCGTCTTTTTCTTCTTTTTAGATTAAATATTCTTCGACCACTTTTTGTTTTCATTCTAGATAGAAAACCGTTCTTTCTATTCTTTTTCTTATTACTTATTGTTTTCATTTTTTTTTAGATTAATCTATATATTTTATTGAAGTTTTTGCTAATTATATATTTATTTGTGTTATTTTGTATATTGTTATGATTTTTATATTATTAATTGAGTTATGAGTGATACTAATTTATTGTTTCGGTTATATTTACTGATGGTCTTCTTTTTCTTATTATTCTTTTCTTTATTTCTTTCTAAAGAAATGTACTTATTATTGAAACAGAGTTTGCAAATTATCTCTGTACCTTTTAAGTTTGATTCAAAAAAAAATTTGTTAAATGATGATTATTTTACTTTATTTAATATTTTTTTTGCACGTGGTAATTTTTTAATTTGTCTTTCTCTTTCTGAATTCTATTTAGAGTCTGATAAGTCTTTTTTAAATAAGGATATCTTATATACTTTTTTAGCCTATGTTTATTGTGAAAATTCTTTTTGGAATATTGCTGAATATTATTATCTTAAAGCTTTATCTCTATCTCCTGAGAATTGCGATATTATGTTTAGTTTAGGTAAAATGTATGACAATTTAGGCCATAAAGATAAGTTACGTTCTATAGTTAAATCTATAAGCCTAAGTGATCCCAATTATGATATCTCGTCTTTTTCATTTAAATAATTACTTAATCGGGATAGCAGGATTTGAACCTGCGACATCCTGCTCCCAAAGCAGGCGCGCTACCAAACTGCGCTATATCCCGTAAACAGCTACTAATATGTTTGCAGTTATTATATAAAATAATAAAAAATCTGTCTACTACTAATTCTAATTTTATCATAATATAGCTGAAATTATTTGTTTTATTTTGTTTTGTCATTACTTTGAACTTGTAGTTTATTTATTATTCTATTCTATGACGATTGTTATCTACTTTTTTTATTTACCTCTTTAATTAAATCGGATACCAAAACATACCCTTTACTCCATCGGGGTCAATCATAAATCCTATGTGCTTATAAAATTTTACAACTTGTGGATCTGCGAATAATGTTATTGTACTAATATCATTGCTTCTCAATTTTCGAATTACTTCTTGCATTAATGCTTTACCTAAACCTATACTTTGAAATTCGGGATGTATGACTACATCCCAAATAGTTGCATTGAATGAACCATCTGATGTAACTCTTGCAAATCCAATTAATCTTTCTTTATTATTCTTGTAATAAAAAAGAGAAACTATTAAAAAGCTATTATCTAAAGCTAATTTTACTTTTTTAATAGGTCTTCTAACCCATCCTACTTGATCACACAGTGTTTCTAGTTCTTGTAAGTTTATATTTTTACTAAAACTTAAATATATGTCTGTATTTAGTTCTGTTATAAATAGATTTGTTTCTGTGTCTAATTTTTTTTTGTTCAATTGATTTAATTTATCTACATTAAAAAAGAATTTCCAGAATGCCATAATATAGTCTTTCTAGTCAATATTTTATTAATTTATATTATACATAATTGATTATGTTCAATAAATGTTACTTTCTTCACATAAAATTTTTATCTGTACTAATATAATATATTATAGCTTATTTTAAGGCTGTATTTTTGTTGTAACTTTTTGTTGTTTTTATTTAGTTTAGAACTTAAGGATAAATAATTGTGAAAAAATATATAGTTATACTGTTATCTACTTTGCTTTTTACTTTGAGTATTCAATCAGTTAATGCAGAAGTTGCTGGTTTAGTTCCATGTAAAGATTCTCCTGCTTTTAATAAACGTTTGACTAATACAGTAAAGAGGTTAGAATCTAGATTATCTAAATATGAACCTTCTACTCCTCCTGCATTAGCAATTCAAAATCAAATTGATCAAACACAAAATCGATTTGCAAAATATAGCAAAGCTGGTATTTTATGTGGAAATGAAGGTTTACCTCATTTAATAGCAGATGGTAGATGGAATCATGCTGGAGATTTTGTTTTACCAGGTTTACTGTTTCTTTACATAACTGGTTGGATTGGATGGGTTGGCAGAGGTTATTTACAAGCTATTTCGTCTTCAAATAAGCCTACAGAAAAAGAAATTATTATTGATGTTCCATTAGCAATGAAGTTTTCCTTATCTGGGTTTACTTGGCCTTTAGCTGCACTCCAAGAGTTTACTAGTGGTAAACTTTTAGCATCTAGTGATGATATTACTATTTCTCCACGTTAATAAGTATAAAAAATTTTAACAATTAAAAGGATAATTATGAATAATAATTTAATGAAATATTTGTCTACGGTACCAGTTATTGGTGCAATTTGGATAACATTTACAGCTGGTCTTGTTATTGAAATTAATCGTTTCTTTCCCGATATTTTATCTTTCTCATTTTAATTCGTTATAAATAATTTAAAAGTGTAATCTAAAAAGATTGGTTTATACTTATTAAGTATCTTTTATTAGTATCTTTTACTAAGTAATTAATATCCTATTTTTGTTAATATAGAGGTTACATTTCGTAAATTCAAATTTTTATATATTAATTACTATGAGTGTTGTAACTAAAGTTATTCTTAATGCTGATAATGAGCTCAGATATCCAACTATAGGTGAATTGCAAATACTTCAAGATTATTTTATTGATAGTGAAGAACGTATTGAAGTTATACGTATATTGAGAGATAAGCAGCAAGATATTATTAAATTAGCTAGTAAAGCAATTTTTCAAATTCATCCTGAATATATTGCTCCAGGAGGAAATGCTGAAGGTGCTCGTAAAAGATCTTTATGCTTACGAGATTATGGATGGTATTTAAGACTAGTTACATATGGAGTTCTATCAGGAGAAAAAGAGTCTATTGAGCAGTTAGGTATTATCGGTGTAAAAGAAATGTATAATTCACTTGGTGTACCAATTTTAGGCATGATAGATTCTATAGAATGTTTGAAAAATGCTTCTATAGAATTCCTTTCTGATTCACAATCTAATTTTGTTATTTCTTACTTTGATTTTATTATTTATGGAATGTCTAATTAATTAATTTAATTATTTAGTTGCTTCATGGTCTATGCAATGTTATAATTTTGTCAAGCTCGAAATTATACATATATAATAAGTTAGATAAAGTTTGTCAGAACTGAAAAGTAGCAGCAATTAACTTGTATTATTTAAGTATTTTTTCGGGTTTTTATTATTTTACCTTGCTTATAAAAGCTTAAATACAATAATATTGTCTCAAAATATCTATTTTAAATAACAGATTAGCTTTTAAATTTAAGTTTATTAATAAAATTTATATGAAATCATTTATGATTCAAGGAGCGAAAATAATCGCTACGGGCTCTGCTATTCCCTCTTTTAAGCTGAGTAATAATGACATAAGTAAAATTGTTCAAACCTCTGATGAGTGGATTACTACTCGTACAGGTATTCAGGAAAGAAGACTTTTAACAGGAGCTGATCAGTCCATTAATGATTTAGCTGTTTTAGCATCTAAAAACGCTCTAGATAAAATATCAATGCATCCTTCTGAAATTGATTTAATTATTCTTGCTACATCTAGTCCTAATGATCTTTTCGGAAGTGCTAGTAAGATACAGTTCGAAATAGGAGCAACTAATGCAGTTGCGTTTGATTTAACTGCGGCATGTTCAGGTTTTGTCCTTGGTTTGGTTACGGCATTTCAATTTTTACAAACAGGTGCTTATCGTAATACACTAATAATTGGCGCAGATGTTTTATCTAAGTGGGTTGATTGGTCTGATCGTAGTACATGTATTCTATTTGGGGATGCTGCCGGTGCAGCTATTTTACAATCTTGTCCTACTAGTAATAATTCTATATTGAATTTTCAACTCGATACTGATGGTAAATATTCTAATCATCTTTCTATACTATATCAACATAAGTCAGATATCCTTCCAGTAGCTAATGTTTATCAAGGTTATTTTAAATACATTAGTATGAATGGTAAAGAAGTTTATAAGTTTGCTGTTTCTCAAGTTCCATTAAGTATTTTAAAATGTCTTCGATCATTGCGTATTTCTGTAAAAGATGTAGATTGGCTTTTGTTACATCAAGCAAATGAAAGAATATTAACAGCTGTTGCAGATAAGTTATCTATTAGTAAAAGTAAAATAATTTCTAATTTAAGTAAATATGGTAATACTTCTGCTGCTTCAATTCCGTTAGCTCTTGATGAAGCAGTCAAAGAAAAAAAAATTATACATAATGATATCGTTGTTATAGCTGGTTTTGGTGCTGGTTTAACATGGGGAACAGTTATTATTCGTTGGCAAGATCTTTCGTGAATTTTTATATTACATCTTCTATCTATTAAAATATAATTACAATATTACTTATTATTTTATTTTCATTTATATAATAAAAGATTATATTATCTATAGTGAAATTTACTACTTAATAAGGAAATTTTAATGACTTCATCTTTATCCAGTTTTTTAAATAGTTTAATTTTGGGAGCAATAATTGTTGTTGTACCTATTAGTTTAGCTCTTCTTTTTGTAAGTCAAAAAGATAAAACTTCACGTGATTAAATTCTTTTCACTTTAGAGTATATTAAATATTATGAATAATAAATTAGGTTACATAATCTAATTTTATTATTTATTAATATTTTTTTTCTATAAATTAATGTAAAATTACCTTTCTAACAAATATTATGTCTTTATCTCAATGGCTAGAACAAAAAAAAAGTTTACTTAATAATAGCGGCATAAAGTATTTTGATTTTGGGTCTAATTCTGATCTTTGGATAAAATGCAATAGATGTGACTTTCTAATGTATCATAAATCACTAGAATCTAATCATAAAGTCTGTCCCAAATGCAATTATCATTTTCCTACTTACAGTCAAGATAGAATTGAATACTTATTTGATAGTAATAGTTGGTCTCCTATCGATACTACTTTATCCTCTACTGATCCTCTTGGTTTCTCAGATCGAAAACTATATAGTAAGAGATTATTTGAAATGAAGCTAAAAACTGGTTTGTCAGATGCAGTACAGACTGGTTTAGCATCAATTAATGGTATTCAAGTAGCCTGTGGAATTATGGATTTTCGATTCATGGGCGGTAGTATGGGCTCAGTAGTTGGTGAAAAATTAACTAGGTTAATTGAAAAAGCTACTATTTCTAAAATACCATTAATCATTTTATGTGCTTCTGGTGGTGCAAGGATGCAAGAAGGTATGTTAAGTTTGATGCAAATGGCCAAAGTGTCTTCTGCACTTTACAAACATAGTGAAGCTTCTTTACCTTATTTTGCTGTTCTTACTTCTCCAACAACAGGTGGTGTGACAGCTAGCTTTGCTATGTTAGGTGATTTAATTATAGCAGAGCCAGGTGCTGTGATAGCATTTGCAGGTAGAAGGGTTATTGAACAAACCATTAAAGAGGATCTTCCAGATAATTTTCAAACTTCTGAATATCTATTTAAGCATGGATTTATTGATTTAATTATTCCTAGAACTCATTTACGTTCTCAACTACATAAAATGCTTGCCTTATATAGTAATTCTTTTAATTAATTTTAAAGCATATTTTTTATTCTATATTGTAATATATATATCATAGTAATATTCAGGAATTTTTAATAAATTTAATGTATTACTTAAAGATTTAGATTATATTGGTAGCTTAGTTTTAGTATTTAACTATATTTTAGTATAGTGTCTTAAATTAACATTCTAGTACTTTTATTATTTTGTATTAAGTGAGTAGACTATGATTAAAAAAAACATTACTTTGTTATTATTTTCAGCTATTTTTTTATTATATAGCTGTATTGCTGTGCCAGTTTATTCAATAGAGTTAGATGAAGCAACTAGAACTGTAACTTTTGATAGTTCTAGTAAAACAATTACTTTAACTCCAGAGCAGGTAAAAAGGGGAAAACGTTTGTTTAATAACTCTTGTGCTCAATGTCATAATGGTGGAATTACAAAAACAAATCCTAATATTGGTTTGGAATTAGAGTCTCTTAGCCTGGCTACGCCTTCTCGTGACAATATCGTAAATCTTGTAGACTATATGAAAGATCCTACTAGTTATGATGGTCAAAATTCTATAGCAGAGTTACATCCTAGTATTAAAAGTGCAGAAATTTTTCCTAAAATGAAAAATTTGACTGATGATGATCTCTTTTCGATAGCTGGATATATTTTAGTTCAGCCGAGAGTAGTGCAAGAAAAATGGGGAGGTGGTAAAATATACTATTAGTTTTTTTTATTTTATTCACTAACATCTGTTAAAAAAAGATATAATCACATTATATGATAGTTTTATAAAAATATGAATCTATAAGTTTATTTTTATCACAAGAGGATTTTGTAATGAAATTGTTGTTTTCCTTCTTTATAAGTTTATTTAGTGTGTGCGTATTAAGTTTTAATTTAACTCTTGCACAAGAAGTAAAAGTTGATTTAGATGCCGGTGAGCAAATTTTTACTCAAAATTGTGTTGGATGTCATGCTGGTGGTAATAATTTAGTTAATCCTGCAAAAACTTTAAGTTTAGCTGATTTACATGATAACGAGAAAGATAGTGTTCAAGCAATCATTAACCAAGTTACTAATGGTGCGTCTGGTATGCCTGTTTTTTCTGGTCGTTTGTCAGAAGAAGAAATAACAAATGTTGCTAATTTTGTATTTAGTCAAGCAACAAATAATAGCTGGTAAGCTATACTCTTATTCATAAGATACAAGTAACAATAAAATCATTGCTTATTACTTGTATCTTTAAGTTTTTTTACTAATCTTAATTTTTTATTTTTTAATGTCATATAGTTTGTATTCAGCAGTTTTATATTTACAAGATGGAAATTATTATAAAGGATGGTCATTTTTTGAGTTACCTTCTTGTTTTGGTGAATTAGTTTTTAATACAGGGATGACTGGTTATCAAGAAATTTTATCTGATCCTAGTTATGCTGGCCAAATGGTTCTATTTACTCATCCTGAAATTGGAAATACTGGATTGAATAAAGAAGATAATGAATCTAATTTTGTTCATATTAAAGCATTAATTACGAAGAATATTTCTGCTGTTGCTAGTAGTTGGAGGTCTGAAATTTCTTTAAGAGATTATTTAATTTTAAAAAAGATACCTCATATATTTGGTATAGATACTAGATCGGTTGTTAAAAGATTAACTCTAAATGGTGTTATGAATGCAAAACTATTTACTGTAGATGCAGAATCATTTATTAGCAATTCATCATCTCAATCTTTAGAGATGGTTGAGTTAGCTAGAAAAGTTACTAGTAAAAATATATATAATCTTTCTTATCAGGCTTCGCATTTCTTTTCTACTTTCTCCTTTCCTACTTTACATTATCTTAATAAAGGTAGTAAATATAAAATTGTAGTAATTGATTTTGGTCTGAAGTTTAATATTCTGAGAAATCTATTACTTTTAGGTTGTGATTTACATATTATCCCTGTAACTGCTAGCTATGATAGTATTAAATTATATAATCCAGATGGTATTTTGCTTTCTAATGGACCTGGTAATCCTTTACTTGCTAGTTACGCAGTTCAATTAGTTAAGAAATTAGTTAATTTTGCTAATATTCCTATTTTAGGTATATGTATGGGACATCAAATATTGAATTTAGCTCTTGGTAGTCAGACTTTTAAACTTAAATTTGGTCATAGGGGTTTAAATCATCCTTCTGGCTCAAATCACTATTCTGAGATTACTAGTCAAAATCATGGATATGCTGTTGAAAAGAGTTCTCTATTAAACCAAACATTTTTACAATTGTTATCAATTGTTTATTTTAATTTAAATGACTCAACTATTTCTGTTACTTGTCATAAAAAATTACCTATTTTTTCTGTACAATATCATCCAGAAGCTAGTCCAGGTCCACGTGATTCTGAATATTTATTTCAGGCTTTTATTAATTTAATTGATCAAGTTTAAAATTTAAGTTAGTTGTATTAGATTAATTATTACCAGTCTATATGATTAAACAATGATGCTAATGCTTGCGTTCCTCGTAGTTGATTAAACAGCGGTAAGTGCCCTTCAGGTGCTTCTACAGTCCATAAAAATTCTTTAGGGTATCTTCTCATTATATTATTATTCGACCAGTCAATTTTTTCCCATAATGTATCCCATTTTTTTTTATTATTAAGCCAAATACTTTTCTGTATAGAAAAACCAAATTTGCCTTGTGAGTAAATTTTCCATAATAAGTCTATAATATAAACATCTTTTTTAGGCAAAAACTGAATATCTGTAAAGTATAACCAATCTCTTTTGTTGTTAGTCTTCAAGGTTACTAGTTTACATAAGTTTTGTTGTGTTATTATATCTGCTTCTTGAAATTTTTCATGTATTAATAGTTTTTGTAAAGGTTCATAGTTAATCTCTGTGAATGTTTCTAAATTTAATAAACCGTTTGGTAAATTTAATATGAGTTTACTTTTTACTGTATCATCACTTCTTTTTATAACCTTTTGGTATATAAAGCCATCTAATATGCTAGGATTATTTTTTTTTAAGCTAGCACGTTTTATTATTATGTCAATCATTATTTCAGTTTGCTCTTTATCTATTAGCATTTCATCTATTAATGTTTTTGTTTTTATAGATAATTTTGTATCTTCTTTCTGAAATATAATATTTATTTTATCCTCAAGAGATATTCCTTTTTCTGTTTTTGTTTTCATAAAAATGTTGAATTTATTGTTACTTCCTATATTTTGTCTTACTATCTTCAATTATATAGTTTTTTCTATTGATATTTGTTTATTCGTTTTTATGTTTTTAGGTAAAAAACTATAATTTTTATCAGTATTAGAATTAAATTACTAAATAAATTGATTGAACAGTATAATAAGTATTTAAAAATTTGTATTATTAGCTTTTCAGTTTTTGGTATTATTAAATCTTTAATTTCCAACCAGAGTATAAATATAACTTTAATTTGATTTAAGTTTTTAATTTTTGTGGTTCTTGAAATATAAATATATTTTGTTAGAATTCCTCCTGAGCTTATAATCCATACCTGTTGACGTTCATTATAAAAAGATTTGATGTCATATATATATTTTTTCATAAAATTTTGCCATTTTAAATTATTCACAAATAAAATGATAGATCTATTTGATGCATATAATTTGTTGCATATGTTACCTTTTCTTAAAAAGTTATTAATATTAGTTGAATTTTTAAGATTATTAATTATTTCACTAGTAATATTGTTACCAATCTCAATAATAAAATTTTCGAGTAGAACTTTAACCTGATTATAAGGTGTGTATGATGGTTCAAAAAGAAATGTAGTTTTATCTATATAAGATGATCCAAAGATAAAGTAAATTAACAAATACTCTACTGAAGAATTTTTATCTGGATATACGTTTATGTTTCTATGCAATTTAAGTTCATTATATGGAAACCGAAATAAAAATCTTTTATATGTTCTATTAATAAATATTTTTTCAATTTTACCACTCATCTGTCTGAGTACATTAAGTTGTAAATTTATTTCGATTAAATCTAAAACAAGTTTTTTAAATTCACTTAAAATATGTTCTAGTAATTCTGTTCGAGTTATTGTACTTAAAATATCTAAATACAAGTATTGATTGCTATTATTGTAAGTTTTGAATACAAGTTTCTTTTCTGTTTCAACAAATAAATTTACGACTGCATTGTTTAGATGAATACTTTGTTGATTTGGCCAATATTTAATCATTTTCTTCTATCAAATATATATATTTTTATATTCTGATTTATTGCTCTTTATCAAATAGTAAAAAAAAATTTCTATCTTTATTTTTTTATATTACAATTGTTTTTAGAGTCAAACTATATACTAAAATTATTTTTATTATAATCTGATGCATAATTACCATTTTGCTATTGCTAGTCAAAACTTTTTTCTTGATCAAGAACCTATAGAAGAAATATTGCGTGAAAGGATGCAGTATTATAAAAGTTGTAATAAAGATATAGATTTTTGGTTTGTGCTAAATCCTCATTTTTTGAATGTCTTAGAGGCAGATGTTATAAGTTCTGATATTAAGCATTCATTAGCTGCCATAGTTTCTTTAGATAAACAATTTATACAATGGTTAAAGTTAAGAGTTGTATTTATACATACTGGTAAATTTCAGTCACAATCAGTTTTTATTCCTGAGAACTAATTGTTTATTCTTAATCAAGAAAAATTTGGTTTTCATTCGGTGTTACAAATAGTGTTAAAATTTCTCTACTAAAGGTTTCAGCTGCTTTAGATTTATATCTATTTGGATGAACAATAATAGATAACATTCTTTTTATAGTAACATTTTTGATTTTTGCCCAGTGTATTATTCCTAATTCTAGTTCTTTGGCTATTGCTGATACTGATACAAATGCTGCTCCTAAGCCTGATTGAACTGCATTTTTTATTGCTTCAATTGAATTAAGTTCCATTTCAATTTTAAACCTACTACTATCAATATCGTATTGATGTAGTATTTTGTCAATAACTTTTCTAATTGTTGATTGAGTATCAAGAGCTATAAAACGTAATCTATATAAATCTTCTTTTTGTATATCCGATACTTTTGAGAATGTATGTGATATTGGTAATATTAATGCTAATTCATCCTCTGCATAGGATGTAATCTGTAAGATATCTTTTAACTCATGAGGTACTTCACCGCCTATAACTGCTAAGTCAATTTGACCGTTAGCGACACTCCATGATATTAATCTAGTTGAATGTACTTGCAGTTGTACATTGACTTGTGGATATCTTTGTCTAAAAAGTCCTATTAATCTTGGCATTAAATATGTTCCTGTTGTTTGACTTGCACCTATTACTAAAGATCCACCTTGCAAATTTTGTATATCTTCTAATGCTCTACAGCTTTCTTCACATAATGCTAAAATTCTACTTCCATATCTTAATAATAAATTACCAGCTTCTGTAAGAGTTGCTTTTTTACTTGTTCTCTCAAATAGTGCTATATTTAGTTGTTTTTCTAAGTTTTGAATTTGCAAACTAATTGCTGGTTGCGATACATATAAACTATCTGCTGCCTTTTTAAAGCTACCTTCTTTAATTATAGCTTTTAAAATTCTTAGTTGATCTAGTGTGAATGGTAAGTCTCTCATCTAATTAAATTTATGTTTTATTATTTATTTTTTTGTATTTATACTATAAACTTTATTTTTTTTATATATTAATTATGATTTCAGTATAGTATTTATAATATATACAGAGATATTTTTTATAATAAAATAATTTATTAAAAATTTAAGGAATTTTTTATATATGGATATAAGATTAGTGATTGTATTTTTACCTCTAATTGCAGCTGCTTCCTGGGCATTTTATAATATTGGTAGAGTTGCTATTCAGCAATTTCGTAGTATGTAGTATAATTATTGTATAAATTAGTATTTTTATGGTACAACAGTAAGATTTTAAACTTTAAAACTTTCTGTTTTACCATATTTATCTATTTTTTGTAATAACATTATATTTTAATATGGCAGTTCCTAAAAAAAGAACATCGAAATCTAAGTCTTGTAAATCAAACTGGAAAAGAAAAGCATTATTTGTTGGTGAGAAATCTTTATCTCTTGCTAAATCTTTAATGACAGGTAAATCAACTAGTTTCCTTTATAATAAGTCTCTACAAGATTATCAATAAATTTATATTCTGCTGTATAATTTAATTGTTAATATTAAGTAACAGAAATAATGTTTATTTTTTATGATCTTTCGTTACCTAGATATCGATACTTATATTCTTAAGAAAACTCATATAAGTTTTCTTATCAAGCTTCCTTCTGTAAAGGATACTTGGTTATTTAATTGTACAGAAGGTTCTCAGTTTGATTTTTTAAATAAAAGTTTAAAAATAAACAATTTATCGAAAATTATTATACCTAATTTACATGTTTTAAGTATATCTGGCTTACTAGGTTTGTTATCTACTTTGAACTTAATAGGTCGAATTAAGTCCTTACATATCTATGCTCCAATAGAATTGAAATATTATCTAGATTTAGGAAAAAAGTATTCCAAAACAAATTTTAGCTATGTTATTTACATTCATGTTTTAAAGACAGGTTTAATTATTAATCAGTATGGGTCTCGTATTTATACTACTAATTATTATGGATTCTATGAATTTTTTATTGTACAGTCTGAGTTGTGTGGTACTTTCTCTTTAGATCAAGCAAAGTTTAATCATTTACTACCTGGACCTCTATATGGCAAGCTTAAGAAAGGTTTTACTTTTTTAATGCCTGATGGTTTCTCACTATATGGTTATAATTTAACATCTACAAGTAATTTAGGATGTCAAATATGTTGTCTATTTTCTTATTTCTATAGGAATAAACATTTTAATAGCTTACAATTCTCTAGAATTGTATTGTTAGTATGATTCTTGTGAAAAAATTTTATATAATAGTTTCTAAATGTTATATATTGTCTATTAATTTACATATTTTTAATTAATTTATGACTTATGCAGTAATTGATGTTGGTGGTAATCAGATGCTTATTGAGCCAGGAAAATTTTATGATATTAATCATATATATGCAGATCCTGGAGATGTTATTAATTTCAAAAGAGTATTATTCTTTTCTAAATCTAGTGAGTATCAAGTTGGTAAACCTTGTTTAAATAATGTATCTGTTCAAGCAACTGTACTTAAGCATTTACAAGGCAAAAAAATTAAGGTCTTCAAAATGAAGCCCAAGAAAAATAATCGAGTTACGATAGGGCATCGTCAAAAGTTAACAAGGATTTTTGTTGAATCTATTGTTTCCTAGGTATGATTTTTTATATATTTTAAGAGAATATCAATAATATTATTGTATGGCACATAAAAAAGGTAGTGGTAGTACGAAGAATGGTCGTGATTCCAATTCTAAAAGACTTGGTATCAAAAAATATGGTGGTGAAATTGTAAAACCTGGTAACATTATAGTCCGACAAAGAGGTGGTAAATTTAAGTTAGGTAGTAATGTTGGTCAAGGTAAAGATTATACGATTTATGCTCTTATCGATGGAGCAGTAAAGTTTGAGTCTTGTAATAATAACAGATATCGTATTAGTGTTTATTAAGTTAGATTGCAATATTGCTTTTAAAATATAACTTCTCAATAACATTATTTTAGTTAAAATGAAATTCATTCACATGAATTTTTGTATTTATGAATGGTAAAAAAAATTATAATTTCCTATTTTAATAGTATTGCAGCTATTTTACAAGGAAGTAAAGTTCAACAAATTATATTAATTAATAAGACTTACCAAGTTAATGATATCTACATTGGTATAGTCCAAAAAGTTTTTTCTAGCATTAATGCTGCATTCGTTAATTTAGGCCAATATGGTAAAAGTGGCTTTATTCACATAAGTGATATGAAAGTACTGAAAGGAGATAATAGATCTTGTCATATTAATGATATGTTGTCAGTTAATCAGTTGATTTTGGTTCAAGTTGTGAAGGAGCCTACTTTAAATAAAGGGCCTCGATTAACTGCTAACATTCATTTACATGGTAAATATGTCTCATTAATCCCTTTATGTAACGTTTTATTGGTTTCTAATAGTATTTATGATAATAACGAACGTACGCATTTATATGCTTTAGGTATTTTAATTAAGCCTAAATTAATGGGTTTATTAATTAAATCATCTGCTCAAGGAGTTGCTGACTCTTTAATTTTAGAGGATTTAGATTTACTTGTTCGTCAGTGGTTTTTTATTCAAAAAAAGTTTTTAATTAGTTCGTCACCTTCTATATTATATAAAGATGAAGATCTTGTAAAAAAAATTTTAAGAGATTTTTTTGATAAAAGTGTAAAAAAAATAGTAGTTGATTCTCAATATAGTTTGAAGCTTGTATATTACTATCTTAAAAAGTGGTCTTATGTTTCCCTCGGTATTAAAGCTAAATTACAGTTTTATGATAAAGAGGCTTGTATTTTAGATAAATTTGAAATTAAGTACTCTATTAAAAAATCACTTATACCTAAGGTTAAATTATCACATGGTGGATATCTATTTATAGAAACATACGAAGCTTTAACGGTTATTGATGTTAATTCTGGTTCTTTTAATAAATTATATAATTCAAAAGAAACAATATTGAGAATTAATTTCTATGCTGCTGTAGAGATAGCATATCAACTTAAGATTAGAAATATTAATGGTGTGATTATTATTGATTTTATTGATATGTATTCTAAGCGAGATCAATTGAAATTACTTGAGCATTTTAATAAATTGTTGATTTATGATGATTGTATTCCACAAATAGTTCAGTTATCTGAACTAGGTCTATTGGAATTAACTCGTAAACGCAAAAGTCAAAGTTTGCAAGAAATATTTAATATTTCTCCTTTAGTACAAAGTCAACACCTTAATTTTTCTTTGACAAATTATTTCTATTATAAAATCTTTTTTAATGTTTCACATGAATATGTTAAAAATCAGTATTCTATTAATAAAAGTATACGCTCTCTATTTTTTAGTAAAAGCTTTAACAATTCTAAATTCTTGCAGAATAAATTTGCGGTATATGATAGTTCTGTTTATAGTAAATATTTTGTCTTTTTAGGTTCTAAATACGTATCATCTTTTCTGTATCCTAAGGCTAATTATATATTACCTTTAGTTCTATATGCTAGACTTACAAAGTATTAATAAGGTTTTTCTTTAATTATTTCTTGGTTTATATCTTCTAATTAAAAAAAGCTATGACATATTATCTATATATACATGTCATAGCTTTTTTAAGTTCTATTTAATTCTGTTCACTTTAAGGTTTCTATCCGTTAATAGATGGTGCAACTAAAGCTAATGGTAGAGATTCTTGAGAAGCTAAATCTAGAGGGAAGTTATGAGCGTTACGTTCATGCATTACTTCCATACCTAAGTTAGCTCTGTTTAGGATATCTGCCCAAGTATTAATTACACGACCTTGACTATCAACAACTGATTGGTTGAAGTTGAATCCGTTTAGGTTGAAAGCCATTGTACTTACAGACATTGCTGTGAACCAGATGCCTACTACTGGCCACATACCTAAGAAGAAATGTAGTGCGCGGGAGTTGTTAAAACTTGCATACTGGAAAATTAAACGACCGAAGTAGCCATGAGCTGCAACGATGTTATAAGTTTCTTCTTCTTGACCAAATTTATATCCGTTATTTGCTGATTCGTTTTCAGTTGTTTCGCGGATTAAACTTGATGTTACAAGAGAACCGTGCATAGCACTAAATAGAGATCCTCCAAATACACCTGCAACACCTAGTTGGTGAAAAGGATGCATAAGGATATTATGTTCAGCTTGGAATACAAGCATGAAATTAAAAGTACCAGAGATACCAAGAGGCATACCATCAGAGAAGCTTCCTTGACCGATTGGGTAAACTAAGAAAACTGCTGCTGCAGCTGCTACAGGTGCTGTAAAAGCAACTGAGATCCAAGGACGCATACCTAAACGGTAGCTTAATTCCCATTCACGACCAATATAGCATAATACTCCAAGTAAGAAATGTAAAACGATTAATTGGTAAGGTCCACCGTTATATAACCACTCATCTAGAGAAGCAGCTTCCCAGATAGGGTAAAAATGGATACCAATTGCCGCAGAACTTGGTATAACAGCACCAGAAATGATGTTGTTTCCGTATAGTAAAGAACCAGCTACTGGTTCACGGATACCGTCAATATCTACAGGAGGCGCAGCAACGAATGCAATGATGAATACAGATGTAGCAGTTAATAGTGTTGGAATCATTAGAACACCGAACCAACCAATATAAAGGCGGTTTTCAGTGCTAGTAATCCAAGTACAGAAACGTTCCCACAGGCTTGCGCTTTCGCGTCTTTCTAAAGTAGCAGTCATATTATTTTATTTTTATTTAGGATTTTTTGAGATACTTCCCAAGTGTTTATTACTTGTTAATCATATTATTACAAGATCATATATAACATGTAAAGTATAAAAAAAAAAAAAAATTAGCTCACTAAGCTTTTTTTTATTAAGAAATAAGTCCTTAAGTCCATCTATTTTATCTTTTGTCTTTATAATATGATTATTTATCTAGTCTAATTTAATTTCTATTTTCAAATTATGTCACATTTTAGTAAAATTAAAACGAATATAAGTAATATCGATATTCTTGTAAAAACAATAAAGCAATTAGGTTTAACTTATAAGTTTATTGATGTTAATAATGTATCTTATGGTATGCAATTAAAGCATGAAAATCTTTTAATCTATCAGATGAATCAAAATTTTAAAGATGATCCACTTTGTACTTTTGTTTGGAGTGGTTGCGAGTACAATATTGTTGTTGATTTACAGCTTTGGAATTTAGGTATGGATTTTCAGTATTTTGTAGATCGTTTATCTCAACAGTATGCCTATAATATGATCGTTAGTCATAGTTTCTTAAATGGTTTTCAAAAAGTTCAAGAGCATGTTCAGGACGATGGTTCCATTAAGCTTGTCTTACGTAGATGGAATAATGGTTAGTTCAATTATTTTTAATTATATTTAAGTATGCGGACGGAGAGACTTGAACTCTCACGAGATATTCTCACTAGAACCTAAATCTAGCGTGTCTGCCAATTCCACCACGTCCGCTCAATTATCCTTTACATTAATATATCACTTTTATATTTTTAACACAAGTGTATTTTATAATATTAAACTTGTGTTTTTTCCTTTTTAGTGTTAAATTGTGTATTGTAACTACTCCTCAGTAGCTCAGTGGTAGAGCGATCGGCTGTTAACCGATTGGTCGTAGGTTCAAATCCTTCCTGAGGAGTTAACAAATTTCTTATTTTAGTAAGGCCATGTGTGTGACTAATTCATTTGTATTTAGTGTATTTGATATGTATGTTTCGAATATCTATGCTTTACAAAAATATTTAGCAGAAATGCTATTTATTTCTTATACTTCTCAGAGCAACTTTCTTTACGTTATATTATTTTTTTTGGGTTCAATAACTATTTTTACACCATGTTTTATCTCTATATTACCATTAGCTTTGCTTTATATTAATTCTAGAAGTAGTTTTAACCGAGAGATAACGCTTTTTATTTTTGGTGTTTTGACAAGCTTAATAATTTTATTATCATTTACTAATTTGTTGAGTTCTTCTAATATATTAAGTAAATTACCTATTATTTCTTATTTGATCTTAACTTTTGTGTCACTAGATTTTATGGAAGTCTTTAGCTTATCTAGCATTTTTTACCCGCTGAATAAGTCAATCAATTTGTTTAGAGGTCAAATGATTTTTCTACAAAATTATTTTATAGGCCTTATTATCGGATTCAGTTCTCTTCCGTGTAGCACTTCTATTTTATTAATAGTTAACTTATTAAGCTCAACGTTTAAAGATTTGTTTTTAGCGTATTTATCTATTCTTTTTTATTTGTTAGGTTTTATAATATCTTTTTTTATTATTATAAAAATGAATGTCTTATACTCTAAAATCTATCTGCTATACAATTTTGGAAACGTTATTATACCTATAACTGGATCAATTCTATTTATTTTTTCTACATCTTCTATGCTAAGAATTCTATTTCTTTGATATCTATATTATCAAAAGTATTTATTGCTATAATTATTTTATACTTATTCGCTTGTTTGATTACTTAATCTATTCTTTAAACTTATTATGAATAATTTTATTGTTAAAAACTTTCTATGGAAATTCATTAAAAGGCTAGCCAATTTAAATTTATCTTTATCTATTTTATCATTAATTGCTTTATTTTGTATTCTTGGCTCTATTATTGAACAAGAACAAGTCTCATCTTATTATTTACTCAATTATTCTAATTATAGTATTTTCATTCTTTCTTTTGGTTTAGATCATGTTTTTAGTACTTGGTGGTTTATTGTTATACTTTTTATATTTATTTTAAGCTTATTGTCTTGTACTTTTTTTACTCAGTTGCCTACACTTAAAAATGCAAGAAGATGGAAGTTTATGTATAATAAAAAGAATTCGAATTCTAGCAGTTATGTTTTTAGCAATTACCCTAAACTGAACTATTCTTTTACTAATATTATTTATTCACTAATTCGCTTAAACTTTTTTGTTTTTTCTCGTAGTAGTTCAATTTATTCTTATAAAGGTTTATATGGTCGTATTGCACCTATCTTTGTGCATTTTAGCATTGTTACTATACTAGTTGGATCTGTTTATAGTTTTTTATCTAGCTTTATGGTACAAGAATTAGTTCCTCGTGGTGAATTATTCCATATTAAAAATACAGTTCATGCTGGCTTGAGTAGTCGTTTACCTTCTAATTTATTATTTCATATTGATGATTTTTATATTAATTATAATGCTAATAATTCTATTAAGCAGTTTTTTTCGTTAATCTCAGTCTCTCGTAATAATGAAAAAATTATTAATTCTAAATTAGTTTTTGTAAATAAACCATTACGTTTAAATCAGATTAGTATGTATCAAACTGATTGGCAAGTAGATGCTATAAGATTAAGTTTTGGTAAGGATTATTCAATTCAAAAGCAGTTAATAAAAACTAACTTAAATAATAATAATTGTTGGGTAGCAGGTGTTGTAATTGAAAATAAAAAACAAATATTTTTTGTTCTGCGAAGTTTAGAGAATAGAGTTTTGATATGTGATTCTAATGGTTTAATTTTAAGCGAAGTGTCTTTTGGGCAACAGATTTATATTAATGAAATTCCTGTTATTATACAAGATATAATTACGAGTACAGGTATTCAAATTAAATCTGATCCTGGTATTTCTTTTGTTTACCTGGGCTTTTTTATTATGATATTAAGTACCTTTATTAGCTATATTTCTTATTCGCAAGTTTGGATCAATACTAGTATTAATCATATAAATTTTTTTGGCTCCACTAATAGAGCAATTTTATTGTTTGAGCAAGAAACTCTCTCACTACAAAAAATTTATTTTTCATACATCTCTTTAAAGGATTTTTCAACAAATAAAGTGAATTTTATATTAAGATAGTAAAAAATTTTTAAGTATTAATTTTCCTTCTTTGGTCCATAAACTCTCTGGATGGAATTGAATCCCTCTTAGTTTACGGTATAATTTATGTCTACAACCCATTATGGTACCATCTTTTGTCCATGCTGTTATTTCTATATTACTAGGTAAATCATTTTGACTAATAATAAGGCTATGATATCGACTAGCTTGAAATGAAGGATTTACTCCCGTAAATATGTCTTCTTGCTTGTTAAATATAGTGCTTATTTTTCCGTGCATTGGTTCATCTAGTTTTTGTATTGAGCCGCCATAAGCATAACCTATTGCTTGATGGCCTAGGCAGATCCCCAATATTGGTATTGTTTGTGAGTATGTTTTTATAATGTCTAAACAAATACCAGAATCGGTAGGTCTTCCTGGTCCTGGTGATATTATAATATGTGTTGGGTTAATTTTTTCTATATCATGAATTAATAATTCATCATTTCTTTTTATTTTCAAATTATATCCTAATTCTCCTATAGATTGTTCTAAATTACCTGTAAAACTATCATAGTTATCTATAATAATGATCATATTTTGTTTTATTGATATCATTTTGTTTATATTAATTTAGGTAAACCACTATATGGTGAGCTTGGATTCGCTTTTACTTTTTTAGTCATTATACCTGCTAAATAGCATTGTCTTCCTGATATTACTCCTAATCTCATCGATTTTGCCATAAGTTTAGGGTTTTTAGATTTTGCTATTGCGGTATTTAATAAAATAGCTGATGCACCGATTTCCATAGCTTGATTTGCTTCACTACTACTACTAATTCCTGCATCTACTATAATTGGTACTGTTGCATTTTCAATAATAATTTTAATATTATATAGATTTTGTAATCCTTGACCTGATCCTATTGGTGATCCTAGTGGCATTATTGTTTTACATCCTATGTCTTCTAGCTGCTTTGCTAATATTGGATCAGGATATATGTAGGGTAAAACAGTAAAATTGTTATTTACTAAGTATTCTGCAGCTTTTAGCGTTGCTATTGGATCAGGTAACAAATAATTTGAATCTGATATTACTTCTAGTTTAATAAAATTATTATCTATCTGTCCTAAGTGTTTACTAATTTCTCTACCTAAAGTAGCAATCCTAATAGCTTCTTCTACTGTTTCGCATCCTGCTGTATTAGGTAACAACCATAATTTTTTCCAATCTAATGAGTCTATTAACGTACTTTTACCAGTTCTTTTTATATATTCTGTTCTACGTATAGCAACTGTCACAATAGATGTTTGACTTGTTTCAATACTCTCTATAGATTCCTTTAAGTTTCTGTATTTTCCTGTGCCTAACATTAATCTTGATTTAAAAATCTTATTTCCTATGATTAGTTTGTCCTCTACTATATTTGTGAGTTGTGAATTATCTTCGATTTTGTTATTCATTTATTAATTTTACATTTAGTTATAGTTATTGTATTTTGTACTTTTGTTTTATTTGATGTTAAAGTATAATATCTTTATTTATAAAATATGAGTTATTGATTGTTATTTATATGAATTTGATAAGTTTTAATTTAGTAATTTGTTTATATTAGCAATATGTTTAATTATTTTCTATATTTTATCATTAGTTTATTGTGTATATTATTATTTGCTCTCTTTTCTTATAAATTATATTTAGTTTTTTTAAATAATTATATAGAGAACAATAATGATATCACGTTGCTTGATAGATGTGTTTCTATCTTGCCTTATGGATTGCCATTACTAGAAGGTTTACAGAATTTTGGACAACAAATTTTGCCTGATTATCCATTTAGTATTATGAGTTTATATAAAAAAACTTTTATGCCGATGGTAATTTTTTATGTAACTCATCCAGCTTTAGCGTTCATTATATTCTTTGTGCTTTATTCTCTTTTTGTAAGATCAAAAAGTCCAATACCTAATCGTCCATTTGTTCGTTTTAATGTTTTACAAGCTATTCTATTATTTTTAATTAATTCTTTGCTTGGGTCTGCTTTTAGAGCTTTACCAATAGAATTTCGAGTGAGTTTATATGGTTTAATATTATGTAATACATTATTCTGGTTCGTTTTATCTACAATTATATATGCTACTATTAAGTCTATAGAAGGTAAATATGCTAAAATTCCAGTAATCTCTCAAGCTGTCAGGATACAAATTGATAGTCCATAAAGCATATATTATTCTCTGTAATCTAAAAAAAAGGATACAACAATGGTACTTCTAAACAGTTATGAAACAATATACATTTTAAAACCAGACGTTACTGATAATGTTAATTTTTCCTTGATTAATGATTATAAAACTTTATTAAAGGAAAAAGGCGCTATAAATATTTTAGTTCAACATCGTGGTAGGCGACATTTAAGTTATAATATTTCTCATTATTATGATGGTATCTATGTACAAATGAATTATCAAGGTAATGGTCGATTAGTAAAATTTTTGGAGAAGTCTATGCGTTTTAACGAAAATATACTAAGGTATCTTACTGTCAAAAAAACAGACTTACGATCTGTTGTTCTTTATTAGGTATATTTATTTTAAAATTCTATTTTTATTGATTTTACTTAATACAATGTGATGACTTTTATCGTTTATAATATCTATTGTTACTAATATATAATTATCATTAAGTATATAAAGTTTCTTATAATTTTAGGAGGTCCACTGTGATTAGTGATAGTCAGATCTTTGTTGCTTTACTATTTGCCTTAGTATCTGCAATTCTTGCTATAAGGTTAGGCACAGACTTGTATCAATAAAGTTTTTTATTCATTTATCATTCTTGTGAATAAGAAATTATGAAGATGTTACTTATGATTTTATAATCAATAAGTTTTACATCTTATGAATTATTTATTAATAATTATAGGATCAATAATATAATTTATATGAGTATATTTATATTTTATTGTATCCTAAATTTCATTTTAATTAAAAAATATTGTGAATAAAATAAAAAGTAAAACTCGTCCTGTTTTTCCCTTTACTGCAATTGTAGGTCAAGAAGAAATGAAATTAGCTCTAATTTTAAATGTTATTGATCCCAGGATAGGTGGTGTTATCATTATGGGAGATCGTGGAACCGGTAAATCTACTACGATTAGAGCTATAGCTGATTTATTACCTGAAATAGAAGTTGTAAATGATGATATGTTTAATTCTCATATTTCTGATTATGATTTAATGTCTGATCTAGTTAAGCAACAAATTGAAAATAAGCTTAAAATAGATACTCAGTTAATTAAAGTTCCTATGGTTGATTTACCCTTAGGTGCTACTGAAGATCGTCTCTGTGGCACAATTGATATTGAGAAAGCTTTGAATGAAGGAGTTAAAAGTTTTGAACCTGGTTTATTGGCTAAGGCTAATAGAGGAATATTATATGTGGATGAGGTTAATTTATTAGATGATCATCTTGTTGATATTTTATTAGATTCTGCAGCTTCAGGTTGGAACACTGTTGAACGTGAAGGCATCTCTATAAGACATCCTGCTAGATTTGTATTAGTAGGTTCAGGTAATCCTGAAGAAGGTGAACTTAGGCCACAACTTCTTGATCGCTTTGGAATGCATGCAGAGATTCGAACAGTTAGAGATCCTTCTTTACGTGTAAAAATAGTAGAGCAAAGATCAAAATTTGACCAAGACCCTTATTCATGTATTGATGAATGCATTAATCAACAGAATCAGCTTAAAGCATCTATTATAACAGCTCAAGAAAAATTATCTAGTGTTGCTATTGACTATGACTTGAAAGTAAAGATTTCTCAAATATGTGGTATTCTAAATGTTGATGGTTTGCGTGGAGATATAGTAACTAATAGAGCAGCAAAAGCTTTCGCTGCATATCAAAATAAAGATGAAGTAGATGTTAGTGACATAAAAAAAGTGATTACGCTTTGTTTGCGTCATAGATTACGTAAAGACCCATTAGATAATATTGATTCTGGTGATAGAGTCGATGAAGTTGTTAATGAAATTTTGTTAGAACTGACTTAAGTAACATTATTTGATAGGCTTAGTAGGATTCGAACCTACATTAGAGACTTAGAAGGTCCCTGTCCTGATCCCTTAGACGATAAGCCCTACTGCAGTGTATTTAGGTAGTTATTTAACTGAATAATCTAGAGTGGGCGGTACTGGACTTGAACCAGTGACCACCTGCTTGTAAGGCAGGCGCTCTACCACTGAGCTAACCGCCCTAAGCTTTTACCATACATAGTAAATATAATTGATTTTTTTCTAAAAAGCAATATAATTTTTATATGCATATTATCTTGTTTAATATCCCCAGTGAAGTTTATTTTTTATTTATAATTTTTAGTGAAAATTTATGAATTATCAATTTTTATTTTATTGATATGAATAATTTAGTTAATAGAATTAGATTTGTTTTAAAAATATTTATATTTTTAGTAAATCCAAATATATTTAAACTGGTTAATTATGATAAGTTATTTGATCAGTTAATAGTTGTCGGTCCTAATTCATTGTTTATTACTATGATGACATCTTTCTTTATTAGTTTAGTGCTAAGTCTGCAAATAGTAAAAGAATTTCTATATTTAAATGCGAATGATCTAGTTGGCTCTATATTAGCAATATCTTTCATTAGAGAATTGTCTCCAGTATTAACTTCTATTATAGTTATTGGAAAAGTTGGTTCTCTTTTTACTGCTGAATTAGCGACAATGGTTGTGACAGAACAAATCGATGCTTTATTTGTGCTGGGTATTAATCCTATGTACTACCTGATTTTGCCTCGTATTTTGGCTGTTACTTTAATTTTGCCTTTATTGAATATTTTTTCTTTGTTTACTAGTTTTATGAGTAGTGCTTTCATTTGTTCTATTTTATATACGATTGGCCCGCGATTTTTTTTTTTATCTTTGTCTTATAGTTTAATCATAAATGATTTATTTAAATCAATACTTAAGACTTTTGTTTTTGGTTTGTTTATCTCAACTATTAGTTGTGTATGGGGTTTAACCACTAAGGGTGGATCAAAAGGTGTAGGTTTATCTACTACTTCTTCTGTTGTAATTTGTCTTATTTTTGTTTTTACTTTAAATTTCTTACTTTCTTATTTTATGTTTGATAATTTAGTTAGTTCATTTGAGTTTTTGTAAAATAACTTTACTTATATTTAAGAAGAATATTTACTATCTCATAAAATAAATATGATATATATTACAATATTATCATATATATAACTCAAGTATATATTTTCATACTTAATTTTGTGTATTATTTATGTATTTCAGCTAGGAGGTATTTCTTATGTCAGGAGGATCAACAGGAGAACGTCCTTTTTCTGATATTATTACAAGTATTCGTTATTGGGTTATACATAGTATAACAATTCCTGCTTTGTTTGTTGCTGGTTGGCTATTTGTTAGTACCGGTTTAGCTTATGATGTTTTTGGAACTCCAAGGCCTAACGAATATTTTACTCAAGATCGTCAACAAGTTCCTTTAGTAAATGATCGTTTTAGTGCTAAACAGGAACTAGAAGATTTAACAAAAGGTATTTAATTAGGAGACATTTGTGACTAAAAGAAGTTCTAATCAACCGATATCGTATCCAATTTTTACTTTCCGATGGTTAGCTATACATGGGATTGCTATACCAACAGTATTTTTTCTTGGTGCTATTACGTCGATGCAATTTATTCAAAGATAGGAGGTATTTAATATTATGAGTGGTCCTAATCCTAATAAAGAGCCTGTTGAATTAAATCGTACGTCTTTGTTTTGGGGTTTACTATTAATTTTTGTTTTAGCTGTTTTATTTTCTAGTTACTTTTTTAATTAGTGTGTTATTACACTTTTAGTCAAAGTATTAGTTCTTAAGCATCAGGTATTAAGTTTTGTTGATCTAATTATCATTTTATAGTTTAGTTATTGGAGAATTAAGTTATATGTCAAGTACAGGTAGAGTACCTATATGGTTAGTAGCCACTGTTGGTGGTATAGCTGCTATTACTGTATTGGGAATTTTTATTTATGGGTCTTACTCTGGAATAGGATCATCTCTTTAATATTTTGAGTGCTTTTTAAAAGCATTTATTAAGTACTTTAACATAATAAACCATGTATACATTAGTGTTCTAATATGTATAGGATGGTTTATTTTATTTCTGTTTTTATGAAATTGAGTCTTGCTCAATGTATATAAATAGTAATGCCATACTAATACCTGGAAAAAGTATTCCTACTAAAGGGACTAAAATTGAAGGTAAATATGATGCTGTCATATTATTTTATTATGTAGTTAATGTTTAGAACGTTAAAAGTTCTTAATGCTAATATCAATTTATTATATTAAATTTTTCTATAGTTTTATTAGAATCTTAACATTTTGTTGGAAGCTTCGTTAATTTTTTATCTTATTGTTGTCAATACATGTGTTACATTATAACTATATATTAATTGTAGTTTATTAAATCATGTTTATTATGAAATATGATCATATGCCTTCTAGTTTTGAGGCTATGTTAAAGTTTTCTGAAGCATATGCTAAAAGAACAGGTACATTTTTTTGTATAGATCTTAGTGTTACAGCAGTTGTTATAGAAGGACTCGCCAAGCACAAAGATGAGTATGGAGCACCACTATGTCCTTGCCGTCACTATGATGACAAAAGGATGGAAGTTGCAAATACATACTGGAATTGTCCTTGTGTACCGATGAGAGAAAGGCGAGAATGTCACTGTATGCTATTTTTACCTGAGAATAATGAATTTGCAGGTAATCATCAAAGTTCTAGTATTGATGTTTTATTAGATTCAATTAACTAGTTTTAATTTATCTAAGTTTTTGTAGGTCAAATATATAAGGTAATTTTTTTCTATTTCTATCTCCATTAAAAGATTTTAGTTAAATTTGTTATGTATTACATTACAGATTACTTTTGTTCAAAGATAATAGGATAATTACAGCTGGTCCTACAAGAACAATTATTGCTAGTGAAACTAATTGTCCGATAACTTGCCAGTTAATCATGTCTCTGTTCCTTTTATGTTTTATTTACTATATTTTTAATACTTTATATAGATTATAATATTTATATTTAAATTTATTATTTATTTAGTGTAAATTTTATTATAGTTATTTAACTTTTTAATCCTAAGTAGATCCAATATTTATTTATAAAAAGAATAAAATATCTTTCTTCTATTTTTTTCGTTGATTGCATAAATGGTTTATTAATTATTTCTATAATTTGAGTTACTTTTTTATTTTCTAAGTATTCCTGAAAATTATGAAAGCAAAATAGTTGTATAATTCTGATTTGAAGAATAAAATTCTGCATTTTAAATTTATTATATTTAATAGCTACTTTTGAATGATGTATACTTTTTAGGTATAGTTTAATTGTATTTTGTTTTATATAATCATTTTCATATTGATAATTAGTGAGTAAACACTTCATATTCTTTTCTACATTTCTATTTAGATATTTTTTCATATACGGTATTAGTTCTTGTCTAACTCTATTTCTAGGAATTTCATACATGTAATTGGTAGTATCTGACCATATTGGTAAGTACATTTTTTTACACATCCAGTAAATATGTTCTCTGCCTACATTTAGTAGTGGTCTAAAAAAAAAAATATTTTTGTGTATTTTATTAGTTATGGATAAGCTATTAAAGCTTTCAATATGACTGCTTCTAGATATGTTATTAATAAATGTTTCTATTTTATCTGTTAAATTATGACCAGTAATTATTAATTGATATTTATTACTTATTGCGTATTGAATAATAATATTATATCTGTATTGTCTACATTCTTTTTCTGAAAGAGTAATTTTATTTATTTGATATATGATTATCTCATTATTTTTTGATTTTAAATAGTTTATTAAGTGTTTAATTTGTTTATTACTATTATTTTTCCATTGATGATCTATATAGATGTACGTTATTCTTATTTTTTTATTAATACTATAGTTTTTTAGGTTATCTAAAGATTTTATTAGTAGTATAGAGTCTTGTCCTCCAGAAATAGCTAATAAAATTTTCTGTTGTTTATATTGTTTAATAAAATGTATCATCGAGTCTTCTACTTTCATATTGTATCCTTTTTTTTAGTTGTGATAATTACATTATTATGTTATTTATTAATATGAAGGGGTTGCTAACTCAATGGTAGAGTACTCGGCTTTTAATCGATTAGTTCCGGGTTCGAGTCCCGGGCAACCCACTTTTATTATTTTCATATATTATTTAATTAACTATTATTTATTAATTTTTGCTATGAATTCAATTTCTGACATTTTACAACTAAAACGGAATAGTTCAAGCTCTGCCTTTATTCCTTTTATTACAGCAGGTTATCCTAATATTGATATAACTATTAGAGCACTTATTGAATTGGATAAAAAAGGAGCTGATATTATTGAATTAGGTATACCATATGCTGATGCTTTAGCTGATGGTCCTTTGATCCAAAAAGCTTCTATGGTTGCTCTAGATAATGGTATTTATATTGATGAGGTTTTAGATATACTTGATAAAGTAAAACCTTTTATTAGTGTGCCTATTGTTATATTTACATATTATAATCCTATATTAGTTCGGGGTTTAAGTTTCTTTATAAAAGATATTTCTTATTTAGGTGTGAAAGGTTTAATTATTCCTGACTTGCCTATTGAAGAAACTGACTACATCAAAAGTATTTGTCAACAATTTAATATAGAGTTAATATTATTTGTTGCACCGACTAGTTCTCAAAAGAGGGTAGAAAATATTATTTCTAGAGCGCCAGGTTGTCTTTATTTAGTTAGTAGTACCGGTGTTACTGGAATGAGAGACTCTATTAATCATAGTATTGGTATATTATCTAATAATGTTACAAATAATACTAATAAGTTAGTTATGATTGGTTTTGGTGTTTCTTCTCCAAAGCAAATAAATGATTTACGTAGTTTAAAATGTTCTGTAGATGGTATTGTAGTAGGTAGTGCTTTTACCCATATTTTGTCTTCTTATTCTTCTGATAGTGATGATCTTATTATTCGTAATTTAGGTAGTTTTTGTCAACAAATGAAGTTAGCTGCTTCAAATTAGCTAGACTTTATTATATATTAGTTTATCTTATTTATAGCTAATTTCAATATTTTTAGTGAATACGTTTAGTTTTACTATTGAAATTATTATTATACTTATTAGATTAGTTTAATATTTTTGTTATGAGCTTTTTAATCTAATACCCCCAGGGGAATTCGAATCCCCGTTACCTCCGTGAAAGGGAGATGTCCTAGGCCTCTAGACGATGGGGGCAGTGAAGTGATAGCAAAATGATAAACAATTTTTGATGTTATGTCAATCTCCTGTATTCAATTTTTTTATTACATGTCAATAATTAATCGAGAGCGCATTAGTAAATATACAACAGTTTGTCTAATATATGTAATCATGTTTATGAATAGGTAGAATGCTTCATTCTTATACTCAATTAAAGGATCTTGTTGTCCATAACTTCTCCAACCTATATATTCTTTTAATAGACTCATTTTATCAATATGTTCTTGCCAAGCTTTATCTATTTGTTGAAGTAGATAATATTTTTCTAGTTGTCTAATTAAGCCTGGCCTTAATTGTTCTAGATAAATTTCTTTTAAATCATAGCTAATTCTTAGTTGTTCATTTAGATAATATTGTAGATCATTAATATCCATCTTATTTATGTCTATTATATTATTCTTTAGATTTAATAGTTGTGTAATTTGCTCTAAAACTTTTTCTTTCTTATTCTCTTTTATGTATGCTTGTACCATTTCTTGTATAGTATATTCTGCATATTCTGTTATGCAATCTCTAGTAAATTGAGAATTTAGGATCTTTTTTCTTTCACTATAAATTGCTTTTCTTTGATTATTAATTACTTCATCATATTCAAATAATTGTTTTCTTATGTCATAAAAATATGCTTCTACTTTTTTTTGTGCTGAATTTAAACTTTTGGTTAATACGATTGATTCAATTGGCGTATCATTTTCTATATTTAGTTTTGATATTAAACTTTCTATATTACTTCCACCGAAAATTCTAAATATACTATCTTGTAGACTTAAAAAGAATCTTGATGTACCTTTATCACCTTGTCTACCAGATCTTCCTCTTAGTTGATTATCTATCCTTCTTGATTCATGTCTCTCTGTTCCAATGACATATAGTCCTCCTAAATTTAATACTTCTTTTTTTTCCTCTTTACAAGTTTTCTCATATTTATCTATAAGTTTCTTGTAGATTATTTGAAAAATGGAGTCATTTAAATCTTTTATTTTTCCTTTTTGATTTTCTAGAAATATTATTTCATTTTCGCTTAGTCTATCATATAAAGTATTAACTATTTGATTTTCGTTTCCAGATAAATATTGTTCTATTACTAATTCTGTATTTTTTTGGGGATTACCTCCAAGAATGATGTCAGTCCCTCTGCCGGCCATGTTAGTTGATATTGTTATTGAATATTTTTGTCCTGCTTGTGAGATGATTTCAGCTTCCTTTATTATGTTTTCTGGTTTCGCGTTTAATAATTTATGTGGCACCTTTATCTCTTTTAACATATGTGAAAGAAGTTCTGATTTCTCAATGCTTGTAGTCCCTATTAATGTAGGTCTTCCCGTTTTATACATATCTAAGCATTCATTTGCAATTGCTTGCCATTTGTTATACTCATTTTGGTATACTAAATCTGATAGGTCTTTACGAATACATACCTTGTTTGTTGGTATATTTACAACGTTCATTTTGTATATATTATTAAACTCATTTTCCTCTGTCTTTGCAGTTCCAGTCATTCCTGAAAGTTTTGGATAAAGTAGAAATAAATTTTGATAAGTAATGGATGCTAAAGTTTTATTTTCTGCTTCTATTTTTATATTTTCTTTAGCTTCTATTGCTTGATGTAGTCCATCACTCCATCTCCTTCCTTGCATTATTCTACCTGTAAACTCATCTACTATTATGACTTGTCCATTTTTTACTATATAGTCTTTATCTTTTAAAAAAAGTTCTTTTGCTTTTGTAGAATTTAGTATATATTTAATCCATGGATTATTAATTTCATACAAATTATTAATTTGTAACTTTTTTTCACAAGTAGATATTCCTACTTCTGTTAGAATAATACTTTTAGATTTTTCATCTACTTTGTAGTCAATGTTATTTTTGAGTGTTTGAGCTATTTCATTGGCTTTTTTGTATAAATTGTCTTCTACTTGTGCTATACCTGATATTATTAATGGAGTTCTTGCTTCATCTATTAATATCGAATCAACTTCATCTATAATGGCGTAATTAAAGTTTCTTTGTACTATTTCATTTTTGTGAATAGCCATATTATCTCTTAAATAATCAAATCCTAGCTCACTATTTGTGATGTAAGTAATATCATTACAATATTCTTTTTTTCTATTATTTGATTTAATATTCTGTGTAATTAATCCTACTTTAATTCCTAAAGATGAGAAAATTTTTCTAGCTAAAGTTGCATCTCTTTCAGCTAGATAGTCATTAACAGTTATTATGTGTACTCCTTTACCTGATAAACAGTTTAGGTAAGCTGCTAATAAGGCTACTAGTGTTTTACCTTCTCCTGTTTTCATTTCTGCTATACTATTTTCATTTAAAATAATACCACCTAGAAGCTGTACATCAAATAATATTAAACCTGTTGTTCTAGAGATAGCTTCTTTTACCGTTGCAAATGCATCTATTAAAACTTCATTTGTGTCTAATCTTTTAGTTTTTAATATTAATTGAAGTTTTTGTGTTTGTTCCTTTAGTTCTGTATCTGAATACTTAGTAAAGTTATTATATTGTTTATTAATTTTATTAATAGTAGCTTTGTGTTTGTTTATCTGATTTTTTGTAAATAAATTAAGCATCTTACTGTAAATATTATTTTCTATAATGTTTAGTTAAAAAACATTATACTGGGAGAAAAAAATTCTTGTATTAATATCGATATATTATTTTTCTGACTGATCATATATTTTCTTCCCCAAATTTCTCCTCTCAATCTTAGTTTCTTTTCTAAATCTTTGCAATAACAAAAATATATTTCGTACATTGTTTTGTTAATGTCTGCTTTGTTTTTTATTAATAAGTGCCCAATCGGGATTGTTATTTTTAGTTCTTTTATCGGTTTTTTATTATTGACTATAGTCCATAATGATCTAGCAAATGTAATTTTTGTATATACCGATGTCTCTAACCAAACATATCTAATTTGCCTAATATTCTTTACAAGCTTTTTCTCTTTTTTTTGTAATATCTCTATATTCGTTTTTTGATTGTTTAAGTATTGTATTAGCCTAGTGTGAGAGCCTTTATTTAGAACAATGGCTTTTACTTTCTTATTAAGATGAGTATATGTTTTAGAGTTGTGAAACTGTATTGTGGATATAAAAATAAATTTATTTATATGAAATTGCATACTTTTCTATCTTATTCATTTTAATTTATTTAGCTTTTGTCTATCTTCAATTTGTATTAATGATTGCCCATTCATTTCTTTTGGAATCTCTATTCTAAGTAGATCTAAAATGGTTGGTGCTATGTCTGCTAAAGTACCTTTTGATTGTAATTTATGTGGTTTTATTTTGTTATTTTGTACTATAATAAATGGAACTGAGTTAGTACTGTGGGATTTGCAAGGTTGATTATCTTCATTAATCATATAATCTGCATTGCCGTGGTCTGCTGTAATAATTAGTGTTACTTCTTCTTCTTTTACTTTATTTATAATTTTTTCTATACAATGATCAATTACTTCTACAGCTTCTATTGTAGAGTCTAATTTACCTGTATGGCCAACCATATCAGGGTTAGCATAATTAATGACTATTAGTTTGTATATTTTTTTATCTAAAGCATGAATTAAACTATCTGTAATTTGATATGCAGACATTGCTGGTTGTAAATCATACGTATCTACTTTTGGACTTGGTATTAATTCTCTATCTTCACCTGGAAATGGTTCTTCTATTCCACCGTTAAAAAAGTAAGTTACATGGGCATATTTTTCTGTTTCGGCTAATCTTAATTGCTTTAAATTATTATTTGCAATGATTTCTCCTAAAAAATTTTGATGATTAGGAGCAGGAAAAACGACTGGAAATTTAAGACTAGAATCATATTCAGTTAGTGTTGTAAATAGTAAATTTTCTATCTTCTTTGTTACAAACCCCTTGAAATTAGTTTTTGCTAAACATTGTATAAGTTGTCTTATTCTATCTGGTCTGAAATTAAAGAATAATATACCATCGTTATTAGAGATAGCTCCGTGATATATTCTAGTTGGTGGAATAAATTCGTCTGATATATCATCTGTATAGAAATTATCTATTATACTTTTATAATTTTGATTATATGTTTTTTCATTATCTTCTGTGAGTACTTTATAAGCTTTTTCTATTCTAGACCATCTACAGTCTCTATCCATAGAGTAATATCTGCCACTTATTGTACATATATTAATTCTATTATTATTTTTTATTTCTTCATGAATAACATCTAAAAATTCAATGGCTGCTTTGGCATTAGTATCTCTTCCATCTGTGATTAGGTGTAAACATATTTCTATTTTTTGAGAATATTGACTAGTGATTTTTATAATTGCTTTTAGATGATTTAAATGTGAATGTACACCACCGTTAGAACATAGTCCAATAATATGTAGCTTAGTTTGTCTTTTACTTATTTTTTTACATAAATTATGTATAGTTTTATTTTGATAAAATTCTCCTGTTGTGATGGATTTTTGTATACGTACTAAATCTTGATTGATTATCCTTCCAGCTCCAATCGTTGTATGTCCAACTTCAGAGTTGCCCATCTGATTCTTCGGTAGACCAACATCTTCTCCTGATGCACTTAATAAACATTTAGGATATTCTGCCCATATTTTATCAATATTAGGAGTATTAGCTAATTTAATTGCATTTCCTTTTTTCTCTTCTGAGTATCCCCAGCCATCTAAAATTGTTAATATGATAGGATGAATATTTTGATTATGCATATCAAGCAATTGATTTAATATCTGATTAGTGTGAAATTTTACTGAAATAAATAAATATTTTTAAAAACAACTTTATGTTAGCTAGAAATAACAAGACAGTAATTGTAAAGTATTTCTAGCTTAGATTTTTTTATTAATGAAAATAAAATCTAATTTTTCTTATCGTTAAGGTACTTAACTTAAAACATTAATAGCATAGTCTAAATAGGTATTTGCTTCATTAGCTGTTTGTCCAGAAAGTCCGTGAGTATTTTTGATATATTCAATAGCTTCTATATACCAACTAGGAGATAGTTCAAAACTGCGGTTAATTTCTTCTAGACCAGCAACTAAATATTCATCCATTGGTCCTGTCGCACCTACAACTAGACAATATGTTGTCATTCTTAAGTAATATCCAATATCTCTTGCACATTTAGCTTTACCAATGGCGCTAGATGCATAAGTTGGTCCTGGCATCTGAGTCACATACGGAAATTTAGTATATACAGCTTGTGCTGCGCCTGTAATAAGTCTTTGGGCATTTGCTGTAAGCACTTTTGCTGCTTGTATACTACTTGTTGCTCTTTGGTAGCGTCCATTAATTGATTGTAATTCGGCATTACTTAAAAATCTTCCTTGGCTATCTGCTGATGCTATAGCTTCTGTTAGAGGTGTTTTCATTTGAATTCTTATCCCTTAGTTTTTGTATTAATATATTTGTTAGGTTTAATTCGCTTAAATTTTAAACTACTGCAGCAGCAGCTCTATCAAAATATACGCTAAGCTCAGATATTAGTGAGCTACAATCACCAGCTGGTACACCATTTAGTTCATTTACTAGACCAATAGATGCTTCTTTCATTTTTTGGACTGCAACTGCAACTGATGATCCTGGTGTTCCTAGTGCTTGATAAGTTTCTCTAAGACCATTTAAGCATCTATCATCAAGTACACTAGAATCTCCTGCTATCATTGCATAGCTAACATATCTTAAAACTATTTCCATATCTCTTAAACAAGCTGCCATACGTCTACTTGTATACGCATTACCTCCTGGTTGAATCAGTTGGGGTTGTTCAGCAAACAAGGCTCTAGCACTATTTGTAACAATTGCAGAAGCATTAGAGTTTATTTTATTAACGGTATCTAGTCTTTTATTACCCTCTTTTATGATTGCCTCTAAAGCTTCTAGTTGTTTATTGCTTAAAAATTCACCTCTAGCATCAGCTTGGGCTACTACTTTTGCAAATGCATCTAACATACTTATTTCTCCTAATCTTGCTTTATATAAAAAGTTTTTTAGCTTTAGACATAATAGTATAATACTGATATATTTTTTTTATTAAAAAATATTAAAAAACATTTCTTCTGTAAATATTTTATTTATTTAATCTTCAAGAATTTCAGGCTCTATTATTTCGTCAACCATTTCTATGATGGCCTTGACTATGGGTTTATTAATTGGATCATCAATGATATCTATGTCTTCATATTTTCTTCTTTTAGCCCTATTTGATACCTGAATGGTTATTTTATATCGATTCTGTGCTAATTCTAGTAGTTCTTCAGTTTTATACGTGATATACTTTAGATCAATCTTTGTATACTCTCCATACTCGTTAATCATATTATTATAATTTTAATATTTTAATTTATTTAATTTGTACGTTTTACAAAAATATGTGCAATACTATAAAAATAATGCTTTAAGCCTAAATTTTTATTAATAATATATTTTTATTAATAAATTATATGTATTAAAGCTATACTTTACTATCTTAATTATAATTTACAGTTAATATATGCAAGTTTCAAAAAGAATTACTTATCAGTTAAGTCAATTTTCTGGTCTTCCTGCCTTAACTCGTGAAAGAGATGCTTGTGGAGTTGGTTTTGTTGCTCAGATTAATGATAAGCCATCTCATCAAATTGTTTTAAGTGCTATAAAGGCACTCAATTGTATGGAACATAGAGGTGGTTGTAGTTCTGATAGTGTATCCGGAGATGGTGCTGGTATTACTACACAAATACCTTGGAATTTATTATTATCATCGTTTTCATCTATTGCAAAAGATGATACAACTGCTTATGCTGTTGCAATGATTTTTGTAATACCTGATCATTTGGATTATGTTAAAAATGTTTTTGAATGGATTTTACTTGATTATGGTTTCTCAATTATTGGTTGGCGTTTAGTTCCTACTAATTCTAGTGTATTAGGTCATAATTCATCTCTTTATGAACCATTGATTGTACAATGTATAGTTAAGTCTAATAATTCTGATAATGATAAAATAGAAAAAATTTTATACTTTATAAGAAAAAAAATAGAAAAGATTATTAGTAGCACTAATCCAACAATTTATAAAGATTTTTATATATGTTCATTTTCTTCTAAGTTAATTACTTATAAAGGAATGGTTCGTTCAGAAGCTTTATCTCAGTACTACTTGGACTTAAAAGATGATAATTATATAAGTAGTTTTGCTTTGTATCATAGAAGATTTAGTACTAATACTATGCCCAAGTGGTCTTTAGCTCAGCCAATGAGATTTATCGCTCATAATGGAGAAATTAATACTTTATTAGGAAATTTAAATTGGACTCAGTCTAGAGAAACATTATTTCAAAATAGTTCTTGGAGTAATTATTCGAATGAATTAGTCCCAATAACCAATTTATCTAATAGTGATTCAGCAAATCTAGATGCAGTAGTCGAATTATTAGTACAGTCTGGAAAAGATCCTGAGGAAGCTTTAATGATTTTAATACCAGAAGCATATAATAACCAACCCTCATTATGTAATTGTCCTGAATTAGTTGATTTTTATGAATATTATGGCAATTTACAAGAATCATGGGATGGTCCTGCCTTAGTAGTTTTTAGTGATGGAGAAAAAGTTGGTGCTACTTTAGATAGAAATGGTTTAAGACCTGCTAGATATTTTATTACTAAAGATGGTTTAATTTCTTTATCTTCTGAAACAGGTATTTTAAATACTAATTCTTCCGAAGTATTACATAAGGGGCGTTTAGGTCCAGGCCAAATGTTTTCTGTAGATTTAGTTAATAATTTAGTTCTAGAAAATTTAGTTATAAAACAAAAGGTAGCACAAAAATTACCTTATAAGTTATGGCTTAATCATAATAAGATTGAGATTGGTTATCAATCATATGAGTCTAGTAATCATGCTGATTTAAGTAATATTGCTCGCTTACATACTGCTTTTGGTTACTCAAATGAAGATGTTGAATTAGTTATTGAACATATGGCTAGTTCTGCTAAAGAACCTACTTTTTGTATGGGAGATGATATTCCATTAGCTGTATTATCTAATAAACCACATCTTCTTTATGATTATTTTAAGCAGCGTTTTGCTCAGGTTACTAATCCTGCTATTGATCCTTTACGTGAAAGTTTAGTTATGTCTTTGGCTACTAATCTTGGTCCTAAAGGAAATTATTTAGAGCCTGAGCAAAGTATGGCAAAATTTATACGTTTAAATTCTCCTGTTATTAATGAAAAAGAATTACTCTGCATATCACAAAGTATATTCAAAGTTGCTCGTATTAATACTGTATTTAAGTTTAATTCTTCTACTGTTAGTTTTAGTGAGCAAATAGAAAATATTTGTATTCACTTACTTGAAGAAATAAATAGAGGTAAAGAATTAATTATTCTAACTGATCGTATATCCTCTCTAGATAATCAATATATTTTTATACCTCCTTTACTGATTACTGGCGCAATACATCATTATTTAATTAAAAAACGTTTAAGGCATAAAGTATCGATAGTTGTTGAAACTGGCCAATGCTGGAATACGCATCACTTCGCATGTTTAATTGGTTACGGTGCAAGTGCTATTTGTCCATATCTTGCTTTTTCAACTGTACGTCAGTGGTGGAATAATTCAAAGACGCAAAAATTGATGTCTAATGGTAAATTAACAAAAATAACTATAGAAACATCTCAAAATAATTATCGTAATGCTATTGAAACAGGGTTACTTAAAATTTTATCTAAAATGGGTATATGTTTAATTTCTAGTTATCATGGTGCACAAATTTTTGAAATTTTAGGGTTATCGAAAGATATAGTCGATTTATCCTTTTTAAACACTACGTCAAGATTAGGAGGCATAAATTCTGCAGAATTTTTTCAGCAGACATTATCCAGATATATTTTAGCCTTTATACCTGAATTACCAAAAAAATTGACTAATCTTGGTTTTGTTCAGTATAGACCAGGTGCGGAATATCATGTTAATAACCCTGAAATGTCTAAAACAATACATAAGGCTGTGCGTAATTCCGATTCTACACTATATGATAAATACAAACTTTTATTAGAAAATAGGCATCCTACTAACTTAAGAGATATGCTTTCATTTTCTCCTGATATTAAAGCTATTAATATCAATGATGTTGAATCTATTGAGGAAATATTATGTCGTTTCTGTACTGGTGGTATGTCATTAGGTGCATTATCACGTGAAACACATGAAACTCTAGCAATTGCCATGAATAGAATTGGAGGAAAGTCGAATTCGGGTGAAGGAGGAGAAGATCCTATTCGATTTAAGGCAATTAATAATGTTGATTCTTCTGGTTTATCCATTGATTTTTCTCATTTAAAAGGACTTAAAAATGGTGATGTAGCTAGTTCTGCTATTAAACAAATTGCTTCTGGTCGTTTTGGTGTAACACCTGAATATTTAGTTAATGCTAAGCAATTAGAAATTAAGGTGGCTCAAGGTGCTAAACCTGGTGAAGGAGGTCAATTGCCTGGTAAAAAAGTTAGTCCTTATATAGCTACTCTACGAAATTGTAAACCAGGTGTTACGTTAATATCTCCACCACCTCATCATGACATATATTCAATAGAAGACTTAGCGCAATTAATATTTGATCTACATCAAATTAATCCTAATGCTCAAGTATCTGTGAAGTTAGTGTCTTCTGTTGGTATTGGTACTATAGCTGCTGGTGTTGCAAAAGGAAATGCTGATATCATTCAGATCTCTGGTCATGATGGTGGTACTGGAGCTTCTCCTTTAAGCTCTATTAAGCATGCAGGAGTTCCATGGGAATTAGGATTAACAGAAGTACATCAAACTTTAGTAGATAATAGCTTAAGAAACCAAGTCATTTTAAGAGTAGATGGAGGATTAAGAACTGGTAAAGATATTGTCTTGGCAGCTATAATGGGAGCAGAAGAATTTGGTTTCGGTACTATTGCTATGATTGCAACTGGTTGCGTTATGGCAAGAATTTGTCATACTAATAATTGTCCTGTTGGTGTTGCAACTCAAAGACAAGATTTAAGAAATCGTTATCCTGGTATACCAGCTGATTTAGTAAACTTTTTTGTTTATCTTGCAGAAGAAGTTAGGCAAATCTTAGCAGAACTAGGTTTTAAGAGTTTAAAAGAAATTATTGGTTTAACTAGTTTACTAACCCCTAGAAATGTAATTTTAACAAAAACAAATAATGTTGAACTAGGTGTTTTGCTTAATTATTCTGATTCAAATAAAAAGTTGAAGTTTCATACCGACATTCATGGAAATGGGCAAGTTCTTGATGACCATATATTAAATGATCATTCTCTTATTAATGCTATTTATAATCAATCGACTGTTATTAAAAACGTAGATATAACGAATGTTGATCGATCAGTTGGAGCAAGAATATCTGGTTTAATTGCTAAAAATTATGGTAAAAAATTCTTTAATGGTAATTTACAAATTAATTTTACAGGTGTAGCTGGACAAAGTTTTGGTTCTTTTGTCTCTAATGGTATGTATCTTAATTTAATAGGTGAAGCTAATGACTACGTAGGTAAAGGTATGAATGGTGGAGAAATTGTAATTATTCCTCCAAGTGAGTATAAAAAACAAGCTTCAAATTTTGTAATTATTGGTAATACTTGTTTGTATGGTGCAACAGGTGGTTATTTATTTGTAAATGGTCAAGCTGGTGAAAGGTTTGCTGTACGTAATTCTGCTGCTAAAGCAGTAATAGAAGGTGTAGGAGATCATGCTTGTGAGTATATGACAGGTGGTCTAGTAGTTGTTTTAGGTTTAACTGGACGTAATATAGCTGCTGGTATGACTGGAGGTCTAGCATATTTCTTAGATGAAGATGATAATTTTATGCCAAAAATGAATTTAGAGATTGTTAAGGTACAAAAAATTATGACAAAAGAAGCAGAAGATCAGTTATTAGAATTAATTGAACTTTATGAAATAAAAACTAAGAGTCTAAAAGCTAAAATAATTCTGAACAACTGGTCAGAATATGTGAACCGTTTTTGGCAAATTGTTCCTCCTTCTGAAGAGTCTACACCTTTTACAAATGTTGAGTTTTCATCTTATTCAAGTATTATTAAATAGTTTTTATTTATATAATCTTTATAAAAATTTTTTGTAATATATTATAATAATTCTTAGTTTATATAAATTGTTATGCTATATTTACTCTTATATTAACTAGTTACTCGTTGCTAGTATAAATTCTAAATTAATAGTTAAAACCATATGGCTCATAGTGTAAAAGTTTATGATACTTGTATAGGTTGTACTCAATGTGTACGTGCATGTCCTTGTGATGTTTTAGAAATGGTTCCCTGGGATGGATGTAAAGCTGGACAAATTGCTTCTGCTCCTAGAACAGAAGACTGTATCGGATGTAAGAGATGTGAAACAGCTTGTCCTACAGATTTTTTAAGTGTAAGAGTTTATTTGGGTGCTGAAACAACTCGCAGTATGGGACTTACTTATTAATATAGTTAAGTTGATTAAATATTAGTTACGATTTAAATATAAGTTCATACCTTATATTTAAATAGATAATTTATTTTTTTTATTTGATATGTTATTTTTAGTAATAAAATATTATATATATGGCAATTTTTTATTTTTATGAGTTCATTCTCTAATTCATTCGATAAAGACTTTAAAGAAAAAAGGGTTATTAAAGTTATTACAGGAATTTCTAATACTAATGTTTATCAAATATCAAAAATAGCTAAAGCGGCTGAGTTAGCAAATGCTAGCTATTTAGATGTAGTTGCAAATACACAAGTAGTAAAATTTTTAAAATCTTTTTCTTCTCTACCAATATGTGTATCTTCAATTGAGACTATTGATATATATAATTGTCTTGCAGCTGGAGCAGATATTGTTGAAATAGGAAATTATGATTTTTTTTATGAAAAAGGAATTTATTTAAATTCTAAACAATTAATAAAGTTAGTGAATGAAATAAAAAATATAGCGAAAAATACTTTACTTTGTGTTACGATACCTTATTATTTAGATTTAAATCAGCAAATTAATTTAGCTCAAGAATGTGAGTCTTTAGGTGTTGATATTATTCAAACTGAAGGATGTTATCAAAGTAAAACTTTTAAAAATTTACCTCTATTATCCGAACCTAGCATTTCTAATTCGTTATCAACTTCACTTTTATCTACATATCTTATTTCTAAGTATGTTGATATACCAGTCATTACATCTTCTAATGTTACTAATATTTTTAGTCATATGGCTAAATTTTATGGAGCTTCTGGTATTGGAATCGGTTCAGCTATTAGAAAACAGAATACTGTTTATGGTATGATGCAATATATTAAGCAAGCTCAGAATTCATTGGTTAATACTACAGCCAATTTACCTTTTACCATATCTACTGATCATGATTTTATTACCCAAAACTTATTAGCTGACACGGTAATTGTTTAAATAATTTGTCTAAAACATATTAATCCTATCAAATTATCTATATTTTCGTATATATGAATAAAATCTCCCATTTTTATCATAAAACTTTTATTAATTATATGAGTATGATAACTTTTGTTTTTTTTTATAGCGATTTTTATATTTTCTTTTATTGGTGTAAAAAAAAAACGGAGTATTCACTATTTGTAGAGTTTAATAATGCTTATGGATTAAAAGAAGGTACAAGTGTCAATTTTCGAGGTGTGAAAATTGGTTACGTTAGTCGTATTAGTATACACTTAAATAAAGTTGTTGTTTTATTAAATATAAAATCTTCTAGAATAGAAATACCCTGTAACTCTTTATTTGAAGCTAATCAGATCGGTTTATTTAATGATATAGTAATCAATATTACTCCTTTAGAGCACATCACATATCATAGTTACACCTGTACCGCTTTATCATCTTTCATTTATCCTAATTCTTATATTCATGGTTATAAAGGTATTAATTACGATGATTTAATTAGAGCTACTACTAGAATTTCTCAACGATTTGATGATCCTCGCTTTTTTAATTTATTATACTTATTAATTCAAAATACTGTTAATGTTAGTGATGAATTGCTCAATATATTTTATTCTTCATCTAATTTTTCTTATCTATTATTTGAATTTTTACCATTGATATTCTTTAAGTATTTATTGTAGATGCTATTACTTGTATTATTAACAATTAATGAGTATTTTATTAGTATTAATAAAAAAATTATTTATATAATCTATGATTTCTAAAAAAGTAGTAACGCCTAATTTTTTTAAACCAGTTTTAGATTTTGAGTCGCAGTTGACTCAACTAAAAAAGATGATATTGTCTTTCAACGATTCTGTTGTTAGTGAAATTATAACTGAACAAATTAATGATTTACAGAAAGATTTGGATGAATTGAAAGAATATTTATTTAAATCATTAACTCCTTTGCAAAGATTACACTTGGTCAGACAATCTGATAGACCTACTACATTAGACTATATTTCTAATATTATGGATGAGTGGATTGAATTACATGGTGATAGAGGTGGTACAGATGATTCCGCTATCGTATGCGGGTTAGCTCGTCTAAATGATCAGCCGGTAGTTTTTATTGGGCATCAAAGAGGAAAAGATACAAAAGAGAATGTTATTAGAAACTTTGGTATGGCTTCACCTGGTGGTTACCGCAAAGCACTTAGAATTATGAAACACGCTAATAGGTTTAATTTTCCTATTTTAACTTTTATTGATACTCCTGGTGCTTGGGCAGGAATTGAAGCAGAAAAACTTGGTCAAGGTGAAGCTATCGCAGTTAATCTTAAGGAAATGTTCTCTTTTGATGTACCTATTATTTGTACTATTATTGGAGAAGGAGGATCTGGAGGAGCACTTGGTATAGGTATTGGTGATACTATATTGATGCTTGAATATGCTGTATATACTGTTGCTACTCCTGAAGCATGTGCAGCTATTTTATGGAAAGATAGTACTAAGTCTCCAATTGCTGCAGAATCCTTAAAAATAACTTCTTCGGATTTAAAATTGATGGGAATTATTGATGATATTGTAAAAGAACCTATAGGAGGGTCACAATCTGATCCTTCTAAAGCATCTAGTTTGTTAAAGTTTAAAATATGTTCAGAATTGAATAATTTATTAAGTCTATCATCAAATGATAGAAAAAAAATGAGGTATCAAAAATTCCGTAAAATTGGTAAATTTTACGAATCTTCTTTACCTTTGTCGTGACATTCTATTTACACTTAAATAGTGTTCTATTTATAGATAACTGATACTTTTTAGGCCTAGAATAGTTCCTGCTCCAATTATGTGTCCTAGGCTTGTAGTAGCCAGTAGTTCTGGTAAACCAAACCCTTCCAATATTGGTAGCGGTATAGATGGTCCTAAACCTCTTACTTTGATTGCATATCTGCCTATACCTATAGTAAGTAAATTACATAGTATCATGATAAGTGAGATTTTTGCAGACCATAGATTATTTAATGATATTATTTCCAGCATATTATAACTATTAAATTATGTGATTGTTTTGATGTTTGATATAGACTAATCTAAATAATATTATAACTAAATTTTACTCTATCTGTACTTTATATAAGATATATTAAGACTCTATGATAATAACCAACCATAGCTATGTAGTCCTTTTCCTAAAAAATTAACTCCAAGATAACATATCCATATTACAATAAACCCTAGTGATCCTATTACTGCAGGTCTTTTACTATTTGTTGTACTATTTAATCTAGAATGTAAGTAAATAGCAAATATTATCCATGTTATTAAAGCCCAAGTTTCTTTTGGATCCCAGCTCCAATATGTTCCCCATGCATCATTTGCCCATACTGCTCCAGAAATTATACCAATAGTTAAAAGTGGAAAACCAAATCCAATTATTCTATAACTAAGATTATCTATTGCTTGTATTAGATTAATTCTACGAGAATTATTTGTTAAATTTAGCAATTCATTGTTGTTATCAAATTCATATTTAAATAAAACTTTTTTTGAACTATTACTGGAGTTTCCCTGTATATTAACTGACTTATTTCTTGATATTATTAAAAAGAGAATAGATAGTAAAGAACCTACTATTAGAGTTGCATAACTTAATAGCATTACTGTTACATGCATTATTAACCAATTTGATCTTAATGCAGGTACTAAAGGAGAAGCTGTTTTTAAATCATGAGGTAGAGATATACTCATAAAAGCTATAATAAATAAAACTATAGGGATAGATAATGCTCCAATTAATTTACTCTTCGTTTTAGTCTCTAATATGATTTGAATAAATGTAATTGACCACGCTAAAAAAATTAAGGACTCGTATAAGTTACTTAGTGGAAAATATTGATTAGATACCCATCTAATAATTAAAACTAATGCCAGCACTATATTAATTAATATAGTTACGCTAGTACATAGGTAGTTGAACTTTTGATTGTTATTTATAATTAAGCTTGACCAATAAATTATCAGTGCTACGAGTGATAAGCCAAATGATATATTAACTAGATTATTTTCAATTAATTGTACATTCATTCTGTATATGTCTGATTATAATTCTAATTTTTATGCATATAAATTACATTATAATCTATAAATTTTAATTATTAAGGCTCTAAAAATAAAAATAGAGTTTTAGATGATTAGTCTAAAACTCTATTTGGGTTTATGATCTTAGCTTAGAGAATTAATTAGGTAGTCTAGTGCTCCGCTGTACTCAACACCAGCTTGTGCACTCATATCTCTAGGAACACATAATCTATCTCTCATGAATACAAAAGATGCAATATATGCTGCACTAGGAAGATTTAAAGTTCTATAAACTTCACGTGCACCAGCGATACCCCATTCATCTAAAGGACCAGTACCACCTACCACTAAAGTATAGTTGATTAGACGCATATAGTGGTCTACATCTCTGTAGCACTTATTAATTTTTTCTTGATTTTCTCCAGCTTCACCAGGATTTTTTAAGTAACCATATTTACTAAAGCATGCATCTCCACCTTCTTTAACAACTGCTTCATGATTAGAGCCTAATTTTTCTGCTGCTTCTAGTCTTGCTGCTGCTCGTTGAATATTTCCTTGTACAGATTGTAGGTCAGAAGTAGAAGGATAGCGTCCTGCAGCATCTGCAGCGCTAATAGTAGTTGTGATAACTGACTTCATTTATATCTCCTCAGTTTAATATATTAAGTATTTTTTTATATTTATTTTAGTTGTACTTTAGCTGATTGCAGCAACTACTCTATCACAGTAGCTTGCTACTTCAGATGCTAATGCAGAGCAATCACCTTCAGCAACTTCTATTTTTCTTTGAGAAGCAGTGTTAGTAACAAAAGCTACTGCTGCAGCTTTCATAATGCTAGCAGCTCTAACTGAAGAGTTAGTAGGTACTCCAAGTGCAATATAAGTTTCTTTTAAACCGTTTAGACAACGATCTTCTAATACAGATGCATCTCCTGCAAGAAGAGCATATGAAACGTAACGTAAAATAATTTCTCCATCTCTTAAACAAGCAGCCATACGACGATTTGTATAACAGTTGCCACCTGGAGTAATTAAACCTGGGTTTTCACAAATCATACCAGAAATCGCATCAGAAACGATACAACTTGAGTTAGAAACGATATAATTTACAGCGTCTAAACGTTTATTACCATCATTAATAAATGTTTTTAAGGCTTGTAAATCACTACCACTTACATATGCTGCTTTTGAATCTGAATTTACTACAACTCTAGAAAATGCATCAAGCATTGAGCTCTCCTTTATATTTTATTTTTCTTTTACTATTCTAACTTAAGAATAGTTATGTTTCAGCTGTCTTTTTTTGCTAGCTGATGTATTAGTATCAATACATAATATAAGAGATCTATAGAACAAATATATAACAAATTAATATTAATTAATATTTATCTCTTTCTATGTAATTAAATTTTTTACACAGTATTTAATTATATTATCTTTGATCATCATTTGTTTTAATATATTTCTTAAATATTTTTTGCTATTGTTTTTGTTAAGAGTACTTATCTGATTAATATAGATTGTTATTTTAAATTGTTGTTCTAATGTGAGTTTGTTGACATTGTCCATTTTTAGCTAATTTTTATAATATTCTTTAGTTTGTTTAATATATCTTCTTTAAGATATGAAAAAGATTTTGGCACAAAATTTATGCTATTAGTTTAAATTTAAGTATAATATTGTTATAGACTTTATTTTCTTGCATTTTTATTAAAGAAAAGAACTTATAATAATCAATTAAGTCATCAATGATTAGTTTTTTTACTTTTTTAGTCATAGTTTAATAGTGTATTAAAATTAAGTTATTATTTTATTTGGTTAGAATTAATATGGAGATTGGTTTATGTCTATTCCTCTTTTAAAGTATTCTTTGTCTACTCATAATCATAGAGTAAATAGTTTTGAGTTATTAGCAGGAGAAGAACAGCCTAAACTTTACACAACAGAGAATTTACCATCTTCTACTGAAGTAGATGAAATTATATGGGCTGCTTATCGACAAATTTTTAGTGAGCATCAAATACTTTCTGTGACTCGTCAGCCTTTCTTAGAGTCTCAATTAAGATTTAGTCAAATAACGGTAAAAGATTTTATAAAAGGCTTATTAATGTCATCTGAGTTTAGATATTTAAATTATGATGTTAATAATAATTATCGTTTTGTTGAAATGTGTGTACAACGTATTTTGGGAAGAGATATTTATAATGAAAGAGAAAAATTAGCATTTTCTGTTTTAATCGGCTCTAAAGGATTTGAGTGCTTTGTGGATTTATTATTAAATAGTTTTGAATATCTAGATAATTTTGGTGATAATGTTGTTCCTTATCAAAGACGACGTATTATTTGCCAAAGGAGTAAAGGAGAAATTCCTTTTAACTTAAAAACGCCTCGTTTAGATTATAATTTTCTTGCTAAGCAATTTATGCCTCAATTATCTTGGTCAGGTCCTATACGTCGTTTTAGACCTCAAGAACAGAAGCCGAAAGCTGGTGATCCAGCTTTATTTTTAAATATGTTAAATGATATTTCATTTATTTAAAAGTGATTTATTTCTATTTATTGTAATTTAAATTAAGCTTTTATATCAGAGTTTTTATATTATTTTTGTAATATTTTCTTAAATATTAATCTTATCTATAATATTATTCTCTGATATTTTAATTGTTAAAATTTAGAGTACAAATTGAGTAATGAGTTAACTTCCTAGCTTAAATGCATCAACAAATAATCCGTATATTACTCCTATTTTAATATTATTTAATAGTTTTAATACCATAAATTTATTAACTTTTCCACTTTTATAAGATAGTTTATTAATGAGTTCATTTAAAGTGACTATTATTGATCCACTCATAATATTCCAGTCTCCTGTTTGTGCAGGTATTGTAGATAGTATATTTGCAAAAAAAAAACCAAGCATTAAGCTCAATATATTTATATTGAGAAACATGAAGTCATAGTCCAATTTTTTTCTTAAGATTTTAATAATATTCAGTGATTTATTCAATTTTTTTATATTGTTTTCGCTATATTTTAATTATTTAGCTACTGTAATTTCTTATTAAATACTTTGTTCACTTAAGCTTATAGTTATGTGCTCAATTGGTTCAATAAAAATTTTCTGTGTATTGATATTTATATTTTCATTACTCATCTCATTAATGAGAATTTTTTTTAATATTTCTATACTTCTAACAATAGGTCCTACTGGTACGCTTAATGATAAATACGTTTCCCGAAGACCATCTAATAATCTTTCATTTAAAATATCAGTACTTCCTGATATTATTGAATAACTTGTATAACGTAAGTAGTAATCAATATCTCTTAAGCATGTTGCATATCTTCTTGTAGTATAAGAATTACCTCCAGGCCTTAATAATTCAGGTTGTTCTAGGTATAATCGAGTAGCAGTTTCTTTTACTATTTTAGATGAATTTCGTGCAATAATCTCTACTATCTTTAATCGATCAATTCCCGTATCAAGATATTCTTCTATTTCTTTTATACCTGTTATATCTAAGTATTTACCTATAGTATCATACTTATTTAATATATTAGTTATAGCATCTTGCATTATTTTGTCTCCAGTATTTTAGATACTTTTTACTTATCCTATATATAATATAATGGAATTATAGTATTAAACCATATTTTTTTATTTTGATAAATGATAAGTATATTTTAGTTAGGCTCTCTAATCAGAATAGTATTCAACTTTACTATATTGACAATAGTTATAAAAATATAACTTATAGTTATCCTGTATGTTTTTCAGTTAATTTAGAAAACATTGATTCCATATTTACATTATTATCTTTATTTAGTGGTATTAATATGTTCTCTACAAAACATAAATTATATTTAGGACAAGAGATTTTTAAGGTTCAAGTTGCTAATGGATTCAAACAAGGTTATATTCAGGATTAGTAGTTTTATAATAAATTAAATAATAATATTTTTTTCATCAGATATAATATCTGTTGTCAAGAATTTTTAGTAAAGGGCATGTAACTCAGTGGATAGAGTGCCAAATTCCGACTTTGGTGGTCGAAGGTTCAAATCCTTCCTTGCCTATATTTAATTTAGTGTTTGTTGTATTTTTTGTATGAACAAATTATAATAACTTGAGTTTTAATAATTATTTGGGGCTGAAAAGGTTTCTACGTTTCGATGCTATATTTAAGTGCTATTTTACCGATTTTCATTTCTAATTTTATTTAGTAATGTATGTAACTTATTTGCAAAACACAATATTGTAGCTTTTTCCAAAAACTTAGTAACTTTATAAATCGTATAGCTTAGTTTATTGGAATATTAAATTGTCTTATCTTATTCAATTTATATTATAAATAAAGTATGCTCTGACTATAAGTAATATTTTAAATTTTAATAAATTATTTAACTAAATAGTTTGTTAAGTAGACTTTAAGTGAAAAATTCAGTTTTTACTAAATTAGTTAATAGCAATAAGCTTAAATGTACTATCGAAATGGACGTGGGTTCAAATCCCACCAGTTCCATAATTTAAATTATGATATTTATAAAATTATTTTTTAAATAGCAGTTTTTTTTGTTGTAATATTTTGTCTTATTGTATATTTTTATATATATTCAATTATTATTTATAGTTAAATTCAATGATCTTATCTAATTTCATTCTATTTTTTACATTTAGGCATGGTTTTGATAAAAGTAGTCAATCTTTTCAGTCGAAACTTAATCATGAGTTTAATGATTTAAACAGTAGCTTAAAGTTTGAAAATCGTAAATCTCATAAATATCTGAAGATATTTACATCAAATTCTATAGTTTCAAAAAATAGTGATTTTTTGCAATCAGGTCAAAGTAATTCTAATAGAAACAATTTAGTTTCTCGTAATTTCTGGCAAAAATTTGTTAATAACTATTTGCAAGAAACAATTTTTTTATCTCCTTCTAGCTCTGTATCTAATAAATATGTTAATAAATTAAAGTCTTTAGGTCTTTCAGTTTACCAAGGGAGTGAATACAGAGCCTTTCTTCATCGATTTAGTAAAGATTTAGTTAGTGGAAAAATTAAAGTAGGAGTTAGTAATGTTAATGACAGTTTAGTTTCTTTATATACAGAAAAACAAGATACTTATTTAGTCTATAAATGGTTGAAGTTTTTGAATTTTGAATCATTACTATTAAAAGATTATAAAAAAAAGATATCTACAAAGTTAAATGAATATAATGTTAATTTAATTAATGACTCTTTGCCTATGTTTATTATTATTAATAGTAATAATGAAATGATTATATCTGAATCTACTGATCAGTTATCAAAAAACGAAATAATTCTAAAGTTATATAGGCAATTAATTAAAAAAGATTTTATCTCAAAAAAACTTTATACAGGTCTAATATTCATTAACAATCAGGATGCTTTGGAGTATAAGCAATCAATAGAATATCAATTTGCTAACTCAACCCGATCGATTAAGCTTAAAGTTGTTCCAACTAATATGAAACTTTATTCTAAATTTACTAGCCAACGTGATTCTAATTTAGAGTTTCGATTAATACCAGATTTAAAAGAAGTAAGTAATCTTTTACATAAATATAGAAGTGTTAAAAATATCACTTTTGAACCAAATCAGCAACATGGCCGTAATCATTTTCAAGGACAACCAATTTATTGTATTAAACCCTTTTACGTAAAAAATAAAAATACTAATAGCATAGAAAAAGTTAATTATTCTTACCGAGTCAAAGGTAAAACTAGTGTATCTAATTATAAAGCTATATTTTTTAATTACCAAACTTTAATGGATGCATGGAAAAAGTTTGCTCAGGAAAATGCATCTTATTCTATACCCAATATACCTGATGTTTCTGTTTCAAACTTAGAAGCCTTTATTCAGAGTAGTAATTATAAACAAAATTATGATACAACAATTTTCTTACCATCAATGGAAACTTATGATTTCATTAAAAAATTTTTAATTACCACTTCAGGAAATCAAATTAATTTGCGGAATAGAATAATAAATCAAAGTTTATTTCTTAAAACTTTATGTTATCGAATATTTTGGTCTTTAACAACTAGACAACCAATTCACCTATGATATAAGACTGTATTTTTTGTAAATTATTAATTTTAATAATTTACAAATGTTTTTAAATAGAATAAATTAATAATATATTTGTTATTTTCTCGAATAGTATTCTACAACAAGTAGCTCATTGAGCTGTAAGCCTACCCAATCTCTTTCTATAATACCATTTACTTTTGCTACTAGCATTTTTTTATCTATTTCTAGATGACTTGGTAAATTCGCTAATCCCGGATATTCCATATATTTTTTGACTAATTCATTTGAAGAACTTTTATTTTTAATTTTTATAACGTCTCCAGGTTTGCATTGGTAACTACATATTGATACAATCTTATCATTTATTAAAATATGTTTATGATTTACGAGTTGTCTAGCTGCAGGAATTGTAGGTGCAATGCCAAGTCTAAATACAGTATTATCTAGTCTCATTTCAAGAATTTGGAGTAAAATGATACCAGTTGATCCTTGAACTTTTTTCGCCAACTTAATATTTTTCAATAATTGTTTCTCGCTTAGCCCGTAATTATATCTTAATTTTTGCTTTTCTTCTAATCTTAAGGCATACTCAGAAGGTTTACGTAATTGTTGTCCGTGTTCTCCTGCAGGTGCTGTTTTTTTGCTTTTTTTTCTAGTTAATCCTGGTAAATCGCCAAGTCTTCTAGCAATTCTAACCTTTGGTCCTCTATAACGAGACATTTATATTTTCCTTTTTATTTCATTATTTTTATAAACTTCAATAATTTTATTATATTTTTTTATAAAGTAAAACTTTTTTATCGAAATTAGAATTATTTCTTATTAGGTGCGAGAATCATAATAATGTTTTTGCCATCTTTAGTTGGTGTTTGTTGCATTATTGAGATTTCATGCAAATCCTTAGCAAGCTTATTTAATAGTTCTATTGCTAAATTAATATGTTGTACTTCTCTTCCTCTAAATATCACTGTTGCTTTGACTTTATCACCAGATTGTAAAAAACGTGATGCCTGGTTTAAGCGTACATTATAGTCATGATTTTCTATTTTATAACGCATTTTTACTTCTTTAATAGATGCATTATGTTGTTTTTTCTTAGCTTCTTTTGCTTTCTTTTCCTGTTCAAATTTATACTTGCCGTAGTCTATAATTTTACATACAGGCGGATTAGATTTGTCACTTATAACTACTAAATCTAATCCTTGATTTAAGGCCAGTTCAAGTGCTTCATTAGATGAGTAGATTCCTAACTGTTTACCTAAAAAATCAATTAGTCTTACTTTCGGATATTTAATTGATTTATTTAGTAATGATTCATCGTCGTATTTTTTTTTCAATTATAGATTAATTTAACCTGATTAAAATGATTATATTATTTCAGTTTATTTTAAACTATTGGTAAATACATGTAAATTATTATAACATTAAAGAAATACATATTTTTCTGTTTTTTATTTAATAAGGGGTTGTTTTATGAGACATACACTCTCTGTTTTAGTACAAGATGAATCAGGTGTTTTATCAAGAATATCTGGATTATTTGCTAGAAGAGGATTTAATATTGATAGTCTAGCTGTTGGCCCAGCAGAACAAACGGGAATATCTAGAATTACAATGAGCGTTAGAGGAGATAACAGAACAATAGAACAATTAATTAAACAGTTAAACAAGCTTATTGATATTTTAGATGTCCAAAATGTAACTAATATACCTTCCATTGAGCGTGAATTAATGTTAGTGAAAATATCTATTTTACCTCATCATAGATCAGATGTTTTAGATATAGTTAATATATTTCGTGCTAAGGTAGTGGATTTATCTAGTAAATCTTTAACAATTGAAGTTACTGGAGATCCAGGCAAAATTTTTGCTATCGAACAATTGTTAAATGAATATGAAATATTACAAATAGCTAGAACTGGAAAAATTACCTTAGTACGAGAATCTAATGTTAACACCGAAATGTTAAAGAAAACATTGAATTATAAAAATAATATTAGTTTGTATAGTTAAGGAAATAATCATTTATTATTTTTATTTTATAAATAATAACTTAAATATTACTTATCCAATAGCCTGGTTCTTCTACAAATGATGAACATTCTTTTACATCCCAATCAAAAATAACGTTGCTACTTGTTTTATTAATATTAACATTGATTATTGTTTTTACTGGGTTAAAGTTATGATTTTTGTGATTACCTGTGTTATGAGAATGTTGTTGTTCAATAAATCTATATGTTTCACAGATAAATATATGATGGCAGTTAATACAAATACACATAAATAATTACAATATATTTTTATGCCTATTATAATTAGATTATTCGTTAAAATGTTAAATGTACTTAAAATTAATTGGGGATGGAGGGACTTGAACCCTCACGATCAATAAAAGATCAACAGATTTTAAGTCTGTTGTGTCTACCATTCCACCACATCCCCATTCTTTCTTATAAAAGATCAATTTTTTATTAGGCGGTACCCAGATTTGAACTGGGGATAAGGGATTTGCAATCCCCTGCCTTACCACTTGGCCATACCGCCTAACTATTTTTATAATAAAACTAATTTTATTACTAAACCAATGTATATAATTTTTAGGTTGGTGTCAATTAATATCTTTATATACTTTTTATTTAGCTAAACAATCTACTTTTTAGTATATCTTCTGATTCAATTGTTATTAAGTCAGATTTAGTTAGTACTTTATCACCACTAGAGAAGATACGATTAGCTTGTCTCATTCTAGCTCTATCGATAGCATTTCTCATACTTCTTGCATTGGCAAAATGAGGTTGCTTCATTCTTCTTTCTGAATAATCTAGTAGAACTTTATCTGCATCATTTGCAAATTTATATTGTTGTTCTTCTAGCATCAGTTTGGCTATTTCTAATAGTTCTTCTGCAGTGTAATCTGGAAAATCCACGTGATTCGTAACCCTAGAAGATAGTCCTGGATTTGATTCATAGAATTTATCCATTTTTTCCTTGTAGCCAGCAAAAATTACAACTATATCATCTCTTTGATTTTCCATCACTTGAAGTAAAATTTCTATTGCTTCTGCACCGTAGTCTCTTTCATTATCTGGTTTATATAAGTAGTAAGCTTCATCAATAAATAATACTCCTCCCATTGCTTGCTTTAATACTTCTTTCGTTTTTGGAGCTGTATGACCAATGTATTGACCTACTAAATCATCTCTAGTTACTGTAAGTAAATGACCTTTACGTATATAGTTTAGTCTATTAAGTATATCGGCCATCTTCATCGCTACTGTTGTTTTTCCTGTACCAGGACTGCCTGTAAATGACATGTGTAATCCAGGACTACCAGAGACTAAGCCAATTTGATTGCGAAGTCTATCAATTAATAATAGGGCAGCTATTTCTTTAATACGTGTTTTAACTGGCTTTAATCCTACTAATTCTTTTTCTAGTTCATCTATTATATCTTGTATTTTTGTTTTATCGTATTCTTCTTTTAGATTTAATAGAGTATCTTCTGTATAGTTTATAGTCATTATTTAAATTTTGTTTATAGATCTAAGTGGCACAGCTTTCTAGAAGTATCAGTTTATATAGTAACTTATTGAGATTTTATTTAATATATAAAGAATATAAAAACTTTATACTCTTTATATTAAAATAACTTTATTTTTTACAATATTTTAGTATCTAGAACCTTCTGGTTTGTTAGTTGCATAGCTGCGGAAACAGTATTTTTGATTTCTGCCAATATCTTCTGTTCTTACTAATTCAAAGCCAGGCTCTAGCGATGGTCTATTAATAATGAAAGATAATACGCAACTTTCAACACCTCTTGTATTATCAAAAGCATTAATTTTGATATAGCAATTAGTGTGTTGGCTACGACAATTAGTAATTTCATAAACAATTGATGCAATATCTTTTACATCAAATAAAGGTAGTCCCCATAATTCCCAGTAACTATTTCTAGGATGTGGATCATCTGTATATTCAATGTTTACTGCCCAACCCTGCTCCATTGCATAAGTAAGCTGTTTGTTAATTTGTTCGTCAGTTAGGTCAGGTAAAAAGGAAAAAGTTCCTTGTGTTAATCTCACTTATTCTTACTCCTTATAATGATTAATCTTTGTTAATAGATTTTATTTTACTTTTGTTAAGAACATACTTATGTATGTGCTTAATCTGAATTATTTTTTATGATTTAAACATTAGCTGTTGGAGTTTCTACAAAGTCAGCTGTATCTGTAGAAGTATAGTTAAATGTAATATCTTTCCATAAATCTAATGCTGTTTGTAGAGGACCACATGTTTTTGCTGCATCCTGTAGAATCTGAGGTCCTTCTGTTACATAGTCACGACCTTCATTCCGTGCTATTACCATTGATTCTAAAGCTACACGGTTTGCTGTTGCACCTGCTTGTATACCGTCTGGGTGACCAATTGTACCACCACCAAACTGAAGTACCACATCATTACCTAGATAATCTAGTAATTGGTGCATTTGACCACAATGGATACCACCTGAAGCAACTGGAGTTACTTTACGTAAAGATGCCCAGTCTTGTTGGAAGAATATACCTTGAGGTAAATTAATGTCTAGATAAGATTCTAGTAAAGTGTTATAGAAACCTCTAATCATTAAAGGATCACCTTCTAGTTTTCCTACTACTGTACCAGCATGTATATGGTCAACTCCTGCCATACGCATCCACTTACAGATTACACGGAAATTCATACCATGAATTTTCTGACGAGAATAAGTTGAATTACCTGCACGATGTAAATGTAAGATCATGTCATTTTTACGAGACCAAATTGCCATTGTTTGGATAGCTGTATATCCAATTACTAAGTCAATCATGATAATAACTGTACCAATTTGCTTAGCAAATTCTGCTCTTTCATACATGTCTTCCATTGTTGCTGCAGTAACGTTCATGTAGTGACCTTTTACTTCACCTGTTGCAGCAATTGAACGATTTACAGCTTCCATTGCGTATAAGAATCTTTCTTTCCAACGCATAAATGGTTGAGAGTTAATATTTTCATCATCTTTAAGGAAATCTAATCCGCCTCTTAATCCCTCATAAACTACTCTTCCATAGTTTTTACCGGATAAACCTAGTTTAGGTTTTACAGTCGCTCCTAAAAATGGACGACCGAATTTGTCCATACGTTCACGTTCTACAACAATACCAGTTGCAGGACCTTGAAAAGTTTTTAAGTATGCTACTGGTAAGCGCATATCTTCTAGTCTTAAAGCTTTAACTGCTTTAAATCCGAATACGTTACCAATAATTGATGCTGTTAAGTTTGCAATAGATCCTTCTTCAAATAAATCAATGTCATATGAAATATATGCAAAATATTGATCAGAAGTGTTTGGCACAGCGTCAACTTTATATGCTTTCGCACGATAAAGATCGCATGCAGTTAATAAATCAGTCCATACAACAGTCCATGTAGCTGTTGATGATTCACCTGCTACTGCTGCAGAGGCTTCTACAGGATCTACACCTGGTTGAGGACTAACTCTAAATAAAGCTAATACATCTGTATCTTTAATTACATAGTTAGGATCCCAGTAACCCATTTTTGCGTAGGGAATTACACCAGATTCATAACGTTCATTTTTAATTCGTGTCCGTTCTTCTACAGAGTTAGACATTTTCTCCTCCTTGAATTTAAGGCAGTATCATAATATATAAAGTTAACTACATGAGCAATGTGCTCACTAACAATTAAGTATTAATGTTCAATTAATAGAACTGTATTTAGTTATCTTTGAATATCAATTTATCATTATATAGTCATCAAATAATCCTAATATTATTTATTAGTGTTATAACTTTTTTTAATGTCAATAAATTATAATAATTTTAAAGTTTGTTTATAAATAGTTTATTACGATATTTTATGATAGGATTAGACTAGTAAGAATAACTATTGGAGAAATAAATTTTGCCTATTATACAAGTCGTAGATTCGAATTTTGATTCAGAGGTTGTTAAGTCTAACAAGATCGTCTTGGTTGATTTCGGAGCACCTTGGTGTGGTCCTTGTCGAATGATAGCTCCTGTTGTTAGTGAAATAGCTAATGAGTATGAGCAGACTATAAAAGTAGTTAAGGTAAACACTGATTGTAATCCCAGTATTGCAGCTGAGTATAGTATAAGAAGTATTCCTACATTAATGATTTTTAAGAATGGTATTAAAGTAGATACAGTTATCGGTGCTGTACCTAAGTCTACATTAGAAAATACTTTAAATAAATATTTATAAAATAAGTACATGTTAACACTAAGTTGTATTTATTTATTAATCTCCAATATTATAGAAGAATAAAATATGTCTAAAATTTGTCAAATTTCCGGTAGAACAGCAAATAATGGTTATCAAGTATCACATTCACATGTTAGAACAAAAAAACTTCAAAATATTAATTTACAGAAGAAGAAAATTTGGTCAACCAAGAAAAATTGTTGGATCAAATTAAAGATATCAACAAAGTCTATTAAGTCATTACATAAGATTAAGTGTTAACTCTTCAAAAATGTATAAAACTAAAATAGTGACAATATATAATTCATGTGATATAATGTTTATAGTATTTATTTAGAGGTAAATTTTTTACACTTTAAAAAACAGTAATGGATTATTAAATAAGGATATATAAACATGACATCAGATTTAAAACATATTTACCATGAAAAATATGATGCTTTAAACGATATTATTGATAACAGCGATCTAATAGATGAACAAGAAAATATAGACATGCCCACTGGTTGGTCATTTATATGTTTAGATGAAACAATTAATTATTATACTGAGAACTTAAATAAAGATTCTGTAAAGAATTAATTTAATATCTTATATAAATTTTTATTGTTCAAATAAAATAATTCTATTGGAATTATAAAATATATTATTTATTCTAAGCTATCGTGTTAGGTAGCTTTATTAAATTATTGCTAGTATAGCTCAATTGGTAGAGCAGCTGATTTGTAATCAGCAGGTTATGGGTTCAAGTCCCTTTACTAGCTTTTTGATAAATCCATTTATAGAGATTATAATTTTAATGGTATTAACTATATACAATACATAAAAATTAAAACATGAATGTAATTTAATACCTTAAAATTATTTAGAAAGTTAAATTTTGTAAGTTAGGAAGATTTGTTAATAGCAGATATGCAAATCCTGCTCCACCAACTGCACCTACAAGAAATCCTGCTGTAAATTGACTCCAGCCACCAGACGTTTGTAATACATCTTTAGATTTATCTTTTGTATTACCAAACGAGACAGAACCATACATTGATAAGCATGCCGTTAAAATGACAATTAGCCCAACAGCAGATAAAAATCCAGATAGTAAAGCAATGTCTGTATTTCTTAATGGTCCAAGCTTATCGAAAGGTCCAATTAAAAAATATCCATGAGCCATTCCTATTTCTAATCCTCTTAGTAAAGGTGATAAACCTCTTCTATAAGCAGGGAGGTTACTTAACAAGTTTTTTGTAAAACTTGATGTACTAATCGGCGTTGAAAGGTTTCCTACAAAAGGATCGTTGTTGTAGGGTCTAATAAAATTTGTCATTTGTATAATTAATATAAATTTTTTTTATAGATTAACACAATTCATATTAACAAATAACTAATCTTTTACGTTAAAATATTAACAAATTGATAATAAAAATGATACAATAAAATTGATGGTGTCTAATAAACTAAAAAATTAGGAGTGTAGTAGATTATGTCAATACTCATTAGTTATATATTTTTTGTAATATTATTTATGGGCTTAGCTCTTAGCTTATACTTTGGTTTACAATTTGTTAAACTTATCTAAACTTTTTGCAAAATGTACAGATCATTTTAAAATATTAACAATTTCAGTTATTTTTTGTTGTTAATATTTATATATAATGTCATAAATTAATAAAAATTAATAGTGAATAAATGAATAAGATTAAGGTAGATAGAATACTCGGTTCACGAAGACTCAGTAATTACTGGTGGGCCTCTATAATTCTTATAGGAGGTTTCAGTTTTTTTTCAGTAGGCATTAATACCTATTTTAAGCTAAACATTAATAGTATTTTATATAATCAAAATATATCTTTTATACCTCAAGGCTTAATAATGACATTTTATGGTATGACAGGTATATTAATTAGTTTATTTCTTTGGTATACTATCGCTTTTGATGTTGGAGGTGGATACAATGAATTTAACAGTAGTACCAATACGATAACAATTTTCAGATTTGGTTTTCCGGGCAAAAATCGCATTTTAAAATTACAATATAAATTTACTGAAGTATCTTCGATTAAAATCAATATACAAGATGGTTTATCTCCTAAAAGAGAAATCTATTTAAAAACAAAAGATAAACGAGAAATTCCTCTAACGAAAGTAGGACAACCTATATCGATTCAAGAAACGGAAAAGAAGGCTAAAGAAATTGCAGCTTTCTTGCAAATTAAATTGGAGGGTATTGAATAATATTTGAAAAGATAAGTAATTTCATGTTATAATTACCACGACATATTTAAATAAAAAGTGATGCGGGTATAGTTTAGTGGTAAAACCTTAGCCTTCCAAGCTAATGATGCGGGTTCGATTCCCGCTACCCGCTTTAATGGGTTAGATAATTAGGGTAATGATGAATATAATAAAAGATAATGCATCTGGCTGGATTCGAACCAGCGGTGTCCTCAAGGGATGGCGGATTATTAGAGTCGATTTTTTTATAAAATCTCTCTTACAAAACCGTACTTGAAATTTTCACTTCATACGGCTACCACTCAATATTTTTTTTATTTATATAATTCGTCTTAAGATTAGAATAAAAAGATCAATCTATTCTACTCTATATTATAATGAATATAGGTATTATAGGTATAGAAAAAATTATTATTTTTATATATCGCGTATATTATTTTCAAAAAATGTTTATTATTTATTATATTGTTTTTTGCTAATCTATGTATTTGTATATTAATTACATCATTATAATTTTGAATATTACTAATAGATATTAAAAATTTTTTATTACTATTTAATATATTTAATACTTCATAAGCCATCTTTCGTTGAATAGATTTACTTAAGTGGCTATTTATGATATTATACTCTGCTATATTATTATACAATTTAGTTTGAACATCTTGATTAGTTTCATTTAATAAATAATCGTTTCTTAACTGATTAGATAAGTTATTATTTTTTATATATGAAAAATTATACCAATATAAGTCATGCAACATCACTTTATCTATTAAGTCAGATAAAGAATTAGAATTCAATTTACTAATAATACTCTTGTTTATTTCATTTTGTTTGAAGAAGTCTTTATAGTTTAAGTTATATAAATTGCATAAATGAAAATATTTTTTATTATATATCCAATTACTAATAGAATTGTCTAAATAATTAGATGACATTAACTTTTTTATAATATGAACTATTAACAATTTATAACAAAATGTTTTTTTATTGGTAGATAAATTTAATATTGACTGTTGATTTAATTTATAACGACACTTAGGTATTCTTGCATTCCAAGAAGGCTTAATAGATAAGCAGATTAGTGTTTGTTTAATATGTTCAACAATAATATAGAAAGTACCAGATTTTTTAGGAATTTTGGTAAAAATTGTGTAAAGTAATCTGAATTTATTTATGCTTTTTACCAATAATTGAATATTCTTGTAACTAGTATAATATAAAGTTATTTTTAATAATATTTGATCTATTAACAGAACTTTTATTTCATTGCAATTTAATAAATAGTTCTGTAATTTATATACATAAATTAAATTGTTCTTTTTAGAAGCAATGAATATTTGTTTCATTATTCTAGATATACGTAATTGAATTTGTTGCCATGGTAAATTTTTCCAATCAGTATCACAATTCAATAAAGATGATTTTATTTTTTGCTTATATTCCGCAATATACATTAATAAGTATTTATGATGAATTTATTCTTAAATACAATAATACAAATTAGTATACATATTTTATTCTATTGAGTACAATACGTCAGCTTAGATAGTGTTAATAAAAATGATTTAATTTATTTATTTAACAAAAATTTTTGCGTCTTATTGTTTCTTTATAAATAGTTTATTATGCCTGAATATTTTTTTTATAAAAAAAATACTATTTATTTACTCCGTTCCATATTTTTTTCTTGTGTTGACTTAAACTCCATTTTATGAATTACTAACCACTTAAATTAATCATACTTATATTAGCTCACATTAATTAAGCTTAAGGGTTAAATCTTTATATTTAAAATAAATAAAAATTTTATAGTAATACTTTTACAAAGGTTTGTTTAACTAGTTATATCAACTTTGTATAAAGTCTGCTTTACCTAAGATTACTTAAGGCTAAAATAATTTTGGGTTGACTTTATATTTATATTCATGATTGAGAATAGTTAGTTTTTACTAACATAAAAAAATATAGTTAACCAAATACAATATATTTGGTTTTTAGTTAGCTAAAAGTTCTCTAGTGAACCTTTAACACCTAAAAACGGGTCGCACATGAGTCCGCTGCCTTCGGCCTCTCGGCCACAGATGCTTAAATTGATATATAGATATCTTAATAAAGTTTACAAAAAAAGTAAATGATAATTAGACTACTCATTCATGTTATGGTAAGTAGCTACTGCTGAAGGGGATATTCTATTAAGATATCTAAAGATCCAATATTTAAATATAGTATCTAATATAACTGGAAAAGTTGAAATAAATATAAATATAAAATCTCTACTTTCGGGTAATCCAAAATGCCTTAAAATAACTTCTATAACAATTTCCCAACCATGAGGTGAATGAAAACCAACAAAAATATCAGTAAAAAGAATAATTAAGAATGCTTTTGCTGTGTCACTTAAACCATAAATTGATTCATTAATAAAAGATTTTAGTATAGAAAATTGCCTTTTATTAATAATTAATATAGAAATAAAAATTATAATTGAAATAAAATCAGCTAAAATATTTTTAATAGCATTAGCACTTTCTAAAGAATATTCTAAGGCAATCTCTAAAGCTTTATCGGACATTTGCTGTTGTACATTTTCAATGGATGAAGAATCAAGTTTTCCTATTAAAATTTCAAAGTGAAGCTTTTCTTCAAACCTTTGTAAATCTGCAAATGCTCGTTCTTCTTGAGAAGGATTTAAGAAAATTTGTAAGCTATTTTTATTCCACAAATGATTTATTAAAGGGTCTAAGATAAATATTTTAGATAATTGATTTATTAATATGGGTGTTACTAGTAATACTATAATATATCTAACAGATGTTGACGTTTGATATTTGGCAACTTTAAACTCCTCTAATGCTTCAACTTCTGCATTAGGGTTAAGTTCTTGCTTAAAACGATTAAAAAGCTTATTCATAGAACGGGGTACTATTCCCGTTTTTTCAAAAGCAGACTGATTAATTTTTTTTAAATTCCAATACTTCATTTTTATAATTTTGCTACATTTTAGTTATATCTATTTTATATTATTTTAATAAAATAAATATTTGATGAGATTCTTTTTGTTATTAAATATTTTATCTACCTATTAATATTTTATATAAATGAACATTAAACTTTATTCATTATTGGAGTATATCGAAGGCAATTGGTTTTTACAAGAAAACTATTATTTACTAAACAAAAAAATACACCAAAATACAAAAACAACATTAAACTTCTCACTTAAATTATCTAATCTAAATAATAGAAGTAAATATGACAACATGAATGTTCATGATTATAATTTTTATAATGATTATCAATATTCAATAGTGATTAACAAATCATTAATAAAGATATTTAATTTATATGAAAACTCTAAATCATATTTATTATTGCAGGAAGGAAGAATTAATCAATTTAAAGTACAAAAGATACTGAAACAGAAAAGGATCCATATTGAAGAATATTTATATCTAAACAGTAATAATATAATTATTTCAATAATGTTGTTAAAAAGTTTAACGAATAATCGTTACTTGGGAATAAAAGTATCATCATATATCCGATCTTTAAAGAATTAATTCTTTATTTAACTAAATTTCTTTAAAAAAAAATCATAGTAACACAGTTATAATTGTGCTACTATACTTATTTAAAAATAGATATTACTCTAAATCTTTTCTATTAGGATTTCTAGAAGGGTCATTTGATAAAAATCCAAAGAAGAATAAAGAAGTAAAGAAAACAACTGTTGTATAGACAAAAATTTTCAACGTTAGCATAATACATATCCTTTTAAATAGAAAAAATATTGCATGAATAATATATAGTATATATAAAAAACCTATTTTTATGAATTAAATTAATACATTATTCACCTATTAATTTATTTGACTTAAAAGTAAAAAGAATTTATCTAAAAATCTATCTTATCAATACTAGTATCATTATTTAATGCTTGATAGTTTAATTCTTTTAATTTTTTCATAATACGTACAAAATATTCTTGAAAATAGAATTCTAGAGATTCTAAATCATTCTGATTTATTTTTAATATATATAAAATTTCTTGCATTTTTACATCAGTATTATAATTTGTTGAAAGTACTCGGATAAAATCTAATCTTTCAGCAATATTCCAACTCCACTGAAAGAATTTCATAAATTGCTTGAGAAAATTTAATAGATAAAGAGGTACTTGATTAATTTTTGCACGACGTCCAGATATACGTTCACACAATTTTATTACTTCCATAGAAGTCCAAGCTTTCTTTCCAATTAAAGGTAAAGATTTATTTTTAAATTGATCAATTGATAGACTCTGTATTACTAAGTTCGCTACATCTTGTGTATTAATATAAGAAATTGATGAAAATTCATCAGTAATCCAAATAGATTGTTTATCTAATATTGGTAAAGCATATTGAGGAATTAGACCTTGAAAAAAGCCAGGTAAATAAAAGACTGTATATTTTACGCTAGATTGTTTAATTCTTAATTCAACCATTGATTTTAATCTAAGTAATGCAATTTTGGGATAAGAAGCTGCTTCTACTATAGAAAAAAAAATAAAACGTTTAACTCCTGCTTTAATTGCAGAATCGATCAATATATATTTTGCTTTTAAATCAATTAACTTTGTTTCATGAGACTCATTTGGTCTACTAGTTGAACAATCAATTACTGCACTTACTCCAAGTAGTGCCAAAGGTATTGTTTCTGGCAGAATTAAATCACCATAAATAAGTTCAGCTCCCCACTCTTTTAAAAAAGCTGCTCTACGTAAATTTCGAACAAAACATTTTACCTGGAAACCTTCATTCAATGCTTTAATTACTACTTGTCTACCTAAAGTACCTGTACCACCAAGAACTAGTAAAGTCATTCATTATAATCCTATATAAAGTAATATGATTAGTAGATATATTAGCATAATATAGCTTATTTATACACTTATAGCTTTTTAAAATTGTTAATATAAAAATAGGTAAGGAGGGATTCGAACCCTCAAAACTATGTTGTCATATTTTGAATATGATGCGTTTACCAGATTTCGCCACTTACCCATATATTCATATCAGCTCAATATATTGTATCATAATCTGTAAACATCTTAAATCATTTTAAAAAATTAATGAAAAAGATTTTCAAACAAATAATACCTAATAAAGATCAATATTTAATTTATCAAGCTATTCATAAAAAATCTAACCTAACAATAACTCTATCTATATTAGTAGCATTAATGAGTGTGCCCTACATATCTTTAAAAATGGTTTACCTATTTACTCTATATATAACAATAATACTATTGATAAGATTTAAATCAATTTACTTGATGAAAATAGGTAAAACCTTAAAAAAAATATTATTTATTATTTTATATTGCATAATAATTAATTATTTTATTAAATATGATTTAATCATATACACTGTAACATTAATATCTTCCATTAAATGGGTATACTACTTAAAATTAATATTACTTACAAATTATCAATCAATTCAATTAAAATTTTTTATTAAATATATCTGTCTAAACTTACCTTATTACACTAAGAGAATAATTGAATTAAATACATTATATACATTATTAATTTATAACCTATCTTTATTTATTAAAGATGAAGTTATATTTAAAAACTTGGTAAGATTATTTTCAGAAATCAGTAAGCAACCAACAATAATATCAAATAATAGTTTATTTAACATATTAATAAGCAAACATTTATTAGAAAAGATATCAGAAAATATAACAAGTTTCTATATTGGAATAAAAATTAAGAAAAATATCTCATTAAAAAAATTAATTATGAATTTATCTACTTATTACAAATTTTTTTTGGTAATGTTTTTAGATACTATATATATTTTAAATATATCTATGTGGAATAAAAATGTACAGGAAAAATTGTATAAATCAAAACATATTTGATGATTTCATTAGATGATGCTAAGTATATTGTGTAATATTATAGTGTAAAGTAATAAATAGAATAATAAGATTAATAGAACAATAAATGTGTCAAAATATTCAAAATAATAATTCAAACAGTTATTTAAATAACTTAATGAGTGAACCATATAAATATGGTTTTCAAACAAAAGTAGAATCAGCTTATTTTCCAAAGGGTTTAAGTGCTAAAATAATAAAATTAATTTCCAAAAGTAAGAAGGAGCCTTCCTATTTAACAGAATTTAGGCTTAAGGCATATGAAAAATGGATTAAGATGAAAGAACCTAGATGGAGTAACCTTATCTATGAATCTATCGACTATAATAAAATACTATTCTATTCTATTCCTGCAAATAAAAAGAAAATTGCTAGCTTAGATGAAGTAGATGCAGAAATAATAAAAACATTTGAAAAATTAGGAATATCTTTAAATGAACAAAAAAGATTGAGTAATGTTGCAGTAGATGCTGTATTTGATAGCGTATCAATTGCAACTACTTTTAAAAAGGAACTTGCCGAGCATGGTGTTATTTTTTGCTCTATTACAGAAGCAATCAAACTATATCCTAATTTAATTAAAAAATATTTAGGATCTGTGATTCCGATAGGAGATAATTTTTATTCAGCATTAAATTCTGCAACATTTAGTGATGGATCTTTTTGTTATATTCCTGCAAATACGAAATGCCCATTAGAACTATCAACTTACTTTAGAATCAATAACAAAGACTCAGGACAATTTGAACGTACCCTCATAATAGCAGATACGAATAGTTATGTAAGTTATTTAGAAGGTTGTACAGCACCACAATTTGATAATAATCAATTACATGCAGCAATCGTAGAACTAATTGCTCTTGACCATGCAACAATTAAATATTCCACAGTACAAAACTGGTATTCAGGTAACTCGGAAGGGCAAGGAGGAGTATATAACTTTGTTACCAAAAGAGGTATTTGCATAGGAGAGAGCTCAAAAATATTATGGACACAAGTTGAGACAGGATCATCTATTACATGGAAATATCCAAGCTGTATACTACTAGGAAATAATTCTATAGGGGAATTTTCATCTATAGCTCTTACTAACTATTATCAACAAGCAGATACTGGTAGTAAAATGATACATATAGGAAAATATACAAAAAGTCAAATTTTATCTAAAGGAATATCCTCTGGTAATTCTATAAATAATTATAGAGGATTAGTTAAAATAGGGCCAAAAGCTTATTATGCAAGAAACTATTCTCAATGTGACTCTTTAATATTAAGTCATACATCAGAAGCTAATACTTTTCCTTATATACAAGTAAAAAATCCTTACTGTAAAGTTGAACACGAAGCTTCAACATCTAAAATAGGAGAAGAACAAATCTTTTATTTTTTACAGAGAGGCATCAATATCGAAGAAGCAATTGGTTTAATGATCAATGGTTTTTGTAAAGATATTTTGAAAGAACTACCCATGGAATTTGCAATGGAAGCAGATCGTTTACTAAATTTAAAATTAGAAGGTACTATAGGATAATAATTAATGATTAACAAAGAAATTTTAAAAATTCAGAACTTATATGCAAGCATTGATCAAAAAGAAATTTTAAAAGGCTTGAATTTATCAATTAATAAAGGCGAAATTCATGCTATCATGGGGAAAAATGGTTCAGGTAAAAGTACATTAGCAAAAGTTATATCTGGACATCCATCATATAATATAAAAAGTGGTAATATTTTTTTTAAGCATGAAGATATTACAGGTGAAGAACCGGATAATAGAGCTAAGAAAGGTATATTTTTAGCTTTTCAATATCCAATAGAAGTTCCAGGAGTAACGAATATTGATTTTTTACGCCTAGCATATAACTCTAGACAAAAACAAATAGGTAAAGAAGAATTAGATCCATTAGCTTTTTTTGAATTAATAAATCAAGAAATAAAAAAAATCAATATGAATCCTCTATTCTTAAATAGAAATTTAAATGAAGGATTCTCTGGAGGAGAAAAAAAGAAAAATGAAATTTTGCAAATGTCATTATTAAAAAGTGAGCTTTGTATATTAGATGAAATAGACTCTGGATTAGATGTTGATGCTTTAAAAAGTATATCTAATAGTATAAATAATTTCTCTAATTCTGAAAACTCAATGATACTAATTACTCATTACCAAAGATTAATTGACTATATTAGGCCTAACTATATTCATATTATGGATGAAGGGAAAATCATTTATACAGGAGATTATAAGCTTGCTTTAGAAATAGAGAAGTATGGATATGAAAATTTATTATCATCTAAAACTACATAAGATATTCTTTTAAGTATATTCAAGTTAACTATTTTATAATAAACCTAGAATAATTAAGCATTAGTCTAGGTTAATAGAATAATAGAATTCATTTAAAATAAACATTTTATTTAGTAGAGATAATTAAAATGCTTGTCGCACATCCTGTATAGATTGTTTCAATAATTCTTCAGATTCTGGACTCAATTTTTTACTATTACGAATATTTTCTCCAAATTCAGGTTTTGAATTATGTAAATCTTCTCTTAATGCTGCAACAAAATCACTAACCTGAGATAAATCAATATTATCTAAATGACCATTAACACCAGCATAAATAACAGCTACCTGATCTTCTACAACAAGAGGTGAATTTTGTGCCTGTTTCAATATTTCTCGTAGTCTTTGGCCACGTGCAAGTTGGTTTTGAGTCGTTTTATCCAAATCAGAGGCAAATTGAGAGAATGCTTCTAGTTCAGCGAACTGTGCTAACTCTAATTTTAATTTACCAGCAACCTGTTTCATTGCTTTAATTTGTGCAGCTGAACCTACTCTTGAAACTGATATACCTACATTTATAGCTGGTCTAATACCAGAATTAAAAAGGTCACCAGATAAAAATATTTGTCCATCTGTAATTGAAATAACGTTTGTAGGAATATATGCAGAAACGTCACCTGCTTGTGTTTCAATAATTGGTAATGCTGTCATACTACCTCCGCCTAACTCAGCACTAAGTTTTGCTGCTCTTTCTAAAAGTCGAGAATGTAAATAGAATACATCGCCAGGATAGGCTTCTCTACCTGGTGGACGACGTAATAGTAGAGACATTTGGCGGTATGCTTGAGCTTGTTTAGTTAAATCATCATAAATTACTAAAGTAGCTTTACCTTGATACATGAAATATTCTGCTAAAGCAGCACCAGTATAAGGAGCAATGTATTGTAATGTAGCTGGATCATCCGCATTCGCTGCAACTATAATCGTGTACTCTAATGCACCCTTTTCTTCAAGTGTTGATACTACTTGTGCAACAGAGGAAGCTTTTTGTCCGATAGCTACGTATACACAAATAACATCCTGTCCTTTTTGATTAATAATAGTATCAAGAGCAACAGCTGTTTTTCCTGTTTGTCGATCACCGATAATTAGCTCACGCTGTCCTCTACCAATAGGTATCATGGCATCAATTGCTGTAATACCTGTTTGCAATGGTTCACAAACAGACTGACGACCAATAATACCAGGAGCGTACGACTCTATTAATCGATTTTCATTTGTACTAGGTATGCCTTTGCCATCAATAGGTTTTGCTAATGGGTTTACTACTCTACCCAAGAAACCATCACCTACTGGAACTTGAGCAATCTGACCAGTAGACTTAACAGAACTACCTTCTAATATATTCCGACCATCACCCATTAATACAACACCCACATTATCGCTTTCTAAGTTTAAAGCAATACCAATTGTTTGATCTTCATCTTCAAATTGTAATAACTCTCCAGCCATTACGTCATCCAATCCATAAACACGTGCTATGCCATCACTAACCTGTAAAACTGTACCTACATTTGCTACTTGTAAGTCTTGATTATATTTGTCAATCTGTTCACGTATGATATTACTAATTTCATCTGGTCTAATATTTAACATATAATTTTATTATTTATAAATTTTTTATTTACGTTTAATTTGTATCAAGATATAGTGACATTGTTTTTAACTTTCCTGATAAACTAGCATCAATAATTTTAGATCCAATTTTAATGATAAATCCACCTATTAAATCAGGATCTTTACTTATAACTAATTTAACTTTAGTACTATTAGTCATAAGCTGAATTTTTTTTATTAAATTCTCTTGTTGCAATTCATTTAAATCAACAACAGAATATAATTCAGCTATTGTAGTCGATTCTAATACATACGTTAATTCTAAATATTTTTGTATAATAATATTCAAAAATGATATTCTACGCCTATCTACTAAAACAAATAAGAAATTTAAAGTAAATTCTTGTACCTGATCTTTAAATAACTGCTTTAATACTTCCTTCTTGACAGAACGACTCATGATAGGATTTAATAAAAGTATTTCAAGATCCTTTGATTCTGATAGTACTGTTAAAATTGACGAAAGCTCGTCAGTAACTTGACTAAGTAAGTTTACACTTTGAGCATAATTAATTAAAGCCTCAGCATATGGCGTAGCTATCTTTTCTTTAAAATTTTGATTGCTCATAAGTTAATTTTCCCCTCTAACTGCACAATACTTTGATCTATTATTTTATTCTGCATTACAGCATTTATTTGACTTTTTAACTGCTTCTCTACTTTTTGAAGCGCTAAAGCTGTAATTTGTTGCTGTATCTGTAGCTTAACTGTATTTTCAGCAAATTTAACACTAGCTTTACTAGATTGAGTTAATTTATCTATATCCAATTTACCTTGTTCTAGTATAGATTCTCGAACCTTTCTTGCTGTAATTTCAGCCTCATTAATAATTTCATTAATAATAATTTGTGTTTGAGCTAATTGTTTTTCTGCTTCATTTAATCTAACATTAGCTTGTTTTAAACGTTCCTCAGATTCACGAATAGCAAAAAGAACCTTATTCTGCCTATCATCGAGTACTGATCCTAAAAACTTTCTCAATACATAAATTAAACCTGATAAAAGAAGTAAAATATTTAACACATTTGCTTCTAATAAATTTGAGTTAAAGCTAACCCCTGAAGATACTAATTCTTGACCAACAATTTGAAAAATTTCCATTTATTTTTTACATGACTTTTATCTTATTTATGATATATTATAAGACTGTTTTAAGTGTTTTATTTAATTATCTAAAAGTTTACCTTTTATTCGGTCACTTAAAATATCTACCTGTATTTCTAAACTTTTTAGAGCCTGTTCTTTCTGTACATTTAACTCTTTATATGCATCTAATAATAATTTTTCAGCATCTTGTTGAGCTTCTTTAATTTTTTCTGACACAATCAATTGGGCTTCTTCTTGTGCTGTTTTGATAATCTTCTGCGCACTTTTGCGAGATTCTGATAGCTCAAACTCATATGTTTGAGTAAGTTCATCAGCCTTAACTAAAGAAGCAGAAGCACTAGTTAAGCTATTTCTGATATATTCTTCTCTATCCTCTAAAACATTACTAACTGGCTTGTAATACAATAAATTCAGAATTACAGTTAATGCAAGAAATTGTAAAGCCATCAAAGGAAGAGTAGCATTAAAATCAAATAAACCTCCTTTGGATGCTGTTTCAGATACTTCGCTAAATAATAACATCATAGTATGTATTAAGAACCTTTTTTAATAATTAAATAAAATACGAGATATTAACATTAATACTGTAAAAACACTTAGTTTATTAATATGTAATAAAAATAAACTAAGTGTTTTACAAAAACTAGCCAGTATACGGATTAGCAAATAGTAATGACAATGCCACTACTAAACCATAAATTGTTAATGACTCCATAAATGCTAAACTTAACAATAAAGTACCTCTAATTTTTCCTTCAACTTCTGGTTGTCGAGCAATTCCCTCAACAGCATTTGCAGCAGCACTTCCTTGTCCTATACCAGGTCCAATAGCAGCTAATCCAACAGCTAAACCTGCAGCTATAACAGAAGCTGCTGAGATAAGAGAATCCATATTTGTTTAATATTTTTTTTAGAAAGTAGAAAATTAACATATTTCAGTACTTTAATTATTAATACAAATTAATAATTTAGTATTTATAATCAATAATAATAATTAAGATATAATTGATTAGTGTTCTCCATGCCCTTCTAAGGCTTCACCAATATATGCTGCAGACAAAGTTGAAAAAATGAGAGCTTGAATTGAGCTTGCAAAAAGACCCAATATCATTACAGGTAAAGGAACTAAAATTGGTACTAGCAATGTAAATACAGAAACAACCAATTCATCTGCTAATATATTACCAAATAAACGAAAACTCAAAGATAAAGGTTTTGTAAAATCTTCAAGTATATTAATCGGTAGAAGAACTGGTGTTGGCTCAACGTACCTTAAAAAATAACCTAAACCATTTTTACTTAGACCAGCGTAAAAGTAAGCTAAAGAAGTCAATAAAGATAAAGCAACAGTAGTATTTATATCGTTTGTTGGTGCAGCTAACTCACCTTCTGGCAAGTGAATTAATTTCCATGGAATTAATGCACCAGCCCAATTACTGCCTAAAATAAATAAAAATATTGTCGCGATATATGGTAACCAAACTCTATATTCATGCTCACCAATCTGATTTTTTGCGATATCCTGCAAGAATTCCAAAATAAATTCCATAAAATTCTGAAATTTTCCTGGTACTCGTTCAAGATTTCTAGTGCCAGTAAAAGCTAATATCAATAATACGAAAATAACCATCCATGAAACAATAAAAACTTGTCCATGAATATCATAATTTCCAATTTTCCAGTATAAATGCTTGCCAACCTCTACATCTGATAAAGATATAAAAGATATTAAACTATCACTAATTTGTTGAAACATTTTATTTTTCCAATTAATTTATAATAAAAAAATATTAAATAGTCGTAAAAAAATATTGATATCCTTATTAACTTTAGATTAATATTATGTTAATCATACCATTATAATGCCTGATATATTAATATAATAAAAAAATTACTTATTAATTATTTGAAACCATATTTGATACTTCTTCAGCAAAATTTTGACTTTTAGAATCTAAGCCTTCACCTAAGAGAAATTTTTCAAAACGTCTTACTTTAATATTTTCTCCCCATAAAGCAATATGTCTTTTTACTAATTCTTCAATCGTTATTTCTCCATCACGAATAAAGCTTTGATCCATTAAAGACATTTCTTTAAGTCTTTTATCTAATCTACCTTGAGCAATTTTATCCTTTATTTCGTCAGGTTTATTGAGAAGGTCTTCTTTTGCTAATTCTATTTGCTTTTCATAGCGAATCAAATGTTCTGGTATATCTGATTTAGAAACATATTTAACAGATTGACAAGCTGCTATTTGCATAGCTATATTTTTGGCTAACTGATGAAATTCAGGCTGTCTAGATACAAAATCTGTCTCACAATTTATTTCAAGAAGAACTCCTATTCGAGATCCAGAATGAATATAACTTTCAACTAAACCTTCCGCTGCTAACCTAGTAGATTTTTTATCTGCTGAAGCTAAACCTTTTTTTCGCAAATTCTCTATTGCAATATCTATTTGACCTTCCGAAGCTTCTAAAGCTTTTTTGCAGTCAGTCATACCAGCTCCAGTTTTACTACGTAATTCTTTAATATCTTGAGAAGAAATTTTTTTTAGCATAAATAAAAATATTGTGTAAAAATAAAAATAAAGTACTGAAAGAAGTTTAAGAAGCTTTTCCTTCTAGTATAGAATCAGATATTTTAGAAAGCACTAATTTAATAGATCTAATAGCATCATCATTAGCAGGAATTGGAACATCAACTATTTCCGGATTACAATTAGTATCTAACATACATATTGTTGGAATACCTAATTTAATACATTCTTGTATAGCAGTTGTTTCTTTTTTTTGATCTACTACAATAACAAGATCTGGTAAAGCTTTCATATTTTTAATACCACTTAAGTGTTTACGTAATCTATCTAATTCTTTACGTATCATGGCTGCTTCTTTCTTTGGCAAACTATTGATAAAACCATCTTTATCTTTCTTTTCTAATTGATTTAATCTTGCAACTCTTGCCTTTATTGTAACCCAATTAGTTAACATACCTCCTAACCACCTTTGATTTACATAAAAAGAGTTAGATCTAATAGCTTCTTGTTCAACTATACCAGCTGCTTGACGCTTAGTTCCTAAAAATAAAAAAGTCTTTCCTTCGTGTGCAGATTTTTTGATAAATTGGCAAGCATCATTAAGTAATTGAGCTGTTTGAACAAGATCAATAATATGTATACCATTACGCTCAGTGTAAATATATGGAAACATCTTAGGATTCCATCTTCTAGATTGATGGCCAAAATGAACTCCTGCTTCTAATAGTTCTTCTAAAGATACAATTGACATAAGTGGTTTCGGGTATGATTATAACGAATTAACTATATACTTTAATAAAAATTTCGCTACTCTTTCTAACTCATGATAACACAAAAAGAATATTAGGATATAGTGTTAAAGCATATATTTATATTTTAAAATACATATAATAAATCATTTATTAAATCAATATGATGAGTATATAAAATGAATTTTATATTTAACAATTATGAAAAATGTTAAGAGAATAACTTAATTTTTACTTTTACTATTATTACGTATAACTCGATCATCTATTATTATATCTTCAAAATGTTCTTCTTGTTTAACATCATCCCTAAAAGATGATTTATTAATATTAGTATTAGAACTATAAGCATTAGCATAAATATCTTGTTGTATATTATTAGATTCATAGTTATTAAAACCAGTACCTGCAGGAATTAGTCTACCAATAATTACATTTTCTTTTAATCCACGTAATTGATCAACTTTACCATAAATAGCTGCTTCTGTAAGTACTTTAGTTGTTTCTTGAAAACTAGCTGCAGAAATAAAACTATCAGTATTTAAGGAAGCTTTGGTAATACCTAATAAAACAGGGTAATATGAAGCTGAAACTTTTTTACTTAAAATTAAAGAGCGATTTATTAATTCAACTTTTTGTAATTCTACTAGTTCACCTGGTAAGTAATTAGTATCACCTCCATTTTCAACTTTTACTTTAGATGTCATCTGTCGTACAATTACTTCTATATGCTTATCGGAAATATATACTCCTTGTGATTGATAAACAGATTGAACTTCTTTAACTAAAAGAGTTTGTATTTCAAGAATACTCAGCCTAACAGCACTATATATACTTAAACCTTGACTTTTATAAGATCTAAAACGATTATCTAATATAATATGAGGATTAAAAGATGTATCTATTTTTTTCCTTGCCTCTAAAATTTCTTCAATACGAGGTAAACCTTGTACAATATCACCAGTCTTAAAACGCTCAAATATTAAAGTGGCGATATTTTCTCCTCTTTGTATTAAATTGGCATCGATAATATGTAGCAGTGAACCAGAAGAGATAAGATATGGTTGACCTAATCGAATATTTACTTGATTACCTTCTATGCTCATAACTTGACCTGAAACATTTGTAATAGTATTCAAACCAATTAAATCTCCTGCATATACATAACTATTTACTTTTGCCTTTATCGAATTAGCCTGTTTTACTTGTATACTACAGATATTATGTTTACTAATAATCAATATTCTAAAGCTAGAATTTTTTGTTTCTTCAATATAACCAATTTTACCAGGAATAGATGAAAATACATCAGTCTGTGAAATAATTGAGTTAGACCTTACATATTCACCATCTTTTACTAGAATAGAAGTTTTTGTATATAAATTATGATTTTTATTAAAGAATGATTCTTTAACACTTAAAAAATCAGCTGTTATAAATTTAATAAAAAAAGATTGATCTTGACCAGATTGATTATCTGGATGTAATTGCATATAACACTTTAAAAGAGAAACAGTTTCTTTTAATTCAACTATTAGATGCGTTAAAACCAAATTGATGCCAGAAACAGATTTAATTCTTTCACCATCCCTAAAGTATGTTCTACGAACTAGCTTTAAGTTAACAATATCAGTTGCAAAAGAATTATTAGAAAACTTTAATAGTAAATTTTTACTAGGTAGTGAATATATAATCACAGGTCTTAGTAAAATAAAATCTTGATTAGAAATATTAATATATTCCCAATAGACTAATTTATCAGTAGTTACTTGAGCAAGAAAGTTTTCACCAGGTCGTAAAAATCCTCTATGTTGATCTAATTTATAATCATCTAATTTTATTTGTACTAATTTACCAGGCTTAATAATTATCTCCCTAATAATACCATCTTTCTCAACTACTTCAAGAAAACCAGAATTATTAGAAAAAATGTTCTGTATGATTTCTGTTCCTGAATCAATAAACTTTAAATTATCAGTCAACAGCAAAGAAATATCTTTATTAACTATATGTGTTTCCTCTGGTATCCAAAGTATATATCCGGAACCATGTATATTATAAAAATCTTCTTCATCACTCTTTGAAATAGATAAGTCTAAATATTTGATAATACCACCAGTTTTTGTTTTATAAGCATTAGAAATTAAATCACCTATAATTTGTTGATGTATAACCTTTTTATTAGGTTGACATTTCAACAAAAACTTATCATTATTTTCAGTCTCTAAAAAATATCTTTTATAATCATGAATAAACTCTGCAAATAATTTTATATTGGTATAGAGTTTAGATGATGTCACTAAAAGTATTCTAGGAGCAGTAACTTTATCTTTTATAATATAAATTTTACCATCTTTATTATTCAATAATTCTGTACGAGCTATTAATGTATTCTGATCAATAATTTGATTCTGAGATATCATTAATCTAGTAAGTTTAGGAAGACTATATACTTCACCAGATAAAATCCAGACCACAATATCTTTATTTAAATTATTGCTTACTATATCACTATTCTTATTATAATTGCTAAAGTGAACACTACCAGAAAAATCAGCAACAACTGCTTTTTGAGCTTTCTCTGTAGATAATTTTTTATCGATAGGATACTCAGCTATAATGTCACCTTTCTTGATTAATTGTGAATTATTAACAAACAGTAATGAAGATTTTAATATAAAGAATGATTTATGCTTATTATTTTCATTAATAATATTAATAGTACAATCAGAATGAACTAACTTAACATCTTCACCATATCTATTTCGACTTGAAGTTAAGATAATATTATCTGGATACTCAACTATACCATCAGTATCTGATATAATATTCTTAGATAATTCACCAGTAAAAACTCCTCCTGTATGAAAGGTACGCATTGTTAATTGAGTTCCAGGCTCGCCAATAGACTGTGCAGCAATAATTCCTATAGCTTCTCCTAAGTCAACAAGTTTTCCGTGAGCTAAATTCCATCCATAACATAATTGACATACAGAGCGCATTGAAGAACAGGTCAATGGAGAACGCACTAAAACATTACGTAAATTCATATTAACGATTTTTTTAAGTACATTAATATCTATACTTTCATTGCTTTTAGCAATTAATATATTATTATAAACATCAACAATGTCTTCTGCTAATACCCTACCCAATAATGCTTGCTCTAGTGAAATAAGTACTTTTTGATTATCGACCATATCTTCAAGCAGTATCCCACGAGATGTTTGACAATCATATTCACGAACTATAACGTCTTGAGCAACATCAACTAAACGACGAGTTAAATAACCAGAATCAGCTGTTCTTAAAGCTGTATCAACCAATCCTTTACGAGCTCCATAAGATGAGATAAAATAATCTGTAATAGTTAATCCTTCTCTAAAATTGTGAAATATTGGTAAATCAATGATCTGTCCTTGAGGGTCAGCCATTAATCCCCTCATACCAACCAATTGTTTAACTTGAGAAATATTAGCTCTAGCTCCTGAAAAAGCCATCATATAGATAGAATTTAATGGATCTGTTTCCTTAAAATAATTAATTACTTCTTGTTTTAAGTTATCACTAGCATAATTCCAAGTATCAATAACTTTTTGAAATCTTTCAACAACAGTGATTTCGCCTCTCCTATAACGTTGATCTGTTTTTTTTATAGAATCAAATGTTGTATCTAATAAAGTTTGTTTGCTAGGAGGAATACGTAAGTCTTCTAAACTCAAAGAAATACCAGCTTTGGTAGCATAATAAAAACCTAAATCTTTTAATTCATCAGCCATATTAGAAGCACGGGCAATACCATAATTTCTAAACGCCCAAGTTATTAATTTTTTCAGCTCTGATTTATCAATAACCTTATTGAAAAAATAAATATTTGATAGATCCTTTTTCATCTGTTACATAATCCCATTTTATTAAAAATAAATAACTAAATTATCAAAGAACTTTCAATTGCATTATTAAATATAATTCGACCTACTGTAGTTCTAATGTACTGAACAATTTGATTGCCTTGATTATCTAATTTTAATATCAAATTTTTGTAATAAAGTAATTTATTGCCGTTTAAATCAACAATTGTTTTTGATGGATAGCTAATATCAAAATCATCAATATCTAAATTACCATTAAAACGTACCCAGATAAAAGAGTGTAAATCAATTTGTTTATCATTATAAGATGTAATAACATCTTGTAAACTAGAAAAGAAATGGTCTTTACCATTCAATGCAGACGGATTACTAGTAGTCAAGTAATAACAACCCAATACCATATCTTGACTAGGCATTAAAATTGGAGAACCTGTTGCGGGTGACAAAAAATTATGTGGAGCTAACATCAATAAGCGAGCTTCTGCTTGAGCTTCTAATGATAGTGGTACATGAACAGCCATTTGATCTCCATCAAAATCAGCATTAAATGCTGGACATACTAGTGGATGTAATTTAATAGCTCTGCCATCAACTAAAATTGGTTCAAACGCTTGAATACCTAAACGATGTAAAGTTGGTGCTCTGTTAAGTAATACAGGATGACCATGAATTACTTCTTCTAGAACTTCCCACACAAGAAGATCATTTTTCTGAATTAACTTTTTAGCAGCCTTAATATTATTTACTAATCCTTGAACAATTAGACGATGAATCACAAAAGGCTGAAATAACTCTAAAGCCATTTCTTTAGGTAAACCACACTGATGTAATTTAAGCTTAGGACCAACTACTATTACGGACCTTCCAGAATAATCAACGCGTTTACCCAATAAATTTTGTCTAAACCTACCCTGTTTACCTTCAATAATATCTGATAATGACTTTAATGGTCGATTATTAGAACCTACAACAGTTCGCCCCCTTCTACCATTATCCATAAGTGAATCAACTGCTTCTTGTAACATTCTTTTTTCATTTCTAATAATAATTTCTGGTGCTAAAATAGCTTTTAAACGTGATAATCGATTATTACGATTAATGATTCTACGATAGAATTCATTTAAATCTGCTGTTGCAAATCTACCACCATCTAGCTGTACCATTGGCCTCAAATCTGGCGGAATAACTGGTATAACAAAAAAGATCATCCAAGCTAAATCTGCTCCCGTTGCAATAAAGTTTTCAAGTAAACGCAACCTTTTCATTTTTTTATTAAACTTTGTTGATGTTTTTCTTTGTACTATTGGTGGCTTTAAGGATTCTTCTCTTAGAACTTCGATAGTATTTGCTAAGTTTATATCTTTTAAAAGTTTATAAATCGCTTCTGCCCCTATACCTACTTCAACATCTAAAGAATTACTTGGCTGATTATACAAATCATCTTCCAGAGATCGCCACTGGTATCCTTCTAATAACTGTTTATATTGTAAAGTATCATTATTACCAGGGTTTAATACAACATAAGAATGAAAATAGACTATTTTTTCAACTTCTTTAACAGTAAGATCTAGAGCTAAAGAAATATAACTTGTACTACCTTTTAAATACCAAACATGTGTTACAGGGGCAGCTAATTCAATATAAGCCATACGATTACGTCTAACTTTAGATTCTGTTATTTCTACACCACATCTTTCACAAACAATACCTTTATATCTAAATCTTTTATATTTACCACAATGACATTCCCAATCTTTAACAGGACCAAAAATACGTTCACAAAATAGACCATCCATTTCTGGCTTTAATGTCCTATAATTTATTGTTTCCGGCTTTGTAACCTCACCAACAATTTGACCATTAGGTAAAGTTCTTTCACCCCAAGATCGTATTTTATCAGGTGATGCAAGACTAATTTTAATATAATCAAAATAATTCTCAATTTGAGTCATATGTCAATGTTCCTCAAGATAAAAACGCATCTTCAACAATAGATAAATCATTATACAAATTAGATTTATTCATATCATTACTATGAATATTGTTATTAAAATCTATTGTATGAATTGAGATATCTAAACCAAGCGACTGTAATTCACGCATTAAAACTTTAAATGATTCAGGAGTACCAGGCTTGGGAATTGGCTTGCCTTTTACAATAGCATTTAGTGCTTCATTACGTCCTTGCATATCATCTGATTTAACAGTAAGTAACTCTTGTAAAGTATATGCTGCTCCAAATGCTTCTAATGCCCAAACCTCCATTTCTCCAAGTCTTTGTCCACCATGTTGTGCACGACCTCCTAAAGGTTGCTGTGTAACTAAAGAATATGGTCCAGTAGATCTTGCATGTATTTTATCATCGACTAAATGAACTAATTTCAACATATAAGCCTTACCAACTGTAATTGGATTATCAAACGGATCACCTGTTCTACCATCAAATAATGTCATTTTACCAGGATGATCACGACTAAATAACCAACTTTGTCCGCTTTCGTTACTAGCTTGCTTTAATTTATTATTAACTAAAGCTCTAGAAGCTTCTGGACCATACATTTCATCAAATGGAACAATCTTAAATCTTTTATTTAAGTATTCACCAGCCAAGCCCAGTAAACATTCAAATAACTGTCCAACATTCATTCTAGAAGGTACACCTAATGGATTTAAAATAATATCAATTGGAGTACCATCAGGTAGAAAAGGCATATCCTCTCTCGGTAAAATTCTTGAAATAATGCCTTTATTGCCATGTCGACCTGCCATTTTATCTCCAACTTGTATTTTTCGTTTTTGTGCTACATATATCCTAACAATCATGTTAGTACCTGGCGGTAAATCATCTCCATTTTGTTTTTTAAAGATTTTTACATTAACAATTCTACCTTTAGCTGCATTAGGTAATCTTAGAGATGTATCTCTAACATCCCTTGCCTTTTCACCAAATATAGCTCTTAGCAACTTACCTTCAGGTAATTGATCAGATTCTCCCTTTGGTGTTATCTTACCCACCAAAATATCTCCAGCATCTACCCAAGATCCAACAGCAATTATACCGTTTTGATCTAAAAGTGAGATAGAAGCATCACTAATATTAGGAATATTTCTAGTAATTTCCTCTGAACCTAGCTTAGTTTGACGACATTCAATTTCATATCTTTCTATATGTATAGACGTATATAAATCATCATAAACTAATCTTTCACTAATCAAGAAAGCATCTTCATAGTTATATCCTTCCCATGGCATATATGCAACAAAAATATTTTGACCTAAGGCTATTTCTCCAGATTCTGTTGATGCACCATCAGCAAGCATTTGACCCTTAATAACTTTTTCTCCTGGCCAAACAATAGGTCTTTGATTGATACAGGTATCTTGATTAGAATGATAATACTTTTTTAGTCTATAGTGAATAATTTTACCATCAAAATCTTGAATACCTATTTTTGTTGCAGAGACATAGTTAACTAATCCATCTGTTCTACTAATAACAGTTACTCCTGAGTCTCTAGCTATTTTAGATTCTAATCCAGTACCAACAATAGGTTTTTCAGGATGCAGTAATGGAACAGCTTGTCTTTGCATATTCGACCCCATTAATGCTCTATTCGCATCATCATGTTCTAAAAAAGGAATTAGTGATGTAGCAGCAGATATGACTTGTATAGGTGATACGGCAATATAATCAACTTGTTCACTAATTGATGTAGTAAATTCTTGTCTATACCTAACAGGAATATTTTTATCCTGAATAAAATTATTGTGTTTTAACATAATATCTGCTGGCGCTATCTTTAATTCATCTTCTTCATCAGCTGTAATATAAATAAGGTCTTTAGATTTTACAACCTGAGAATTAATAACAGAATAGCAAGGTGTTTCAATAAAACCATAGACATTAACACGCGCATATATACTAAGTGAACCTATTAAACCTGCATTAGGACCTTCTGGAGTTTCAATTGGACATATACGTCCATAATGACTAGGATGTAAATCTCTCACAGCAAATCCAGCACGATCTTTATTTAGTCCTCCTGGTCCTAATGCACTAATTCTCCTTTTGTGAGTTAATTCAGACAAAGGATTAGTCTGATCCATAAATTGAGATAATTGACTAGAACCAAAAAATTCGCGAATTGATGCAATTAGTGGCTTTGGGTTAACTAAATTAGATAAACTTAAAGAATCCAAATCACATATAACCATTCGTTCTCTTATAATTCTTTCCAATCGGCTAATTCCTATACGAATTTGATTCTGTAATAATTCACCGACTGATCGAACTCTTCTGTTGCCTAGATGATCAATATCATCAAATGTACCGATATTTTGTTCTTTAATATTAATAAGATAATCAGTAGCAACAATAATATCCTGTGGTGATAGAACTCGAAAATCGTTAGGTACTCTTAAATTTAGCTTCTGATTAATTTTATGTCTACCAACCTCACCTAAATCATATCTTCTAGGATCAAAAAAACGTGAATATAACATTTGTCTAGCAACTAATAAAGTAGAAGGTTCATTAGGACGTAATTTACTATATACTATTAGTATTGCTTCTTCATCAGTAATATCTTCAACTGAATTTTTACCTAACTCTTTTAGTAATTCTTTTTGTTCATATGAATTAGAGCCACTAAGTAAAAAACTATACTTATTTAAACGTAACTTAATTTCTTCACTAGTTAAGCCAATAGCTCTCAAAAAGACATATGCATTAACCTTATGAGTTTTATCTATTTTAACCCATATTTGATTTTTAGCATCAATTTCGAATTTAAGCCATGAACCTCTATTTGAAATAAGACTTGCACTATATAAATACTTATTATTTTTGTCTAACTCTTTTTTATAATAAATACCAGGACTCCTAACAATTTGATTAATTATTACCCTCTCTGTACCAGAAATAATAAAAGTTCCTCTATTTGTCATAAAAGGGATATCACCAATAAATATTTGCCTTTTTCTGTACTTTTTATGTTTTTCTACATTACCCGAAGAATAATTATTATCATAATTTTTTTGTTTTTTTATAAATTCGGTATCTTTTCTTGTTAACTTGGAGGGTATATATATTTGTACATTATATGTCTTATCACGACTTTTAGCTCTACGAACACTATAGCGAGGAAACTTTAATTTATAGTCTCGACCAAAAAATTTAAGTTCTAATTTACCCGTAGGATCAGTAATAACAGGAAGAGAATCCAATACCTCAACCAAACCTTTTTCTAAAAACATTCTAAAGCTTTTAATTTGTACTTCAGCTAAATCAGGAACTATAGATACAGATATTTTTTTTTGGAACATATAAAACTCCAGGCTTATAATAAGATAGGCAAATAATTATGTAAAGAGAAAAAAAAAAGTGTATCTGAGATTAATTCACACTTGTTAAAAAAAAAGTAATTAATAGAATATATAGAAATATATACTTTTAATATAGCAAATATAAACTAATAGATTCTATTTACTATAAATTTGTTAAATAATAAAAGTATAATAATATTCACAAGAATGTATGAGAAAAGAACTACTGGATGATTACACTTTGCTAATCATTTTAGTTAATCTTGATTTTTTGCGTGCCGCATTATTCTTATGTAATACTTTACTCTTAACAGCTTTATCAACTGTCTTATAAACTAAAGATAACTTATCTTTAGATTCCTTTAAATCTGCATCATTATCAGTGGAAATATTTTTTAGACTTACGAGATAACTTTTGATAGCTTTTTTAACAGCTAATTTATACTTTTTATTGCGACTACGGTTTCTTAAAATAATTTGAGTATTTTTAATATGAGATTTAGTTTGCGGCATATTGTAAATTTAGATTTATAACACTATGCTTATAATAATGTAATACAAGGTTTTTAATATTATACATGATCAATTAAAGATATACAATATTATAAAAAACTTGATAAACGGAAAAAGTTTATGTAATAATACTGTATTATACAATACAAATATAAAGACTAATTGAGATGGGAAAAAATAAAGGATCAAGAGTTACAATTACACTAGAATGTGAATGTAAAAACAAAGAAATAGAGAAAAGAAAAAAAGGTATCTTTAGATATACTACCTCAAAAAATAAGAGAAATACACCTAATAGATTAGAAATTAAAAAATTCTGTACTAACTGCAATCAACATACTACATTTAAAGAAATTAAATAATGAATATATATAAAAAGAATAGTTTGAAAGAATTACAAAAAGACATAATAGACTATAAAGATATTGATTTATTAAGAAAATTTGTTAATGATCAAGGAAAAATTTTATCTCGTCGCTTTACAGGACTAAATGCAAAAGAACAAAAACAAATTACAAAATCTATTAAAAGAGCAAGAATATTGGCTTTACTTCCATTTCTAAAAAAAGATTAACAACTAATTTTAAATACTTAAAAATGAACATTTTGTTACATTAATAAGCACAAAAGATAAATTATAAAGTTTTTCTCTTAGTAACTACTTCATAAGCTTCAATAATATCAGATTGTTGCCACAACTCAAAATCTGACATTAGTCCACACTCAGTAGAAACGGAAACTTCATCTACATCATTTTTCATATGTTTCAGAGAAGTAATAAATCCTTTATATTCACAAGATCCATTACGGCATACACGAATGTAAGAATTTTTACTTAATTTGCCCTCATTAACTAAACATCCTGCAACAAACCCTTTATTCATCTTAAATACAGTTTTAACAACAGCACTACCAGTTAATACATAATCATATTCCGGTTCTATAAGGTTTAGCATTTTATCTTTTACATAATCAAATAAATCATATATCACATTAAAAATTTTGAAATTGATATTAGCATTTTTTAAAAATTGGCTTATTTGAGATAAAATACTTACATTAAAAGCTAAAATTAAGGCATCAGTAGCAGAAGCAAGTTCAACATCGGCATTTGAAATATTACCAAAATTAGCCGAAACAATATTAATTTGAACTTTAGACTGAGATAAACTACAAAGAAGTTCCAAAATAGCTTCTAGCGAGCCTTGAGTATCTGCTTTGATAATTAAATTTAATTTTTTAATATTAATATTAATTTCTGAAGTAATACGTGTATTTAAAGATTTAATTAATGCGTTAAACTTATTATTACTATAATCAGTACAAGACTCTTTGATATAAGCTTTTGCATGTACCTCAGTATTAAAAGCACGGAAAAATGAACCTGCTTGTGGTACAACGGTAAACCCCAGTACTTGCACCACAGAAGAGGGACCAGAAGAGTTAATTTTATCATTAGATGTATTAGTCAGACTCTTTACTTTTCCAATTAAATGATCAGATATGATTGCATTACCTAGTTTTAATGTACCATTTTGTACTACAACATTGGCTATAGGACCTCGTTTTTTATCTAAATATGACTCTATTATCATACCAGAGGCTAGGTCTTCTGAATTAGCAAGTAGTTTTTTTGTTTCAGACATCATACAAATTTGAGACAACAATGTATCAATATTTTGACCATTTCTAGCACTTACTTCAACAAATGGAGTTTTACCTCCCCATTCTTGTGGCACTAAATTATAATTAGATAAACTATGTTTAATACTGTCAGTATTACCAACTAACTTATCTGTTTTAGTAAATACAACTATACATGATAAATTCATTTCACTAATATAATTAATAACTTCAATAGTTTGGGGCTTAAGACCATCATCAACTGCTATAACCAAAAGAACAATATCAGTAACTTTAGCACCTCTTAAACGCATAGACTTAAAAGACTCATGACCAGGTGTATCGAGAAATACTAAACGATAATCTTTTAAATCCATTTTCCAAGTAATTTCATAACCTGAAATTGCTTGTGTTATACCACCATTTTCTTTATTAACTAGATTAGTTTTTAAAATTGAATCAAGTAAAGTTGTTTTACCATGATCAACATGACCTAAAATAGTAATTAAAGGAGGTCTCTGAATAGTCGATATAGAATTTATAAATTGCTTAGGCAAATTATCAGATATATTATTTTTTTCAGAAGTTTTAAGAATACTAAAACCATAATGCTGAGAAACTGTACGCACCATATCTAAGTCTAAAAGATCATTAATTCTAGCTGAAATACTCCTATTGAGAAATAAATAAGTTATTATCTCTGCTGCAGGAACTTTTAATTGAAATGATAATTCACTTACTGTTAAAGGCTTAATTAAAAAAATAGTTTTTTCTGTGCTTACTTGTTGATCGGCATCCAATCCTTTTGTTATTGCCTTAAAACTATCATTGCTTGATTCGACAAACTTCAATTTTTTATTTTTCTTACTTTTACTACTAACCTTACGAGACTTTAAATCTGATTTATTAATTGAATCATTATTAAGTAAATCGTCAGAATTACTAACTAAAATTTTTACATCACGTATATCATCTGAACTTGAACGCCTATTTTTTGTTAACTTACTTTTATATTTTTTAGCTTTTAATACATCTTGATCATGTGTAGTAGATTTATACTTTTTATCAAATTTACTCGCAGATAAATTTTTACCATCCACTACATTTGAAGGAGATATACCAACATTTGCTTTATCAAAAGAATTAGACACACTATTAATTCGAGAACCAAGTAACTTTGGACTATTTAATGTTAAAATATCATATTCATACTCAGAATATCGACAAAACACTATATTATTGATAGATTGAATTCGAGATTGAAGACAATAATAACTATTAGAAAAGATATTTATCATATATATTTATTTAATGATTTATAGAAACTACAAAGTAAGAAAGTATTACAATTATATTATTAATAAAACAAAATTCAAGATACTATATAAATTAAATTATGCCAAGATTACAAAAAAATGATAACTTTATAGATAAAACATTTACAATATTAGCAGATATAGTACTAAAAGTCTTACCAACAAGTAAAGAAGAAAAAGAAGCTTTTTATTACTATAGAGATGGAATGTCAGCACAATCAGAAGGGGAGTATGCAGAAGCTTTAGAAAATTACTACGAAGCATTACAAATAGAAGAAGATCCTTACGACCGTTCTTATATTTTATATAATATTGGATTAATATATGCAAGTAATGGAGAGCATATTAAAGCTTTAGAATATTATCATCAAGCTTTAGAACTAAATGCTAATCTACCACAAGCATTAAATAATATTGCAGTAATATACCACTATCAAGGTATAAAAGCAACAAAGAACAAAAGGCTTCATACCTCAAAAGAAATGTTTACAAAAGCAGCAAAATATTGGGAACAAGCAATTGTTTTAGCTCCAAATAATTATATAGAAGCACAAAACTGGCTAAAAACAACAGGACGTAAGTATAGTATTAGTTAAAAATTTTAAATATTACAAAATTTAAAATATGTATTATATAATAGGGTTTATTATTAATTAAAACTAATAATAGATAACACAGAAACAATGTTAATCAACTAACTATTAATATTTAAATAAATAAGATGGTAAAATCACTAACAGAAGGATCAGTTACTCAAATAATTGGACCTGTTTTAGATATAGAATTTCCAAATGGAAAACTACCGAAAGTATTTAATGCTTTAAAAATACAAGGACTAGATAGTACTATCACATGTGAAGTACAGCAATTATTAGGAGACAATAAAGTTAGAGCTGTAGCTATGAGTTCTACTGAAGGACTAAAAAGAGGTACTGAAGTTATTGATACAGAAAGGCCTATTACAGTACCAGTGGGCATTCCAACATTAGGAAGAATATTTAACGTATTAGGAGAACCAGTAGACGAGTTAGGAGATGTTGTATCAAAAGACTCTTTGCCTATACATAGGGGAGCACCGGCATTTACACAACTTGAAACAAAACCATCTATTTTCGAAACAGGGATTAAGGTAGTTGATTTATTAGCACCTTATAGACGAGGAGGAAAAATAGGATTATTCGGAGGAGCAGGTGTTGGTAAAACAGTATTAATAATGGAATTAATTAATAATATCGCAAAAGCACATGGTGGTGTATCTGTTTTTGGAGGAGTAGGCGAAAGAACAAGAGAAGGAAATGACTTATATGAAGAGATGAAAGAATCTAAGGTAATAAATGCAGAAAAACTAACAGAATCTAAAGTAGCTCTAGTATATGGACAAATGAATGAACCACCAGGTGCTAGAATGCGAGTAGGTTTAACTGCCCTTACGATGGCTGAATATTTTAGAGATATTAACAAGCAAGATGTTTTACTATTTATAGATAATATATTTAGATTTGTGCAAGCAGGCTCAGAAGTATCTGCATTACTTGGACGCATGCCATCTGCTGTAGGTTATCAACCAACGCTCGCTACTGAAATGGGAGCTCTACAGGAAAGAATTACATCTACTAAAGATGGATCTATTACATCTATACAAGCAGTATATGTACCAGCAGATGATTTAACAGATCCTGCACCTGCTACCACATTTGCGCATTTAGATGCAACTACCGTTCTATCAAGAGGATTAGCAGCAAAAGGTATTTACCCTGCTGTAGATCCTTTAGGATCTACATCAACAATGCTACAGCCTAACATTGTAGGAATTGAGCACTACTCAACAGCACAACAAATTAAATCAACTCTACAGAGATATAAAGAGTTACAAGATATAATTGCAATACTAGGATTAGATGAATTATCAGAAGATGATAGATTAACAGTTGCTAGAGCTAGAAAAATTGAAAGATTTCTGTCGCAACCATTCTTTGTAGCAGAAGTGTTTACAGGTTCACCAGGGAAATATGTATCATTAGAAGAATCTATAAAAGGATTTCAAATGATCTTAAAAGGAGAATTAGATGACTTACCAGAACAAGCATTCTATCTAGTTGGAAATATAGAAGAAGCTGTAACAAAAGCAGAAACTTTACAATAAACTATTAAATAACTTATGACATTACAAATACGTGTTATTGCACCAGATAAAATAGTTTGGGATGCGCAAGCTGAAGAAATTATTTTACCAAGTAGTACTGGACAACTAGGTATATTAACAGGGCACATACCACTATTAACTGCATTGGATATTGGTGTAATGCGTGTTAGAATTAATAAAGAATGGAAACCCATTATACTTTTAGGAGGATTTGCAGAAGTTAAAAGTAACAATGTAACGATATTAGTAAATGGGGCTGAAGAGGTTTCAGAAATAAATATAGAAGAAGCAAAAAAAGATCTAGAAAATGCAACTAATACTGTCGAAGAAGCCAGTAGCAATAAAGAAAAAATAGAAGCAACACAAATACTTAGAAAGGCAAAAGCAAAATTACAAGCAGCAATAGTGAGTAATAATTAAATATATTTTGTAATATCCTGAAAGTATAATATTTTCAGGATATTGCAAAATATACTTAAATATAAAAATCTAACTCAATCCAGAACAAATATAATCAAAGTATAAACCCATTTCTTTTCCTGCATCAGAACCAACTAATGAAGAAGTAACCTCTTTCATAGCTTGAATAGCTTGTACCGTAGCACCAATAGGCACACCTAACGAATTGTAAGTTTCTTTTAAACCATTTAATACTCTTTCATCTAAAATAGAAGGATCACCTGCTAACATTCCATATGTAGAATATCGTAAATAATAATCTAAATCTCTAATACAAGCAGCATATCTTCTTGTAGTATACATATTACCACCTGGTCTAGTAATATCTGAATATAATAAAGCTTTAGCTACAGATTCTTTAATAATCGTTGCAGCATTAGCAGCAATAGTAGCAGCTGCCCTAACTCTAAGCTCACCAGTTTGAAAATAACCTCTTAATTTATCTAAAGAGTTATCATCTAAATATTTACCTTGAACATCTGCTGTATTAATTACAGAAGTAATAGCATCTTGCATAGAATAAATTTCCTTTTTTTGACAATATAAAATCTTAACCAATAATCCAATATATTATAGCAATAAATTACTGCATAGCACCCAGAGTATAATCAAAATAAAAACCTGCTTCAGCAGAATCTTCTCCTGATAGTAAAGAACAAGCAATATTTTTCATACAACGAACACCTTCAGCAACACCTGAAATAGGGGTACCTAGTGAGTTATACATTTCTTTAACACCAACCAAACCAATTTCTTCAATCGGAGTAACATCACCTGCGACGATACCATAAGTCACTAATCTTAAGTAGTAATCTAAATCCCTTAAACAAGTAGCAGTCATTTCTTCTCCATATGCATTACCTCCAGGAGAAACAACATCTGTTCTTTTTTGAAATAGTTGTTGTCCTCCCTGTTTAACAATGATTTCACGATTATCAGTCAAAATTTGAGCTATTCTTAAGCGTCTTTGACCAGATAACACAAAACTTTTAATTCGATCTAATTCTCCTGGACTAAGATATCTTGCTTCTGCATCTGCATTAACAATAGATTTAGTAACAATACTCACAAGTTTCACTCCTTAATATTTTATTAATAGATGACGAAATTATCATTAAAATCGTATTTACTTATATAAATATGAAAAAATTATTGATTATTTTTTGATTTACCTAAATCTAGGATAATGTAAAATATCTATAATCATATAATTTATTCAATTACTCAATATATTTTAAGAAAAAGTACGAAAACAACAAAGTTAATTACACGCTATCATTTTTAATAACTAGATGTTGACGGAAAATTTGCAACTATAATACTAGAATTTTGCTTCGTAAAAGAATTATATAATTTTTCAGTATTTGGAAAATTAGCTGCAGGTAAAGTGGGAAAACGACGATAAGGTACCGTATTAGATCCAAAAACTTGATTATATTCTTTACTATTTACTATTTTATTAACAAAAAAGTAAATACCTCTCGAAGCTAAAATTTGATTATAATATCTAATCTCTGACTGATTATTTGGAGCCCTACCTAAGAAATGCTTTGTACCTAATTCAATTACTTTAGTATTTGGATAAGATTCATAAAACTCTTTACGATACAAACTAGAATAACCTAATTGCTGAATTAATTCTTTAACTGTAATTTTAGAGCTGAGAAAAGACTTTTCTAAATTATAAAAATCATCACCAATACTAAAAGTATTAAGATTTCTTTCAAAAATTTGCCTATATGTAGCTCTTAAAATTTGAATTTTATCAGTATAACTAGATAAAGAATTATTGATAAATATCTTAGATTGATATCTTCTACTTGTAACTCCTTGACTAATTTTACTATTTACAAGGTTTAAGCTACGTTCATCTTTTAATTGACTTAAATTAATAAAGTTAACTTTATTAGATAATCTATCATATTCTTTATTAGAAATATTGCTTGATAATGACCTCGATTTAATAGCAGAAGATGTTATATATCGCTCATAAGGAACAGTAAAATCTCCAAATGACTCTATATATTCTGGACTATCTACAATCAAGTCGATCATCTGATAGTAACCCTTTTTATAAACAGTATCAAAGTACTGATCTATCTCTTGCCGAGTATAAGTAGGGCGTCCAATTAATTTTATATGAATATATTCAATAGCTTTACAAATATAAAAATTATTCCAGTATAATGACCTAAATAAAGACGACTTTACGAGTAGTTTAATAAATTCACGTACAGAAATTAAACCAGTTTGAAACTGATTTTCATACTTAAAGATAGATGATAATTCTTCTTCATAAACAAATCGGCCAAAAACTCTTAAGTAGACAGCAGATGTTATTTGTTTAATGTTAAACTGATTATCCTTTGTACTAAATACTATAGGAGCTATAATATTTGGTGCTACATTTCTAAGCCTAGGATTACTTATCTGATTATATATACCAGGACCATACCTAACTAATAATCTTCTAGTGTCTCTACTAAAAAAAGATGATTTTGTTTTTAATGAAACAGTATTATCTGGAAAAATTGCTCCAAACTGAATAGACATTGGGTCATTACCTAAACCATAAGGGTGTTGATTTGATAATTTAGACTTATAATCTGCAAATAGAGTTATAAATTCTGGTACTTTCCTAAAAGGTGTACTATAGTTAAATAAATTTATCTGAGGTCCCCAATTTCTAGATTCTTGAGCTTCCTCACCTAAATTACGTAGATAAGGAACAGTTTCTTCTCCGAAGTAATCAGCATATTCTTGAGAATTAATCAAACTATCTATCAAACCATTAATTCCTCTAATAGATAAAATAGAAAAATATTTCTGAAATTCTTGAATTGAGCTGATACCTCTACCTAAGAAGTGTCTAAAAGACAATTCAACAACACGACTATTAACAAAGGGCTGATTAAATTGCTGTTTATAAATAGATGATCTACCCAAAAATCGTATAAATTCTTTAATTGATAATTGACCTGTCTTCACTTGAGACTCTAGATCTGTAAATTGTAAACTATAAGCTTTTGAAATATCACGTTCAAACACTTGTCTATAACAAGCACTTATAACTGTTTTCTTTTCATTATTTGCAAGACTACTTTTCATTACAAATCTTTGATTAGGAATACCAGCTTGATTATAAACTTGAGGTAAACGTAATCCTTGCAAATCACCTGAAGATCTTTTACGAATTTTATCACTTAACTTAGAAGATTCAAACTCAGATATTATTACATTAAAATATTCTTTTACTAATTTTTGGGAATCCAAATTATCACTAAATAATTTTAAAGATAATTTACGCATTTCACGTAAAGCAACTATCGCGGCAGCACTTGAACAAGCATTATCGATTAGTTCTCTTAATCCTCTTATATTTACAGAAAGAAGATTAGTATCTCCTGAGATAATGGCATAAGTTAAATATCTTAAGAACCAATCTAGATCTCGTAAAGATTTCTTCATACGCTCAGGTCCATATTTTACCACATTGATGGGTTTAAATCCTGGTGGTAAAGGGTCATTAGCATTAAACACTGTTAACGAAATATTATTCAAGAAATCAGTAGAAGAATTACCAGAGAGTTCTTGAGAAATTGTTACATCATTAGTAGATCCCATATCTAAAAAGGAAGCTTGAGGTCTTTCTAAATAAGATAATGCAGAACCACCAACAAAAATTTTATCAGCAGCTCTAGAAACTAAAAAATTAGCATTACGAGTTAATAACTCAGCAATCTCTAAACGTTTATTACCAGAAGAAAAAAAAGCAACTAGTTGATTTAATTCACCTAGTTGTAAAAACCTATCTTGCTGCTCAGCTTGTAAAATGCTAGATAAAGATACTGTTTTATATAGTTTTGGTTGTACTAAAGGACTTCCACCACTAGCTTTAACAATCATAAAAAATATACATCCCCTAATTTCACAAATTAAATACAAACAATACTTTTTATAGTTATGCTAATCAATAACACAAAAAGAGAATTAAGAATATAATATAACTAAATATAAAAACTAGCTTGAATAAAGACAAATTTTTTAATACTTCAAAAAAAAAAGAATAATGACAAAAATAGAAAAAACAAATAAAGACAAATACATGCCAATAGTTGACCATTTAACAGAATTAAAATTAAGAATATTAGTATCATTACTCGTATTGCTAATCGTGTCTGCTATTTGCTTATTTTATACAAAAGAAATAGCAATGATTTTACAAAAACCAGCTATAGGAATTAAATTTCTACAACTTGCACCAGGAGAATATTTATTTATATCTATTAAAGTATCAATATATTTAGCTATTATAATTAGTAGTCCTTTTACTCTATATCAAATAATAAGATTTATATTACCTGGATTGACCAAAAATGAAAGTAAGTATTTAATACCTCTAGTAATAGGATCAATTGCCTTATTTTTTTTAGGAATGGCTTTTTCTTACATTATATTAATTCCTGTTACATTAAATTTCTTAATATATTATAGCTCTGAGATTATTGAACCGATATGGTCTTTTGATGAATATTTTAATTTCGTATTACTTATAATAATAGGTACAGGAATTTGTTTTCAAATACCAATAATACAAATAGTATTAGGAATAACTAACATAATAAAGTGGGAAAGTATGCTTAAGAACTGGAAATACATTACATTTATTTCAACTATATTGGGAGCAATAATAACACCTTCTACAGATCCCATTACACAAATATTTATGACAACAACTATTTTAATACTATACTTAATAGGAATTTTTATATTAAAAACAATCAAAACATAATTAAAATAAAGCAAAAATAGATATTTATGATTTTATATTCAAGAATAAATATAGAATGTTATTATAAATAGAAAATACAAAGTATATTCAAATTACATTAATGAACAAAAAAAGTATAAACTCATGTATTAAAAAAACAATAGGCATATTCATTAGTTCAGCTATAATGATTAGTGCTTATGTTAGTCCTGTTAATAGCTTTCCTATCTATGCACAGCAAGGTTATGAGAATCCTAGGGAAGCAACAGGACGAATTGTATGTGCTAATTGTCATTTAGCTCAAAAAATAGTATCGATAGAAGTTCCTAAATCAATTTTACCAAATACAGTATTTGAAGCCAAAGTATCTGTTCCTTATGACTCTAATACTAAACAGGTATTGGGAAATGGAGCAGAGGGAAATCTTAATACGGGTGCTGTGTTAATACTACCAGAAGGCTTTAAATTAGCACCAAAAAGTTCATTAAGTGAAGAACTAAAAATTAAGACTAAAAATTCATATATACAAACATATAGTAAAACAAAAGAAAATATATTAGTGGTAGGACCACTTGGTGGCAAAAATAACGAAGAAATTATTTTTCCAATCTTATCACCAGATCCTAAGACTGATAAAAATGTATTTTTCTTAAAATACCCTATATACGTTGGTGGGAATAGAGGACGTGGTCAAATTTATCCGACAGGTGACAAGTCTAATAATAATATTATCACCTCTAGTGTAAATGGTAAGGTAAATAGTATTGAAGAGAAAAATAATGGAGGACTATTAATCAATATAAAGAAAAATAATGGTGATATTATAACTGAAGATATACCTAAAGGATTAAAATTATTAGTTAAAGAAGGTAATGAAATATCTATAAACCAAAATTTAACTAACGACCCAAACGTTGGAGGATTTGGTCAAAGTGAAACAGAAATAGTTCTACAAAATCCTACAAGAATTAAGAGTATGATTATATTTTTCATAGGTGTAACATTAGCGCAAATTTTCTTCGTACTAAAGAAAAAACAATGGGAAAAAGTACAAGCGGCAGATATGAATTTTTAAAAAATAAATAATATTGATTTTCTTATATCAATATTAATATAAAATTTAATCAAGCATTTTTTTAACAGCTTCAAAAATTTGTTGAGGCTGTATAATTGTTGCTTTTTCTAAATTACCATTATAGGGTGTGGGTATATCTTGAGATGATAATCTAACTACTGGAGAATCTAGCAGATCAAAAAAGTTATCATTAACTTGAGCAATAATCTCTGCAGCGATACCACCAGTTTTCATACATTCCTCTACGATCAATAAACGATGAGTTTTTTTAAGTGATTTAACAATAGAATGAATGTCAATGGGTTTCAAAGAAATCAAATCTATAACTTCAGGATCATAACCTTCTTTAAGTAAATCATCTACTGCTTGCATTACATGATAACGCATACGAGAATAAGTAACAATTGTTATATCTTTTCCACTTCTTATTATTTCTGCTTTATCTAATGGTAAAAAATATTCTTTTTCAGGAACATCATCTTTTAAGTTATACAATAATACATGCTCAAATAAAATAACGGGATTATCATCTCGTATAGCAGATTTGAGTAATCCTTTTGCATTATACGGAGTTGAACAAGCTACAATTTTTAAACCTGGAATAGCTTGAAAGTAAGCTTCTAATCGTTGAGAATGTTCAGCCCCAAGTTGTTTACCAACACCACCAGGACCACGAATTACTAAAGGTATTTTGAAATTACCACCAGAAGTGTAACGTAACATACCAGCATTATTAGATATTTGATTAAAGGCAAGTAATAAAAAACTCATATTCATTCCTTCTACTATTGGCCTCAAACCCGTCATAGCAGCACCTATAGCCATGCCCATAAAGCTATTTTCAGCAATAGGAGTATCTAGTACTCTAATATCTCCATACTTAGCATGTAAATCTTTAGTTACTTTATAGGATCCACCATAATGTCCAACATCTTCTCCTACAACAAAAACAGATTCATCTCTTGCCATCTCTTCATCAGTAGCTTCACGTAAAGCATCAAACAAAAAAATTTTATTCATAATTTTGCTTTATTAATTGTAAATTTATTAAAATAAAAGTATTTAATTTTCAACAAATAGGTATCGTCTCAATTCGCTTAAGCTTGGTTCATTACTAGATACTGCGAAATCTACAGATTCTTGTACCTTTTTCTTAACTTTTGACTCAATCTGTTTTAATGTATCAATATTACTAATTTGATGCTTAATAATATAGTTTTTGAAAATTTTAACAGGATCACGAGCTAACCATGCATTTTTTTCTTGTTGAGATCTTAATTCATCTGGATCAGCTAATGAATGTCCTCTAAACCGATAAGTCAATGCTTCTATTAAAGTTGGACCTTCACCCAATCTTGCTCTTTCTATGGCTTGATTTGCAACATCTCTAACAGCTAAAACATCCATTCCATCAACTTCAATTCCAGGCAAACCAAATGCCTTAGCTTTTTTATATATTTCTGGAGATGAAGTAGCACGATGATGAGCCGTACCAATTGCCCATTGATTATTCTCTACAACAAAAATAATAGGTAGTTTCCACAAAACTGCCATGTTTAAACACTCAAAAAATTGACCATTATTTGTTGTACCATCACCAAAAAAACAAACACTAACACGCAGCAAACCAGCTCTCTTTAAAACTTGTTTACTATATACACTTTGAAAAGATGCACCTATAGCTACAGGTATTCCTTCACCAATAAAAGCAAAACCACCTAAAAAATTATGTTTAGAAGAAAAGATATGCATTGAACCACCACGTCCTTTACTACAACCAGTCTCTTTCCCAAATAACTCAGCCATAACAGATTTAGGTTCTACTCCTTTACTTAAAGCATGAACATGATCTCGATATGTACTACACACATAATCATCTGAATTCAATAATTTAATTACACCAGTTGAAACAGCTTCTTGACCATTATATAAATGAACAAAACCGAACATCTTTCCGCGATAATACATTTGAGCACACATGTCTTCAAAATTACGTCCAAGAAGCATATCTTCATATAATGACAGAAAAGTATCTGTACTCGCAAAATTTTGATCGCTAGTATAATCAGAGAAAATAGTGACTGGTAAAGCAGTTTTATTTTTTTGTTGGCACATTTTTATATAAACATCTCCAAGAATATTAATAGATAGAATATTATAAAATTAATTGATAAGCTGACTTATTATATCATAGTTAATGCAATAAAACACTTAATGAACATATATTATTATAAAATCTATCATATATAAAATAAATTTTAAAATGACATTCTATAACTAGAATAGAAGTATTTAATCACCTATTTAAATTAACTATATGGTAATCAAATCAATTGAAAATGAGCTAAAGCAATTAGATCAAAATTTGCAGACAATGATTGCTGCAGAAAATCCTATCTTATATTCAGCAGCGGAACAACTATTTCATGCAGGAGGTAAAAGAATCAGACCAACAATATTATTGATGATTGCTAAACTAGTAGATGATAATAATAGAATCTCAACAGAACAAAAAAGATTAGCAGAAATTACAGAAATTATACATACAGCTAGTTTAGTACATGATGATATAATAGATAATTGTGATACTAGAAGAGGTGTGAATAGTGTACATGCAATATTTAACAACAAAATAGCAGTATTAGCAGGAGATTTTCTATTTGCACAGTCATCTTGGTATCTTGCAAACTTAAACAATCTAAATGTAGTTAAAACGATTTCAAAAATTATCACAGATTTTGCCGAAGGTGAAGTGCAACAAGGCTTAAGATTATTTGATAATTCAATTTCAATTGAAGAATACATAGAAAAATCTTTTTATAAAACAGCGTCATTAATCGCATGTAGTTGTAAAGCAACAATAATGTTAACTATAGATAATAGAAATACACAGAATGATTTTTACTTATATGGTAAACATATTGGATTAGCATTTCAAATTGTTGACGACATATTAGATATAATAGGTGTGTCAGAAAATTTAGGGAAAATTGCAGGACTAGATTTAAAGAATGGAAATTTAACAGCTCCATTAATATTTGCACTAAGTGTAAAAAATGAACTTTACAAACTTATAAATCAAGAATTTCAATTTACGCAAGATACTAAAAAAGCCGTTGATTTAATAAAACAAACAAATTCAATACAAAAAGCTAAAGACTTAGCAGAAGAACATATACAATTAGCAATACATATAATTAAGGATAAATATAATTACAAAGATAACAGTGAAATACTGTCTATCTGCTATAACATTACTAATAGAATTAATTAAGTTTGAGATGAAATAGATCGAACAAAATAACGAAAAGCAGACTTATCAATTAAAGCTAATTGAGATAAGATTTTACGATTTAGTGCAATATTTTCTTTTTTTAAGAGATGAATAAATTGACTATAGTTAAGATTATAAGATCTTACTGCAGCATTAATACGAACAATCCATAAACGACGATAAGAACGCTTGCGCTGTTTTCTACCAATGTAAGAATACTTTAAAGCCTTTAGAACCTGTTGTTTTGCAGTTCTAAATAATTTAGAATGTGAACCTCTAAATCCCTTAGCAAGCTTTAATATTTTTTTTCTTCTTTTACGTGCAACATTACCTCTTTTAATTCTGGTCATAAATATTATTTCTAATACTAATTTAATTTTATATAGGGTAAGCCATTAATTAAGTTATGTCTATCACAAAGAGTGATACAAGTAACTTTACGTAGCTTACGTTTTCTTTGACTACTTTTTTTTTCTAATAAATGGCTTTTATGTGATCTACGCCTTAGTAACTTACCACTACTAGTGAATTTAAAACGCTTTTTTATAGAACGACTAGTTTTTAATTTATACATAACTGAATTTATTATGAAAATTTTTTACGAAAATTATTAATAGACGATAGAAATAACATTATCATAATTTTAATTAAATTAGAATTCAACTCTTGAAAAATTTTCATGTTAAGATTAAAGGCAATGTTAGCTTCTGCAATAATCTGATCAATCTGAGTTATTGTTAAAGGTATATTATTTAAAGATTCTCTATACAAATCTTTAAATTTTTTTTCGTCATTAATAAGATCAAAATCATAAAAAGACGTTCCTAAATCATCAGATAATTGCATTGCATTTTTTGCTATTTTTTTAAGAATTTGTCCTCCGGATAAGTCTCCTATATATCTTGTGTAAGAATGTGCTATGAGAAGTTCAGGACTAGAATAACCAATATTACGAATCCTATCTATATATACTTGAGTAGCAGATGAAGGCTTTATTTGTTGTAACCAATTATCACCATAATAATAATTTAAGTCTTCAATTAAACTATTTTTACGGTATAATTCAGGAAAATAAACAGCCTTCACCGCAATATTATCTTTATTATTTTCTATCTGCTCTTCAATAGCTTCATATATAAAATATAAATTGCCGACTAACTTTCTATAAGAATTTTTATCTACTACACCTCCAAGAAAAGATTTTACAAAACTTACATTTTCAGCCATACTATGAGATTTAGTTGTTCCTTCTCTTAACTGTTGTGCTAAATTAGTAGACATTATTATCTCCTTATAAGTACGATTTAAATAAATGAACTAATCAATAAACCTATTATTAAAATAGTTTTGATTGTTTTTCTTGACAATATCTAAATATATGATATTAAAAAAGTTAAGTGACTTAATTAAGTATAATAAATTTTAAATAGATTGAAAATATTCTTTACTGACATTAACATTACTTTTAATTGTAGAATAACCTGGTTGCCAATTTGCAGGACATACTTCATCAGGATGATCTTGCACATACTGTATTGCTTTTAAAGTTCTAATTGTTTCATCAACACTTCTTCCCACATCTAAGCTATTTACTAAGGAATGTTGTATTATGCCTTCCTTATCTACAATAAACAAACCACGTAAAGACTTACCTTCGTTATTTAAAATATTATATGAATCACTAATTTCTTTTTTTAAATCTGAAACTAAAGGATATCTTAATTCACCAACACCACCTGCTTCACGATCTAACTGTGTCCATGCTAAGTGACAGTATTCACTATCAACAGAAATACCTAATATAGATGCATTTAAAGATTTAAATTGATCATATACATCACTAAAAGCAATAATTTCAGTAGGACAAACAAAAGTAAAATCCAATGGATAAAATAATAAAATTACATATTGTCCTAAGTAATCTGATAAACTAATGTCACTAAATTCTTGTTCATGAACAGCAATAGCAGAAAAATCTGGAGCTTTATTTCCAACCTGTACAACATTATTGATTGACATAATGAATATAAAATTAAATTAGTAAAGTTAAAATTAATATATAAGACTAGATAGATATAGTGATTATATAATACAATAATATAAAGTTGTTGCTATAATAATTAAAGATATGAAATTATTTTTAAAAAGATGATAGCGGGGAATGGATTTGAACCATTGACCTTCGGGTTATGAGCCCGACGAGCTACCAGACTGCTCTACCCCGCGCTACTATTAGTATACCTTAATTTGAAAGAATATTCAAAAGACATAATTTATTAAATAAATAAACAAAAAATTAATTATTATACCTAAAAAAGCATACTTAATGCGAAGTATAAAAGGCATAACTTCATATAATCCAATTAATCTATCTTGAATTAAATACTCAGAAGTTTTAATCCAAACTTGGCCGTCATACCAACCTGACTCTTCGTAAAAAACAGTTGCACTAAGTAATCTTTTTACTATGTAAGACCAACCAAGATATAATCTAACAAATAAAAAAAATAAGACAAAGTTAGAAATAATTAAATATGATACAAAATATTGAAATAGATCATTAAACGAATAGAACAATACAAGTAAAAAACTAAAAAATATAAATAATATTACAAAAATAAATATCAACCCTAACAAGAAGGACCGTTTAGAGGATATCGACCAGGCAAATAGCCAGGAACGTTTTAAAGAAAGATATTCATTTAAAGGTTGCTGATCAAAAGGTACAGGACAATTGCTTTTTGAACTAAACATAATATAAATAATAGAAAAGAGTAAAATAAATTCAGAAAATTAATGTTTAATTAGAAGTAAAATACTAAAAATAAAGAACATTAATACTATAAAAATTATAAATTTCTTTACAGAAATTTGACTCGATCGTACATTTAATACTTGATTTTGACTAATAGAAGACCCAAAACCACTTTTACTAGGAATCGTAAGTAGTATCAATAACACAGTTAATAAACTTAATAAATACCAAAAAAACTTAATTATCATAAAATAAATTAATAAAATAATACTATGATCAAAAATTTAATAAGCCAAAAGTATAATCAGTATGAACCTATTAAATTTGTAATTACTAAAATAAAGTGAATTAAGAATAGACAATTAAATTATTCATCTTGTATTTTTAAAAGAACAAAACCTAAAACTAGACCAAACATAATCATTAAAGGACTTATAAGAGCAGCTGTAATAATTTCTGAGACCATCTAATATAACTCTCCTTGTTAATTTATAACATATAAAATTAAAAACCGTTTCTTCCCCATACAACCAAGGCAATAGAGAATGTAAAAACAGCTAATAGAGAACCCCAACCTAAACTAATAATATCTATCATAAACCTCTCTGCAATAAAGTAATAAGATTTTATTCTAAATATACAATGAAAATTGTTTATATAATGTTAATTAAATTATTAACTTTAAATAATAAATAATAATTTTATAAATTTATTCTAAAAATATAATTGTAAATTTTTTAAAATTATGTATCATTAGAATAATAGTTACAGTTAGTATAAACATAAAATTAAAAATAATTTTCATATTAAACGACGTATGCAAAGTACAATAGAAAATAAAGAACAAGCCATTAAAGAAAGTCTACTAACACCTCGGTTTTACACTACAGATTTTCAAGAGATGTCAGAATTAGACATATCATTAAATACAGAAGAATTTGAAGCTTTACTACAGGAATTTAGAGCTGATTATAATAAAAAACATTTCATTAGAGATGAAGAGTTCAATAAATCATGGGATGGGCTAGATATTCAGACAAAGAAACTATTTATAGAGTTCTTAGAAAGATCTTGTACAGCAGAATTTTCAGGCTTTTTATTATATAAAGAACTATCAAGAAGATTAAGTAAAACTAACCCTATACTTGCAGAATGCTTTCTACTAATGTCAAGAGACGAAGCAAGACACGCAGGATTTTTAAATAAAGCAATTGGTGACTTTAATATATCATTAGACTTAGGATTTTTAACAAAAAGTAGAAAATATACATTTTTTTCACCAAAATTTATTTTTTATGCCACATACTTATCTGAGAAGATTGGCTATTGGAGATATATAACTATATATAGACATTTAGAAAAATATCCAAAACATCGTGTATACCCTATTTTTAAATTCTTCGAAAACTGGTGCCAAGATGAGAATAGGCATGGAGACTTTTTTGCTGCATTATTAAAGTCACAACCACAATTCCTAAATAACTTACAGTCAAAACTTTGGTGTAGATTTTTCTTAGTTAGTGTCTTTGCGACAATGTATTTAAATGATTTTCAAAGATCAGATTTCTATAGATCAATAGGATTAGATGCAAGAAATTATGATATACAAGTTATTCGCAAAACAAATGAAAGCGCATCTAGAGTATTTCCTATAGCTTTAGATGTAGATAAACCAGAATTTTTTCAATATTTAGACTTATGTGCATCTGAAAATAGAAAACTAATTGAAATAAATAATAAAAATAATCCTACAATTAAAGATTCAATAGGAAAAATTCTCATTTATTCTAAATTAGCGTTAAATATAACAAAAATCTATCTAATCAAACCTATTGAATCATATAAGATAAATAAAAACATTAAATAGATTCTAAAAGTGTAAAGCTTTATTTCTTTTTAAGAAAAAGCAATATTAATAGTTACAATATTATTTAGTAAATGAAAACATTATTAAAGGTAAAAATGAATAATACTATTAATTTTAAGATGCCGTCACCTTCTTTTGGCGGTAGTACGGGTGGATGGTTAAGATCTTCTGAAATAGAAGAAAAATATGCTATTACCTGGAATACAGAGAAAAAAAATATTTTTGAAATGCCTACAGGCGGTTCAGCAATTATGGCAGAAGGAGATAATTTACTATACCTAGCCAAGAAAGAACAATGTCTTGCTTTATCTAGTCAACTAAAAAGCAAATTTAAAATTAATAACTTTAAAATTTATAGAATATTTCCAAATGGTGAGGTACAATATTTACATCCAAAAGATGGAGTTTTTCCAGAAAAAGTAAATGAGGGACGTACTGGTGTTGGCAATATTTATCATAGTATAGGTAAAAATGATAATCCTGTAAATAAAAAATTTACAGGTGAAGCAACATACGAATAAAATAAAAAAAACTAATAACTAAATAATTGTAGTTATAGTTTTTTTTTGATATTATGTATTCAGTTGATAATTAATGGAGAGGTGGTAGAGTTGGTTGATTGCGTCTGATTTGAAATCAGATGAACCGCAAGGTTCCGTGGGTTCGAATCCCACCCTCTCCGTATTATAAGAGAATATAGTTACTCATTATCATGAACAGCTTGTTCAATAAACTTCACAGCCTGATTCAATGTTGCAATTTTCTCTGCATCTTCATCAGGTATTTCTATATCAAACTCTTCTTCAATAGCCATAACCAGTTCTACAGTATCTAATGAATCTGCACCTAAGTCATTTGCAAAATTAGCTTCTAAAGTGACTAACTGCTTGTCAACACCTAATTGTTGTGCAACAATATTTCTTACTGTTTCAAAAATTTTTGAATCTTTTTCTTGAGCTGACATAAAAACTCCTAGTATAAAAACAAAAAAATCACCTGTATCTATAGTAATAAATCAAATAATACTGTTAATTTCAGATTATAAACGAGATTATTGAGGATAAATAATTAACTTTTCAAAACCTATTTTTCCTAAAATAGAATAATTTAAATTATATGAAGTAATTAATTGACCTTGTAATTTTCTAATAGAAATACTACGAGGTAATAATTCAATAGATTGTTTATTTTGAAATATAATTTTCTCTATAGCGTATCTAGTCTCAATTAAAGCATCAAGCTCATAAAGTGTCTTTTGCCAACACAATTTATACCAAGTTATAACAGGAAATTGATAATTGTTATCAAGTTGTTTTAGTGCTCTAATAATATTATTATTATGGTGGCTATTTATAGTATAAATCACTATTTTTTTTGACTTAGCAAACTGACGGATTTTACTACTATGCTTAATTATAGATCTTAATCCTAAAATATAATCAGCCTTCATTATATCACGAGTAATTAAAATAGACAAACTCAAATTATTAATAGCCAATTCTACTTGCTGAATATTAATACCATGTATATATAATCTAATTAAATTTTTATTAGCATGATGCACAAATAATTTAGACTGAGCATTAAAAGAAGTTAAAGGATTTAATGAATTGCTAATAGATTTAGATAATTTATTAATATTATTATAATAATCTGAACTTGAAGGAGTATATTTAATTGGATTAGTTCTATCATTAATAGAATAATTATTATAAGAGGTAAACTCTGAAGAATTAGAAATTTCACATTGAATAGAAATAGATCCATCCAAATTAAATGTACGACGTTGTAGAGATAAATTTGAACCTTGTAAAACTTGATCTACAATATGATCAACTCTTTCATGAACTATCCAACTATCACGATGATGAATTTCAATTGCAACTGGAAAAGCTGGCACAGCTTTACGCTCTACAATACTTTTTTGAGATCCTCGTCTCTTAGCTTCATCGTCACCTAAAGTAACATATTGTATTCCGCCAATTAAATCACAAAGAATAGGATTTTTAATAACACTATCTAAACAATTACCATGAGCGGTCCCAACTAATTGAACACCTCGCTCTGCTATAGTACGTGCTGCTAGGGCTTCTAATTCAGTCCCAATTTCATCGATTATAATGACCTCAGGCATATGATTTTCTACAGCTTCAATCATAACTTGATGCTGCAATTCTGGCCTTGTAACTTGCATTCTTCTAGCACGACCTATAGCTGGATGTGGAATATCACCATCTCCTGCAATTTCATTAGAGGTATCAATAATTACTACCCTTTTTTGCATTTCATCAGCTAAAACCCTAGTTATTTCTCTTATAGCAGTTGTTTTACCAACACCAGGTTTACCTAAAAGTAATATAGATTGTTGCGTATACAAAATATCTCTTATGTGACTAATAGTACCAAATATAGCACGACCAACTCTAAAAGTTAACCCAACAACGTTACCTTTTCTATTTTTAATAGAACTTATTCTATGCAAGGTACATTCAATACCTGATCTATTATCACCGCTAAATTGAGGTATTCTCTTAATACAAAAATCTAAGTTATTCCAAGTTATGTTTATAGTTGATAAATATTCAGGTCCGTTAGGAAAACGTGCTTCTGGCCTTCGACCTAAATCCATAACAACCTCTATCAAAAGTTTTTTATTGCTATGCTCATTTAATGGTTTTTTAACAAAATCTGGCAAAATATCCAAAAGATTATCTAAATCATCAGCTATTAACATTAATTAAAAATAAAAAAGTATTACATTTTGACTTTATAAATGATTATATCTTAAAAAAGATAGCAAAAAAAGACTAATTTAAATATAATCCCTTACTATAGAATAAAAAATAAAGATTAATGCTAAAATGAAAAAGTATAAATCCAAAGAACGAATTAAATCAAATAAAGTTTTTTTCATTCATAAACCCAAAACAAAAAATTTTAATAACAACAAATAATCAATAATAAGATTTTAACTAATGTAATTTTTTATTTACATACAAAAAATCTTTGAAGATAGAATTAAAGAAAAAATACTAATCCAATATGATTAACATAGACAATCTGAAAAATTTTATAGACTTAATAGCAAAAAATGACATCAATAATATTAAAATAGAAAAAGACCATACTCAGATAATAATTAATAAAAACAAATATCAACAACAAACCTATACACAAAACAGTTATCTAGATATTCAAAAAGATAATAGACAAAATGAAAAAAAACAAATAGATCAATTAATAATAAATAAAAAAGAAAAAATACAAGAGAACAGAATAGATGAAGAAAAAATAAAACACTCAGCAATATACTCAACAATTATATCACCAATGGTTGGAACCTTTTACAAATCACCTGCACCAAATGAGCTACCTTTCATAGAAGTTGGAGAAATAGTAAAAACTAAACAAGCAGTATGTATAATTGAAGCAATGAAACTAATGAATGAAATAGAATCAGAGGTTCAAGGAGAAGTAGTAGAAATATTAGTAAATGACGGAGATATAGTAGATTGTGGACAATCACTAATCAAAATTAAAATTAAATAAAAAATAATTTTTAACGATTGTTAACAGATATAAGTAAATTGTACAACTATGAATTATAATGGTTTAGTAATGTAATAAAAACTCGCTTATCACAAAAAGTGATACAATTATAAACTAATTCATTTAATGTGATTAAATATCACAAAATAAATAGTTTTAATTAAATGAGTACGAGTGTTTTATTAATTGTCTCATTTAATAAAAAAAATATAGAGAGGAGAATCTCGATGGCACCTAGCTCAAAAGAGCGAGAGACAAACCAAGTAAAAGTTACTGTAGATAAAAACCCTGTTGCAACATCTTTCGAAAAATGGGCAAAACCAGGACATTTTTCAAGAACCTTAGCAAAAGGACCAAGCACGACTACTTGGATATGGAATCTACATGCAGATGCTCACGACTTTGATAGTCATACAAGTTCTTTAGAAGAAGTATCTAGAAAAATCTTTAGTGCTCACTTTGGACAACTATCCATAATTTTCTTATGGCTAAGTGGCATGTATTTTCACGGAGCAAAATTTTCTAATTACGTAGCATGGCTAAATAACCCAACGATAATAAAACCAAGTGCACAAGTAGTTTGGCCTATTGTTGGACAAGAGATATTAAATGCAGATGTAGGTGGAGGCTTTCAAGGTATACAAATTACTTCAGGCTTTTTCCAATTGTGGAGATCATCTGGTATAACAACAGAATTTGAGTTATACGTCACAGCAATTGGTGGACTAGTTATGTCTATTTTAATGGTAGTAGCAGGATGGTTTCATTATCATAAAGCAGCACCAAAATTAGAATGGTTTCAGAATGTAGAATCAATGATGAACCACCATTTAGCGGGGTTATTAGGCTTAGGATGCTTAGGTTGGTCTGGACATCAAATTCACATAGCATTGCCTATTAATAAATTGTTAGATGCAGGAGTATCTCCGAAAGAAATACCATTACCTCATGAATTTATGGTAAATAGAGAATTAATGAGTGAATTGTACCCAAGTTTCAGTAAAGGGATACTTCCCTTTTTCACACTAAATTGGGGTGAATACTCTGACTTCTTAACATTTAAAGGTGGATTAAATCCAGTTAATGGAGGTCTCTGGCTAAGTGATATAGCACATCATCATTTAGCTTTATCTGTACTATTCATAGTAGCTGGACATATGTACAGAACAAATTGGGGAATCGGTCATAGTATGAAAGAAATTTTAGAGGCGCATAAAGGACCATTTACCGGTGCAGGCCACACTGGGCTATATGAAATTTTAACAACTTCTTGGCATGCTCAACTAGCGATTAATTTAGCTATGATGGGATCTTTAAGTATTATTGTTGCGCATCATATGTATGCGATGCCACCCTATCCTTACATTGCAACTGATTACGCAACTCAATTATCACTGTTTACACATCATATTTGGATAGGGGGTTTTTGTATTGTTGGAGCAGGAGCTCATGCTTCTATTTTCATGGTTAGAGACTATAATCCAGCACAAAATTACGATAATGTATTAGATCGAATAATAAGACATAGAGATGCTATAATTTCTCATCTAAATTGGCTATGTATATTTCTTGGATTTCATTCATTTGGATTATATATTCATAATGACACAATGAGAGCACTAGGTAGATCTCAAGATATGTTTTCAGATACAGCAATACAACTACAACCCATATTCGCTCAATGGGTACAAAACATACATACATTAGCACCAAGCAACACTAGTCCAAATTCATTAGCTACTGCAAGTTATGTATTTGGTGGAGATACTATATCTATAGGAAATAAGATTGCTATGACTCCAATTAAACTTGGAACAGCTGATTTTATGGTACACCACATTCATGCATTTACAATACATGTAACTGTTTTAATACTAGTGAAAGGATTTTTATTTGCAAGAAATTCAAGATTAATACCAGATAAATCAAATTTAGGTTTTAGATTCCCTTGTGATGGTCCAGGAAGAGGCGGAACATGCCAAGTATCAGCTTGGGATCACGTTTTCTTAGGATTATTTTGGATGTATAATTCATTATCTATAGTATTATTTCACTTTAGCTGGAAAATGCAATCAGATGTATGGGGTAGCATATCAGACAAAGGTAATATTTCACATATTACTGGAGGAAACTTTGCACAAGGAGCTATAACAATAAATGGATGGCTACGGGACTTTTTATGGGCTCAAGCATCACAAGTAATTCAATCGTATGGATCGGCCTTATCAGCATATGGCTTAATCTTCTTAGGTGCACATTTCATATGGGCATTTAGTTTAATGTTTCTATTTAGTGGTCGCGGATATTGGCAAGAATTAATAGAATCGATCGTATGGGCTCATAATAAAGTTAAAGTAGCTCCTTCTATTCAACCAAGAGCATTGAGTATTACGCAAGGAAGAGCTGTTGGATTAGCGCATTATCTATTAGGAGGAATCGGTACAACTTGGGCATTTTTCTTAGCAAGAATAATATCAGTAGGATAAGGATAAATACACATGGCAACAAAATTCCCAAAATTCAGCCAAGCATTAGCACAAGATCCCACAACAAGACGGATTTGGTATGGCATAGCTACAGCACATGACTTTGAAAGTCATGATGGAATGACAGAAGAGAACTTATATCAAAAAATATTTGCTTCACATTTTGGACATATAGCAATAATTTTTTTATGGACATCTGGCAACTTATTTCACGTTGCATGGCAAGGTAATTTCGAACAATGGGTAATAGAACCGATTAAGACTAAACCAATCGCACATGCAATATGGGATCCGCACTTTGGACAACCAGCTATCAAAGCATTTAGTGGTAAAGCTTCTTATCCAGTTGATATAGCATTCTCGGGACTTTATCACTGGTGGTATACAATAGGTATGAGAACGAATAATGATTTATACAATGGAGCATTATTTTTATTAGTATTATCTACTGTTATGTTATTTGCAGGATGGTTACATCTACAACCAAAATTTAAACCAGGCCTTTCATGGTTTAAAAACAATGAATCTAGACTTAACCACCATCTATCAGGTTTATTTGGTGTAAGTTCACTAGCATGGACAGGACATCTAGTACACATCGCAATTCCTGAGTCCAGAGGACAGCATGTAAGATGGAATAATTTTACAAATGTATTACCTCATCCTGATGGATTAACACCATTTTTTACAGGACGATGGTACGAATATGCTAATCAACCAGATAGTTTACAACATATGTTTGGAACAAATGAAGGTTCTGGTACAGCAATATTAACTTTCCTAGGAGGATTTCATCCACAAACTCAATCATTATGGCTTACAGACATGGCACATCATCATTTAGCAATTGGTGTTATCTTCATAATAGCAGGCCACATGTATCGAACAAATTGGGGCATCGGACATAATTTAAAAGATATTCTTGAAGCACATACTCCTCCTAGTGGAAAATTAGGTAATGGGCATAACGGATTATATGAAACAATAACTAATTCACTACATATGCAATTAGGTCTAGCATTAGGCGCTTTAGGTACTGTTACATCACTTGTTGCACAACACATGTATGCACTACCACCATATGCATTTATGGCAAAAAGTTTTACAACTGAAGCAGCTTTATATACACATCATCAATATATAGCAGGATTCTTAATGGTAGGTGGTTTTGCACATGGAGCTATATTCTTTATAAGAGATTATGATCCTGAGCAAAATAAAAATAATGTACTAAGTAGAATGCTTGAACATAAAGAAGCAATCATATCACACTTAAGCTGGGTATCATTATTTTTAGGCTTTCACACACTAGGATTATACATTCATAATGATACAATGCTAGCTTTCGGAACACCAGAAAAACAAATATTAATTGAACCAGTATTTGCTCAGTGGATTCAAGCAAGTTCTGGTAAAGCATTATATGGATTTAATGTATTACTATCTTCTTCTACTAGTGTAGCTACTAAAGCTGGTACTAGTATATGGCTACCAGGATGGATAGAGGCTATCAATAATAATAAAAACTCATTATTCTTAACTATTGGACCTGGAGATTTCTTGGTGCACCACGCAATTGCATTAGGTTTACACACAACAACTCTAATACTAACAAAAGGAGCACTAGATGCACGTGGATCAAAACTAATGCCAGATAAAAAAGAATATGGTTATAGTTTCCCTTGTGATGGTCCAGGAAGAGGCGGAACATGTGATATCTCTGCTTGGGATGCATTCTATTTATCTGTTTTTTGGATGCTAAACACTATAGGCTGGGTTACTTTTTACTGGCATTGGAAACATATTACGATATGGCAAGGAAATACTAGTCAATTCAATGAATCATCTACATATATAATGGGATGGTTAAGAGATTATTTATGGCTAAACTCATCTCCTTTAATTAATGGTTATAACCCATATGGAATGAATAATTTATCTGTTTGGGCTTGGATGTTTTTATTTGGACACTTAGTGTGGGCAACAGGATTTATGTTCTTAATATCTTGGCGTGGATACTGGCAAGAATTAATAGAAACACTAGCTTGGGCACATGAAAGAACACCTTTAGCAAATTTAGTACGTTGGAAAGACAAACCAGTAGCATTATCAATTGTGCAAGCTAGATTAGTTGGACTAGCTCACTTTTCAGTGGGATATATATTAACTTATGCAGCATTTGTTATTGCATCTACTAGCTCAAAACTTGGCTAAAAACTAAAAACATATAAAAAGAATTAAAAGACGACTTTACTGAAAGTCGTCTTTTTTACATTAAAACTAATATTGAAATTATCAAGAAAATGGGTTAGTATTTTACCATTATAGTATAAGATAGGAACTTGAAAAACTTATGGCAAAACAGAGCATGATACAAAGAGAAATTAAACGCAAAAAATTATGTCAACAATATAAAGACAAAAAGAAAGAGATCAAAAATTCAATAAAACTAAGTAGAAGTTTTGAAGAGAACATAATACTACAACAAAAGTTACAAAAAATTCCTAGAAATAGTCTTAATTGTAGAAAAAGAAATAGATGCTGGATGACTGGTAGAAGCAGAGGATTTTATAGAGATTTTGGTTTGTCAAGACACGTATTTAGAGAAATGGCACACTCTTGTTTATTACCAGGCATAACAAAATCTAGTTGGTAATATAAATTTAAGCATAATTCTCTAAGTAGGAAAACTACATAGAGAAATAATTTTAAATCAGCAACTTTATCATTTATTAATGCTAACCTAAGTAAAAAGCTACAAACCCAATTGATTACCTCTACGATACTGTAAATAAGCAGCGACTAATAAGCCAAATAATGTAATAGGAATTAATCCCAATACTATTCCTGATAAAAGAGGTTCTACCATAAACGTAAGAAAATAATAAATTAGTATAAATAATAACGAAAGTTTAATTCGAGTAACTAATAAAAGTTTTATTAATTACCTAAAACCAATAGCAGCTTGCCAAACAAAAGCTAATAATAAAAAAAATATCGGAATTATTGGCAAAATATCGACCAATGGACGAAATAATAAATATGCATCAGGTAACTTAGCTAAAATCATCATAATTAAAGACAATCCTCCTTAAAATATAATAGAAAACAAATGCTTATCCTCGTATATAAGATTACAACAAATATAAGCATTTGTGTTAATTATTATCAAAATAGATAATATCTATACATAATTATACAAGTACAGCATTTTATAATTAATAAATAGTATTATATATTAGTATAATATAAATCTAAATAACATATTATAGAAGGAATACAATTATGATACTTGTTGTTCAACTATTTGTACTAGCATTAGTTGTTTTATCAGTTATACTGGTTATTGGAATACCAGTAACTTTAGCATCACCAGGACAATGGGAAAAATCAAAAAATTTAGTTTACACTAGTATCGGAGTATGGGCAGGTTTAGTAATAGTAACAGGTCTTCTTAATTCATTTATAGCTTAAAAAATGAAATAATAATTTGTAGAATAGATTACCTATCTATTCTACAATAAATTATAAAATGATTGACAAATAAAAAATTTTTTGTTATTTATTAATGTGTTATTACAAATTAATGCGGGTATAGCTCAGTGGTAGAGCGCAACCTTGCCAAGGTTGATGTCGCGCGTTCGAATCGCGTTACCCGCTTATAAAATAGTTAATATAAATTAAGCTTCTTTAGAGTTAGTATCGATTACCGTATCTTCAGAATCACCTGAACTTTGAGGGTTTTCATTATAAACCTTCTTACCTAAATTCATCATAAATTCTTGTAACTCAGTATTTAAAGCTTTTATTTGATCATAATTTTCTTCTTGAATTGCATTTCTCAAATTAGATATTTTTTGTTCAACTTCCGTTTTACTTTCAGCATCTAACTTATCACCTAATTCATTAACTTGATTTTGAGATTGATGACATAAAACATCTGCATTATTTTTAAGATCTATTTGCTCACGTTTCTGTTTATCCAAATCAGCATTATCCTGAGCGTCTTTAACTAACTGCTCAACTTCTTCTTTAGGTAAGGTAGAAGCACCAGTAATAGTAATTGATTGTTCTTTACCTGTTCCTTTATCTTTAGCTGTAACAGATAATATACCATTAGCATCAATATCAAATGTAACTTCAATTTGAGGAACACCTCTAGGAGCAGACATAATACCATCAAGTCGAAAAGTACCTAAACTTTTATTATCTTTTGTAAACTCTCTTTCTCCTTGTAAAACATGAATCTCAACATTAGGTTGATTATCAACAGCTGTTGAAAATACCTCAGATTTTTTCGTAGGCACTGTTGTATTACGAGAAATTATTTTAGTCATTACTCCACCTAATGTTTCAACACCTAATGATAAAGGTGTCACATCTAGAAGTAAAATATCTTTAACTTCACCAGCTAAGACACCCGCTTGTACAGCTGCTCCTATTGCAACAACTTCATCTGGATTTACACTTTGATTAGGATCTTTACCAATATAGTTTTTCACCAAATTTTGTATAGCCGGTATTCGAGTAGAACCACCTACTAAAACTATTTCATCTATATCACTTGAGGCTAACTGAGCATCTTTAAGTGCATTATCAACCGGAACTTGACAACGTGATATAAGAGATGAACACAATTCTTCAAATTTTACACGAGTGATATTTTTCTCTAAATGCTTTGGTCCAGTATCAGTAGAAGTGATAAAAGGTAAATTGATATCTGTCTGAAGAAGACTAGACAATTCCATCTTAGCTTTTTCTGACGCTTCAGTTAATCTTTGTAAAGCTTGTCTATCTTTACTTAAATCTATACCTTCCTCATTTTTAAATTCATTAACTAACCAATTAACTATTTTACGGTCAAAATCATCACCACCCAGGTTAGTATCTCCCGAAGTTGATAGAACTTCAAAAACGCCATCACCTACTTCAAGAATAGATACATCAAATGTACCACCACCAAGATCAAATACTAGAACCGTTTCATTATTTTTCTTATCTAAACCATAAGATAGTGATGCTGCTGTTGGCTCATTAATTATTCTTAATACCTCTAATCCAGCAATTTGTCCAGCATCTTTTGTAGCTTGTCTTTGAGAATCATTAAAGTAGGCTGGTACAGTAATTACTGCTTGTGTAATAGATTGACCTAAATAAGTACTAGCATCTTCCACTAATTTTCTTAAAACTTGCGCAGCTATTTCCTCTGGTGCAAAACTTTTGCTTAAAGCTGGACAATTTAGTTTTACATTGATTTGATTATCTGTTTTTACTACATAAGATAATTGATCTATATCATTAGAAATTTCATCATACTTTCTTCCAATAAATCTTTTGACAGAATAGAATGTATTTTCTGGATTCATTACAGCTTGTCTTTTAGCAATATTTCCAACTAACTTATCTTGCTTCTTAGTATATGCAACTACTGAAGGTGTCGTACGTAATCCTTCTTTGTTTGAAATTACTGTTGGTTTTCCACCTTCCATAACAGCTATCACTGAATTTGTTGTACCTAAATCAATTCCTACTACTTTAGTCATTGAAAAACTCCAAATTAATAAACTTTTAAATATATACTACTATATTGCATAATTAACACATAAGAGTAAAGTAGTAATTACCGAATAAATAAAGTGAAAATCAGAAATATAATATATAAACTTGAAAATTAATTAAAACTACAAGATAATATATACAAAAAAGTTTACTATAATTAGCGAATCAAAGGAAAAAGATTAATGTCAATAGGAATGTTAGGAAAAAAGTTAGGTATGACACAAATTTTTGATGATAAAGGAAATGCAATACCAGTTACTTTATTACAAATTGGTCCATGTACTATAACAAAAATAGAAGAAAACCATACGTACGGCAAAATTCAAATAGGCTATCAATATGCCAATATGAATAAAATAAATAAACCAAACATAGGTCATTTTGCAAAAAATAATCTACCATGCTTTAAGTATTTAAAAGAATATAAAAGCACAACATGGAAAGAATTAAATGTAGGTGATATATTAAGTATTAAGAAGTTTACTATCGGTGAATTAATTAATGTATCTGGGATTAGTATCGGCAAAGGATTTAGTGGATATCAAAAGAGACATCATTTTAGTAGAGGACCTATGTCACATGGTTCTAAAAACCATAGACAACCTGGTTCAATTGGAGCAGGAACGACACCTGGAAGAGTATTTCCTGGGAAGAGAATGGCAGGTAGAATGGGTAATAATAAAGTAAGCATAAAAAACTTAAAAATCTTACAAATAGACACTACAAATGATATTTTAATCATTAAAGGATGCGTACCAGGTAAAAAGAATAATAATATATACATATATCAGAAATAGAATGACTATTATAAAAGAATTAAACTATAAGATTGTAAGTGTAAATAAAGAAATTATTTCAAACTCTATAGAATTAAGAGTAAGCGATAATATAGAGAAACAGATGTATTTAATTCATAGAGCACTAAAACAGCAATTAAAAAACAATCGTATTAGGAATGCTAATACAAAAACAAGAGGCGAAGTGAGAGGTGGTGGTAAAAAACCATGGAAACAAAAAGGAACTGGAAGAGCCAGAGCAGGCTCTAATAGATCACCATTATGGAGAGGTGGGGGTGTTATATTTGGACCAAAACATAAATTATATAAATGTAAAATTAATAAGAAAGAGAAAAGACTGGCAATAAATACAATAATATCAAATAAATTTTCTCAGACAACTATAGTAGAGAATATATTATCAGATTATAATAGACCAAATACAAAAAAAGCTATTAATGACATTAAAAACTTAGGTATTGAAATACAAGAACAAAAAAGAATACTTATTATTGTAGAAAGCAAAACATCTATTCTACGTCTATCATTTCGTAATATTAAAACAATAGAAATAATTGAGGTAAATAGTATCAATATATTATCTTTACTAAAAGCTGATACAATAATAATGACGAACAAGGCATTAGAGAAAATAAGACAAACTTAAACTAATAGAGAAATATGCGGACAAAAGAAAAACAAAAGAAGAAAAGAAATCTAATAGATATTATAAGATATCCCATAATTACAGACAAAACAACTAAAAAAATAGAGAATAATGTCTATTGCTTTAAAGTAACAAAAAGTAGCAATAAGAATGAAATTAAACTAGCAATAGAAAGTATTTTTAATGTTAAAGTACAAAAAGTAAACACAATTAATAATCCACCAAAAAAGAAAACCGTGGGTAAATTCAGAGGCAAAGTTGCAGGATACAAAAAAGCTATAGTGAAGCTGCAAACAGAATATAGTATACAATTATTTGAAGATCAAGAATAAAAAATTTTAAAAATTAAGTTTTAAATAACTACTAATATGGCAATTCGTTTATATAAGTCCTATACACCAGGAACACGTAACAGAACAGTATCAACATTCAACGAGATAACAAAAAATAAACCAGAGAAAAAGCTGATAAAAAGCCAGCATTCCAACAAGGGACGCAATAATAGAGGTGTAATTACCTCAAGACATAGGGGAGGTGGTCATAAAAAGAAATATAGAATAATTGATTTTAAACGAAATAAAAGAGAAATAATAGGAATAATATCAAATATTGAATACGATCCATATAGAAATTCAAGAATTGCATTAGTAAATTATAAAGATGGAGAAAAAAGATATATTTTACACCCCAGATCACTAGAAGTAGGCAATACAATTATAGCAGGCAATAACGTATCAATTGAAGTTGGTAATGCTTTACCGTTGGAAAATATACCTCTAGGTACAGCTGTTCATAATATAGAAATAAGACCAGGGCAAGGTGGACAAATTGTAAGAGCAGCTGGAACTTATGCACAAATCATAGCAAAAGAAGGAAACTTAATAACACTAAAATTACCTTCTAGTGAAGTAAGAACAATAAATAAAAAATGTTATGCGACAATAGGTCAGGTAGGAAATATAGAATGTAACAATATTACAATAGGTAAAGCGGGTAGAACAAGATGGCTAGGCAAAAGGCCAAAAGTAAGAGGAGTAGTAATGAATCCTGTCGATCATCCACATGGTGGTGGTGAAGGTAGATCTCCGATAGGTAAACCTAGACCATTAACACCATGGGGTAAACCTGCCTTAGGACAAAAAACAAGGAAAAAAAGGAAATACAGTAATAAATACATATTACGTCGTCGTAAATAGCTATATAAATACAATCCTTAACCAATAAAATGTCAAGATCAATATTTAAAGGACCATACATAGAATTCAAGCTACTGAAAAAAATTGAAAAATTAAATAAGGCACAAAAGAAAGAAACAATTAAAACATGGTCAAGATCCTCAACTATTATACCAGATATGATTGGTCATACAATTGGTGTATATAACGGTAGACAGCATTTTCCCGTATTCGTATCAGAGCAAATGATTGGACATAAATTAGGAGAATTTGTACCAACAAGAAATTTTAGAAGCCATATAAAAAACGATAGAAGAACAAGAAAATAAATAAAATATAATATAATGAGTATTCAATCTCAATCAAAAGCTAAATATATAAGAACATCACCTTATAAATTACAAAGAGTACTAAAGCAAATTCAAGGCAAAAACTATAATGATGCTAGATTAATGCTAGAATTCATGCCATATAGAGCATGTAAAGTAACAATTAAAGTATTAGAATCTGCTCTAAACAATATAGAACAAAAAACAGATAAAAATATTGATAAAAAGCAAGTCAAAATCATAGAAGCTTCAGCTAGTAAAGGACCGGTATTAAAAAGATTTAAGCCGCGTGCACAAGGTCGTGCATTTGCAATACGAAAACCGACATGTCATATCAAAATAAAACTAGAAGTATAATATACAATGGGACAAAAAACACATCCATCAGGATTTAGAATAGGTATTACAGAATCACATAAATCAGCATGGTTTTCTAAAATGAAAACATACCCACTAATTATAGAAGAAGACTATAAAATTAGATCATACATTGAAAAAAATCTAAGTAAAGCTAATATAGCTAGAATTGAAATAAATAGAAAAGTAGATCAAATAGAAATTAACATATATACTGCAAGACCAGGCATTATATTAGGTAAATCAGGAACTGGGATAGAGAATATTAGAAACCAAATTATAAAAAAACTAAAAATTTCTTGTAGAATAAGAATTAATATAACAGAAGTCAAAGAGCCAGATAGAGAGTCAATATTATTAGCTCAATGGATTGCACAGCAACTAGAGAAAAGAGTTGCTTTTAGGCGAATAATAAGACAAGGCATACAAAAAGCTAACAAAGCAAATATTGATGGAATCAAGATACAAATATCTGGTAGACTAAATGGAGCAGAAATAGCAAGAAAAGAATGGGTTCGTGAAGGACGAGTTCCTTTACAAACACTTAGAGCAAATATTGATTACTCATATACTACAGCATATACAATATATGGTATATTAGGTATAAAAATATGGCTATTTAAAGATGAAAAAATCAATGTATAAAAACAATTAAAGTAAAATCATGTTAAGTCCCAAAAGAACAAAATTTAGAAAACAACACCGTGGCCGCATGAGAGGAAAAGCAAGTAAAGGAAATACTATAATATTTGGAGAATACGCTTTACAAGCAACTCAACCTACTTGGTTAACATCTAGACAAATAGAGGCAACGAGAAGAACAATTACAAGATACGTAAAACGAGGCGGTAAACTATGGATTAGAATCTTCCCTGATAAGCCAGTAACTGCAAGACCAGCAGAAACACGAATGGGTTCAGGAAAGGGTGCACCTGAATACTGGGTTGCAGTAGTTAAACCAGGACACATAATATTTGAAATAGCAGGGGTACCTCAAAATGTAGCAAAAGAAGCTATGCGTTTAGCATCATACAAATTGCCAATAAAAACTAAATTTATTATTAAAGAACAAGAAATGATATAAAAAATTATTTTCATTAAAACAACTAATAAAATATATGGATATAGAACAAGAAGTAACTAAACTAAAAAAAGAATTAGTAATTCTAAGAGTAAATAAAATCACGAAGCAAAAGACCGAAAGACATAAAGTGAAAAAGATTCAACATAGAATATCTCAAATACTTCAAATAGATCAAGATAAAAACGAATAAAATGCCAAAAAAAGAAACATCTGGAATAATCATCAGTGATAAGATGGATAAGACAGTAACAGTAGCAATTCAAAAACCCGTTGCACATAAAAAATATGGCAAAACTATAATTAAAACTAATAAATACTATGCACATGATCCTCTAAATCAATATAAAATAGGAGATACAGTAAAAATACAAGAAACAAGGCCATTAAGTAAAAACAAACGTTGGGAAATAATAGAGTTAATACAAAAATAATGATACAAACACAAACTTATCTAAAAGTTGCAGATAATAGCGGTGCACGCAAAATCATGTGTATAAGAGTTTTAGGTACAAATAATCCTAAATATGGCAATATAGGTGATATTATCATAGGAGTAGTAAAAGATGCATCACCGAATATGCCAGTAAAGAAATCAGAAGTGATCAGAGCAGTTATTGTTAGAACAAGAAAAACATTACGTAGATCAGACGGAATGAGTATTAGATTTGATGATAATGCTGCGGTGATAATTAATAAAGATAAAAACCCTAGAGGAACAAGAGTATTTGGACCCATAGCAAAAGAATTAAGAGATAAAAATTTTACTAAGATAATATCATTAGCACCAGAAATCATTTAAAAATCACAACAATAATGAGAACTAAAATCAAAACAGGGGATAAGGTAGAAATAATATCCGGTAATTACAAAAGAAAACAAGGAATAGTCAATTCCATAATAAAAGATAAAGTAATAATTAAAGATATTAATATAAGAACAAAACACATCAAGCCAAAGCAAACAGACGAAAAAGGATATATAAAAAAGATAGAATGTCCTATACATTATTCAAATATTAAACTTATTGCGAAGAAAAAAACTACTTAAGATGGATCAATCACTAAAAAAACAATACAATGATGAGATATTTCCAGAACTTTTAAAGGAATTTAACTATCAAAATATACACGAAGTACCAAAACTAATTAAAATAACTATTAATAGGGGAGTAGGAGAAGCTGCTCAAAATAATAAAGCCATTGATAAAAGCATAGAAGAATTTGTATATATTACAGGACAAAAACCTATAATAACAAAAACAAAAAAATCAATTGCAGGCTTTAAAATTAGAGAGAATATACCTATAGGTCTTAAAGTTACTTTAAGAAACGATAAAATGTACAATTTTTTAAATAAGTTGATAAACTTATCATTACCCCGAATTAGGGACTTCAGAGGAATTAGTCCAAAACAGTTTGATGGAAGAGGAAATTATAATTTGGGTCTTAGAGAACAAATGATATTTCCAGAAATTAACTATGAACAGGTAGATAAAGTACGAGGAATGGATATCACTATAGTTACAACAGCAAAAAACGACGCAGAAAGTTTATCGCTATTAAAAAAATTCGGTATGCCATTTAAAGAATAGATTATATTTTCTATAAACAATCAACCATTAAGAAAGAAATGAATGACATAATATCAGATATGCTTACTAGAATAAGAAATGCTAACTTAGCTAAACACCAAATAGTAAGTATACCAGCAACTAAGATTACAAGGAATATTACTAAAGTTTTACAGAAAGAAGGATTTATTTATGAGTTTGAAGAAATAGATCAAAATCTTAGAAACTATATATTAATTTCTTTAAAATATAAAGGGAAAAAGAAAAGACCCATTATCACAGAACTAAAAAGAATAAGTAAACCTGGACTTAAAGTTTACGCTAATCATAAAGAGTTACCAAAAGTATTAGGTGGTATCGGCATCGCAATAATATCAACACCTCAAGGTATTATGACCGACAAAAACGCAAGGCAGATTGGAATTGGCGGTGAAGTATTATGTTACGTATGGTAAAAATATTACAAAATAATTTGAAGAAAATATGTCAAGAATAGGAAAACAAGAAATCAAAATACCTGAAAATACGAATGTTATCATTGATCAAAAACAAATTATAATAAAAGGTAATAAAGGAGAGCTATCTTACACTCTTTTAGACTCAATAGACGTTGAAAAAGAAGGTAATAGATTAAAGATACTACAAAGATCCACAACTCAAAAATCACAAGCTTTACATGGACTTTCAAGAAGTCTTATTAATAACATGATTATAGGCGTTTCAAATGGATTTGAAAAAAAATTGATAATTAACGGCGTAGGATATAGAGCACAAATGGATAATAGAACTCTAATTCTCAACCTAGGATATAGTCACATAGTAAGGATAGAACCACCTAAAAGCATCAATATAATAGTAGAAAATAATACTAATATTTGTGTATCAGGAATTAGCAAAGAAGAAGTAGGAGAAGTTGCAGCAACGATTAGAAGTAAACGCCCACCAGAACCATATAAGGGGAAAGGCATTAGATATGAAAATGAAATTATCAAAAGAAAAGTAGGAAAAGCAGGAAAGTAAAACTTATTGATTCAATTAAAACAAGAAAATGAAACTACGTAAAATAACAAAACCTAGGCTATATATTTTTAAATCAAATAAACACATCTATGCAAATTTAATTGATGACGAAAAACGTAAAGTAATTACTAGTAGCTCAACATTATCAGAAGGAATCAAAAATAAAGTTACATGTTTTAGAAATTGTTCAACAGCAGCTATTGTTGGAAAAAATATAGGTATAAAAATAAATAAACTTGGCATTAAAGAGATTGTATTCGATAGAGGAAAAAACCTTTACCATGGTCAAATAAAAGCATTGGCTGACGCAACAAGAGAAGAAGGAATCTGTTTCTAGTGGATAAAAAAATTAAATAAAGTTTTTTATAAATAAATGAAAAAGAAAAATACAAAGAATAAAGAAGAAAATAATTGGGAAGAGAAAGTAGTACAAGTAAAAAGAGTAACTAAAGTAGTAAAAGGCGGTAAAAAACTAAGCTTTCGAGCAGTAATAATAGTTGGTAATCAAAACGGAGAAATTGGTGTAGGCGTCGGTAAAGCAAGTGATGTTATAGGTGCTGTACGTAAAGGCGCAGCAGATGCGAAGAAACACATAATCAGCATACCTTTAACTAAATATTTTTCTATACCGCACCCAATAAATGGTACATCAGGAGCAGCAAAAATCATGCTTAGACCTTCTGCTACTGGTTCAGGAGTAATTGCAGGAGGATCTACAAGAACTGTTCTAGAACTTGCAGGAATTAAAAACATACTGGCAAAACAATTAGGATCAAATAACACACTAAACAATGCAAGAGCTGTTTTAAATGCTTTAGAAAATCTAAGAACATTTAAAGAAACAGCAAAAATAAGAGATATTGAACTCGAACAACTATATTAGTATTAGTAGGTTATATATGGAAAAACGAAAGAAGCTGATAAATAAGATTGCTATTACACTAGGAATCTTATTTATATCAAGAATTGGAATATTTATACCAGTAACAGGTATAAATCAAACAGAATTTGCTGAGAGTATAAGCCAAAATACTATAGTAAATTTTTTAAATGTTTTTTCAGGAGGTGGTTTTTCAACAATAGGTATATTCAGTCTAGGAATAATACCTTATATAAACTCATCGATCATAACACAATTACTAGTAAAAATTCTACCTAGCTTAGAAGAAATACAAAAAAACGATGGCGAGATAGGTAAACAGAAAATTAATCAAATTACTCGTTATTTAACAGTAGGCTGGGCAATCATACAAAGTCTATCAATCGGTATTTGGATTAAACCATATACATTTAGTTGGAGCATAAACTTTGTATTAGACTTAGTTGTAGCATTAACAACAGGTTCAGTTATTATAATGTGGTTTTCAGAAATTATAACAGAGGATGGCATAGGTAATGGTGCATCACTAATCATCTTTCAAAATATAATATCGAATATACCTAAAAGTTTACAAGTGTATGACATTAATATTCAGCAAAATTTTACAATAATTATGCTATTGTTCATATCTTGTGTAGGCATATTAATAATAAACATATTAATACAAGATAGTAAGAGAAAGATTAATATCATTTCATCAAAACAAATAGGAAAGGAAGAAAGACTACGTACTCAAAACTATATTCCACTAAAACTTAACCAAGGGGGAGTAATGCCTATAGTTTTTGCATCAGCAGCAATTGCATTACCACAATATATCTTAATAAATAGCAGCAACAAAATATTAAGCCAAATATTAAATGCTATACTATCCAATAGTCTATTATATCTGATAATTTATGCAATTTTTATAGTAGTTTTCAGCTATTTCTACTCATCTATCATACTGAATACAAAGGATATTGCGGAAAATCTACAAAAAATGAGTGCCAGTATACCCAATATTAGACCTGGAGAAGAAACAATAAATTATTTAAATAAAATCATTAACAAATTGACATTCATTGGGTCAATATTTATGTTTATTATTGCACAATTTCCGCTCATAATATTTAAGATTACACATATAAATTTACTACAAGGACTAGGAACTACTTCACTTCTTATACTTGTAGGTGTAGCTATTGATACTGCTAAACAACTACAAACATACATTATTTCAGAACAATATGATAATATTATGGAATAAATATAAAAAACAACTAAAATAATACATAGAAAGAATGAAAGTTAGACCATCTGTAAAAAAAATGTGTGACAAATGTCGTGTAATACGAAGACATAGAAAAGTTATGATAATATGCGATAACCCGAAACATAAACAAAAACAAGGATAAATTAATAAACAAAACATTAAAAAAATATCTTAATATGGCTAGAATACAAGGTGTTGATTTACCAAAAAATAAAAGAATTGAAATTGGCCTAACATACATATATGGTATTGGCAGATCAAGATCAATCAAAATTCTGAATCAAGTAAGTATTAACAAAAATACGAAAATCAAAGATTTGAACGATGAACAAGTAATCTCTTTGAGAAAAATACTTAATGATTCTTATGAACTTGAAGGTGATTTACGTCGCCTAGAAAACTTAAGTATCAAAAGACTAATGGAAATAGGCTGCTATCGTGGCAGAAGACACAGATTAAATTTACCATTAAGAGGACAAAGAACAAGAACAAATGCAAGAACAGGCAGAGGAACAAAAAAAACAATCGCCGGTAAGAAGAAAGCTCCAAGAAAATAATAAACATTTTCAGACAAACATTATTTTACTTTAAAAATGGCCAAACAAACAAAAAAAAGTCAAAACAGAAAAAAGCGTAACAGTATCAATGGTATTACACACATTAAATCTACATTTAATAATACAATTATTACAATAACTGACCTCCAAGGAGAAACTATTGCATGGTGCTCTTCAGGAGCAAGTGGATTTAAAGGAGCGAAGAAAAGTACGCCATTTGCAGCACAAACAACAGCCGAAAAAGTTGCAAAAACTGCAATAGACTACGGGATTAAACAAACAGAGATAATGGTGAATGGACCTGGAGCTGGCCGTGAAACAGCTATTCGAGCTATACAAGCAGCCGGTATCGAAATTACTTTAATAAAAGATATTACACCTGTACCACATAATGGGTGCAGACCACCCAAAAAAAGAAGGGTTTAATAACAAAATACATAAATAGTAATAAAAGAAATATAAATTAAATAATGACTCATTTTCAAATAGAATGCATAGAGTCAAAAACAAAAGGAGCCCGAGAACATTATGGACATTTTGTTTTAGAACCATTACAAAAAGGTCAAGGAATTACAATAGGTAACTCTTTAAGAAGAACTATACTTTCAGACCTTAGAGGAACAGCTATAGTAGCAGTAAGAATTGCAGGCATCAACCATGAATTCTCTACTATAACAGGTGTAAGAGAAGACGTATTAGAAATAATATTAAATTTAAAAGAGGTTGTACTTAAAAGTCATACTCCAGAGCCACAGATAGGTAGAGTAAGAATACAAGGACCAGCTGTAATCACAACTGGTTTATTTGATTTACCTCCTGAAGTTGAAATAATAGATCCAAAACAATATATAGCAACAATATGTAGCAATACTCTCTTTGAAATGGAATTTAGAATTGAGCAAGGCAATGGATATAAACTGGTAGAAAGAGCTATTGATGAAAGATCTATTGACTTTTTACAAATAGATTCAATTTTTATGCCAGTAAGGAAATTCAATTACAGAATAGAAGAGAAAAAAGTTGATATGACCCATATTATAGAAAAATTATTTCTAGAGATTTGGACAAATGGAAGCTTATCACCACAAGAAGCAATAAGCCAAGGAGCTTATATATTAACTAATCTTTTTCATCCACTAACTAATATTAGTTTTAAATCTAAAACTGAGGTTAATGAAAACAAAGACAAACAAGTCAATCAGATCTTAATTGAAGAGCTACAGCTTTCAGTAAGAGCTTATAATTGTCTAAAAAGAGCTCAAATTCATTCAGTAGCAGATTTAATGGATTACTCTCAGGAAGAATTACTAGAAATCAAAAACTTTGGTCAAAAATCTGCTGAAGAAGTAATTGAGGCTTTAAGTAATAAATTAAACATCAATTTACAAAAAGAAAAAATTTAAATTAAATAGAAAACAACAATATATTGTATAATGTGTTTAGAAAAAATATTGAAAACTTACCAATAATGAATACACATAAAAATAAAACTATTATAAAAAAGCCAAATAAAACAACCGATTGGTACATAGTCGATGCAACAAAATATAGACTAGGAAGACTAAGCAGTCATGTAGCACACGTATTAAAAAATAAACATAATATTAACTATTTACCATATCAAGAAGGTAATACAAAAGTTATTATAATTAATTCTCAAAATATACAAGTTACAGGGAGAAAAAATATACAGAAAACTTACAAAAGACATTCAGGTAGACCAGGTGGACTTAAAGTAGAAACTTTTAATAAACTACAACAAAGAATTCCTAATAGAATCTTAGAACATGCTATTAAAGGTATGTTACCTAAAAATGCTCTAGGAAGAAAACTCTTCAAAAATGTTAAAGTTTACTCAAATAATACTCATCCATACCAAGACAAACAACTCATAGAACTCAATATTACTTAAATTTCATTACAAACTATGTTAACTTCATACCATCAAAAAGTCATATATTCTGGAACAGGAAGGAGAAAAACATCTGTTGCCAGAGTCAAATTAATACCAGGCTCAGGAAAATTAATTATTAATGGATTACCTGGTGAATCATATCTACAGTTTAGTCCTAACTACTTAAGAATTTCATGTGAACCATTACATGTATTAGGCCTAAACAAAGAATACGATATATACGTAAAAGCAGAAGGTGGTGGACTAACAGGACAAGCTGATGCTATCAGGCTAGGTTTAGCAAGAGCTCTCTGTAGTATTAATCCAGAAAATCGAATTATGTTAAAATCAGAGGGCTTACTTAGAAGAGATGCAAGAATTAAAGAAAGAAAAAAATACGGACTTAGGAAGGCAAGAAAAGCACCTCAATACTCAAAACGATAAAAAGAAGGTAATGCCAATATTATTAATACAATATTTATTAAATCAAGATACCAATTAGAATATGGCTAAAAAAGATATACATCCACAATGGTACAAACATTCCAAAGTTTACTGTGATGGTAAACATATAATGACTGTAGGGTCTACAAAAGAAGAATTAAATATTGATATATGGTCTGGTAATCATCCTTTCTTCACTGGCTCACAAAGAATTATAGATACCGAAGGTAGAGTTGAAAAATTCATGAAAAAGTATAAATTAAAGTAAAATACCCATTATTTCAATATTTAATGAGAATACTTTTCAGTTTGACACTGAATTATACAATAACTATAATCGTATAGAGAATTCATCATAGAATGAATAAAAAAAATAAAACTATGCCAACTATTCAACAACTAGTCAGATCAGAAAGAAAAAGATATGATAAAAAAACAAAATCTCCAGCATTAAAAGCCTGTCCACAAAGACGTGGAGTATGCACTAGAGTATATACAACAACACCTAAAAAGCCTAACTCAGCTTTACGTAAAGTAGCAAGGGTAAGACTTACATCAGGGTTTGAGGTAACCGCATACATTCCAGGTATTGGTCATAATATTCAGGAACACTCAGTAGTATTAATAAGAGGTGGTAGAGTTAAAGATTTACCCGGAGTTAGATACCACGTTGTCAGAGGAACACTAGACTCAGCTGGAGTAAAAGATAGAAACAATAGCAGATCTAAATATGGAACCAAGAAACAAAATAAATAACAATCAATAACAATGTCAAGACGTAATACAGCAAAAAAAAGACATATATATACAGATCCTATATACAATAGTAAACTTATAAGTATGCTTACTGTAAGAGTATTAAAAGACGGAAAAAAAGGATTAGCACAGAGAATCATATATGAATCACTAGATATAATAAAGAATAAAACTAATAATGATCCATTAGAAATTTTAGAAAAGGCTGTAAGAAATACTACACCTTTAGTAGAAGTGAAAGCTAGAAGAATAGGAGGATCAACTTATCAAGTACCTATGGAGGTTAGAGCATACAGAGGAACGAACTTAGCACTAAGATGGATTACAAAATTTGCACTGCAAAGAACAGGAAAAAGTATGGTAATCAAATTAGCAAATGAAATTATAGACGCCTCAAACGAAAGTGGAAATGCAATTAGAAAAAAAGAGGAAACTCACAGAATGGCTGAAGCAAATAAAGCTTTTGCTCATTATAGATATTAAAAGATTTTACACAAACTAATTAAAAATAGAGGGAATAAGTATGGCACGTGAAAAATTCGAACGAAAAAAACCACACGTCAACATTGGAACAATTGGTCATGTTGATCACGGTAAAACAACATTAACTGCTGCAATATCTGCAACACTAGCAGCTGCAAATCAAGGGGAAGCAAAGAGATTTGATGAAATTGATGCTGCTCCAGAGGAAAAAGCAAGAGGCATTACAATAAACACAGCACATATAGAATATGAAACAGAAAATAGACATTACGCACACGTAGATTGTCCAGGTCATGCAGATTATGTTAAGAACATGATTACTGGAGCAGCACAAATGGACGGTGCAATACTAGTAGTTTCAGCTGTAGATGGAGCAATGCCTCAAACTCGAGAACATATACTACTAGCTAAACAAGTAGGTGTACCCAATATAGTAGTGTTTTTAAATAAACAAGATCAAGTAGAAGATGATGAACTAAGAGAATTGGTAGAATTAGAAGTTAGAGAACTATTAGAAAAATACGATTTTCCAGGAGAGAGTATTCCTTTTGTTGCAGGATCTGCTCTACTAGCCTTAGAAAAAGTAACAGAAGATGCGAACATACAAAGAGGTGATAATGAATGGGTAGACAAAATTCACTCATTAATGGACGAAATAGATTCTTATATACCAACACCAAAAAGAGATATCGAAAAAACTTTCTTAATGGCAGTGGAGGATGTATTCTCAATAACGGGTAGAGGTACTGTAGCTACAGGAAGAATAGAGCGAGGGATAATAAAAGTAGGAGATACAATTGAGATTGTAGGGCTACAAGACACTAAAACTACTACAATTACTGGTTTAGAGATGTTTCAAAAAACATTAGATGAAGGTATGGCTGGAGATAATATAGGCATACTTTTAAGAGGTGTACAGAAACTGCAAATTCAAAGAGGAATGGTTTTAGCACAACCTGGTACAATAACTCCTCATACACAATTTGAAGCAGAAGTATATATCTTAACAAAAGAAGAAGGGGGTAGACATACTCCATTCTTTTCTGGCTATAGACCGCAATTTTATGTTAGAACAACAGATGTAACAGGAACAATTAATCAATTTACAGCCGATGATGGATCTACTGCGGAGATGGTAATGCCTGGAGATAGAATTAAAATGAGTGCAGAACTAATACATCCTATTGCCATAGAACAAGGAATGCGATTTGCAATTAGAGAAGGAGGTAGAACCGTTGGAGCAGGCGTAGTCTCAAAAATATTAAAATGATTCCTAGGTAAAAAAAAATGAGTCAAGAAACACATGACAAAGTTCGAATAAGGTTAAAAACGTATAATAAAAAACTATTAATGACTTCATGTCAAAATATTATAGAAACAATTAATAGGACACAGGCAACAATAATTGGCCCAATACCTATGCCAACAAGACGTAGAATATATTGTGTTCTACGTTCACCACATGTAGATAAAGATTCTAGAGAACATTTTGAAATTAGAATACATACAAAGATAATAGATGTATGTAAACCATCCACTCAAACGATTGATGCATTAATGAAATTAAATATTCCAGCTGGAGTAGACGTAGAAGTAAAAATATAGCACTAATATCTTTAACAAGTTTGACAGATATATAAAAAATCTGTCAAACAAAATTAATAACTAAAATAGAAAACTGTAACGATTAGTCTTTATACAAAGAATCTTCTTTATGAGTATCTATTACACAATCAGATTTTGGGTACGTAACACAAGTTAAAACGAAACCAGCAGTAACTTGATCATCATCCAAAAATGACTGATCATCTTGATCAACGGTACCTTCTGTAACTATACCTGCACAACTAGAGCAAGCACCAGCACGACAAGAATAAGGTAGTTCAAAACCACTATCTTCAGCAGCATCTAGTATATAAGTATCATCAGCACAAACAAATGTTTCAGATGAACCATCTTCTAGTTTAAGAGTAACATTATAATCAGCCATAAAGTATTCTCCATGATTATGTTTAATAAAAAACAATTTATTATGCTCAAGAATCAAATAACAAGCATAAAAAAAGTTCAAATATCAATGTAAATTTAATTTGAAGCTAATTAGATTTAAGCACATAAAAATGTTCAAATAGAACAAATAAATAACTAATTTTAAAACTAATTAATCATTATGTATATGAAGTAGATGTAAGACAAATTAAGAAATTTACATATAAATTTATATAGTTAATATACTTTTATAAGAAATAGTTATATGAGAACAAAGAGTAAACAATATATACAAAAACATGACAAGTTTATACCAAGAAAAATAATCAAATTTTACTTAAATAAACAAAAAACATATCAAGAGATTCAACAAATATCAAAAAGATTGTATATACAAACTTACAGAAGGCCTTTAAGTCTAATAATTAGTATTATTCAACCTTTGTTATGGCTTACCCTGTTCGGAGCACTATTTCAATATGCTCCAATATATTTATTTGAAAAACTAAACGTACAATACAGAGAATTTTTAAATCCAGGAATAATAATATTTACAGGATTTAATAGCTCTATCAATGCAGGATTACCAATAATTTTTGACAGAGAATTCGGATTTTTAAATAGAATATTGATATCACCTATAAGCAATAAAAATTCATTAATTTATTCTTGTATTCTTCATACATGGACAATAACAACATTTCAAATTTTAATTATTACACTTATTACATTTTATAAGAATAATAACCATAACACTTTAGCAATCTCAAACATTATATTAAATTTTAGTATAATAACTATGATCATCACGAGTATTTCCAGTATAAGTATATATAATGCATTTATACTTCCTGGACATATAGAGTTTATTGCTATCACAAGTTTATTTGTTAATTTACCAACTCTATTTGCAAGTACAGCACTTGCACCCTTATCATTCATGCCAACTTGGCTACAAATAATATGTTGTATAAACCCATTAACTTATGCAATAGAAATTATGAGAAATAGTATTTTAAACCAGACATTTAATATAAAGACATTAATAATCAATACATCTTGGTTAGAAATAAATGTACAACAAGGTATAATATTATTAATTTTTATAAATGTAATTAACTTTTTATTGGTAAAAAAAATAATTAAGTATAAATATGATTAAACTTAAATTAAAGAGATAGGAAGTGTTATAATATATCTAAGTGCCCCTTATAATAAAGTAAGAAAAGCAACATATTAAATAAATAGTTAGAGAGGAATAAAATCCTTATATGGCATTACCGTGGTACCGTGTACATACCGTCGTTTTAAACGATCCAGGCAGATTAATCTCTGTTCACTTAATGCATACAGCATTAGTAGCAGGATGGGCAGGATCAATGGCACTATACGAATTAGCAATATTTGATCCATCAGATCCAGTACTAAATCCAATGTGGAGACAAGGTATGTTTGTCATGCCTTTTATGACTAGAATAGGTGTAACCGACTCTTGGGGTGGATGGAGTATAACAGGAGAAAGTGTATCCAATCCAGGACTATGGAGTTTTGAAGGAGTAGCAATAACACATATTGTGCTTTCTGGAATGTTATTCCTAGCATCAATCTGGCATTGGGTATACTGGGATCTAGAATTATTTAGAGATCCAAGAACTGGAGAACCTGCACTAGATTTACCGAAAATATTTGGTATTCACCTACTACTTTCAAGCTTATTATGCTTCGGTTTTGGTGCATTTCATGCTACAGGCTTATTTGGACCAGGCATATGGATTTCTGATGGATATGGAATAACTGGAAAAGTTCAGCCAGTAGCACCTGCTTGGGGACCAGATGGATTCAATCCATTTAATCCAAGCGGTATAGCATCTCATCATATTGCAGCAGGTACAGTAGGAATACTAGCTGGTCTATTTCATTTAACTGTAAGGCCTCCGCAAAGACTATATAGAGCACTAAGAATGGGTAATATAGAAACAGTATTATCTAGTAGTATTTCTGCTGTATTTTTCAGTGCTTTTGTAACATGTGGAACAATGTGGTACGGATCAGCAACAACTCCTATCGAGTTATTTGGCCCAACTAGATATCAATGGGATAGCGGATATTTTCAACAAGAAATAGAAAAAAGAGTAGAAAATGCTTTAAATGAAGGAGCAACACCAGAAGAAGCATGGTCAAAAATTCCTGATAAATTAGCATTTTATGATTATATAGGTAATAACCCAGCAAAAGGCGGATTATTCAGAGCTGGCCCAATGGATAAAGGGGATGGTATAGCAGAAGCATGGTTAGGACACCCTATATTCCAAGATAAAGAAGGAAGGGAATTAACTGTGCGAAGAATGCCTGCTTTCTTTGAGACATTCCCTGTAATTTTAGTAGATAAGGATGGTATAATAAGAGCTGATATACCATTTAGAAGAGCTGAATCAAAATATAGTATTGAGCAAGTTGGTGTAACAGTAAATTTTTATGGCGGTAAGCTAAATGGTAAAACATTCAATGATGCACCGAGTGTAAAAAAATATGCACGTAAAGCACAATTAGGGGAAGTATTTGAATTTGATAGAACAACATTAGAATCAGACGGAGTATTTAGAAGCAGCCCAAGAGGTTGGTTTACTTTTGGTCATGCAAACTTTGCATTAATATTCTTCTTTGGACATCTATGGCACGGATCTAGAACGATATTTAGAGATGTGTTTGCGGGTATAGGAGCAGAAGTAACTGAACAAGTTGAATTTGGCGCATTCCAAAAACTAGGTGATAGAAGCAGTAAAAAACAAGGAGCCGTATAGTAAAATCACTAACAAAATAGTTAACTACATTTATAAATACTTTAAACTCTTTAAATAAAAAACAGGACAATAGTATGGAAGCACTAGTATATGTATTTTTACTAGTTGGAACACTGATGGTAATATTTTTTGCAATTTTTTTCAGAGATCCACCTAGAATAGCTAAATAAAAGAATAAAGCCACGTAAAAAATAAAAAAGTAGATATAAACAATATATCTACAATGTATAAATACATGAAGAATAATTAATCCTAATTATTCTTCATGTTCTTCAAAAGGATCTCTTAAGTCTTTAGACATCGGACCGAAAGAAGCGTATATCGAGTAACCTGTAACACCAAATAATAAACTAAGAATAAAAATGCTAAGTACTGTTGCAGTTTCCATGATTTAACAATAGATAAAGTTAAGTTATTTTTATTTTATAATATTATTATAAGTACTATTAATTAAACAAATTGACAAAATCTATTATGGCTTTAAGAACTAGACTAGGAGAAATATTAAGACCACTTAACTCAGAATATGGCAAAGTTGCACCAGGATGGGGGACAACTCCTATTATGGCAATATTTATGCTATTATTTTTCTTGTTTCTACTAATTATTCTACAAATATATAATTCATCGTTAATTATAGAAAACGTAGATGTTGATTGGGCAAGCCTAGGTAACTAATACAATAAAAAATAAGCACTACTTAAATAAATTCATAAGTAGTGCTTAAGTATTAATATATAAATTTATGATTCAACAACTACTTCACTTTCAGAAAAATTATTTGTATTCACACCACTATAAGTCGATTTAATAAAACGAACTAAAACAGGATACTTAATACCCTTATCAACTTTTACAACAGTTCCAGTATCTTGATACCAATATGATTCTTTCCTTAAGATTTTAACTTTACAACCTTTTTTTAGCATAAAAATGATAAATTTCAATAAATAAATAAACAAGTATAAACTAAAAAAATTATATACCAAAAGATACTATATCATTAAAGTAAATGAACTTTTATAAACACAATATTGATTTATTATATAGTTGCCTATACAAGAACAAAGATGTTACATTCATATAAATAAGTCATAAAATGCAACAACTATTAAAGATCAAAAATTATGAAATTTTCATGGAAAAACGTACTATTGTGGTCTCTGCCAATACTTGTAATATCCTTCTTTCTATGGCAAGGATTATTTGCACCAATAACAAATGAGAATAATAATAATCTAGCCAATTCTAGAATGACATATGGGAGATTTTTAGAATATATAGACATGGGGTGGGTAAAGAAAGTAGATATATACGAAAATGGACATACAGCTATAATAGAAGCTATTGGTCCCGAATTAGGCAATAGAGTACAAAAAATTAGAGTAGAATTACCAGCAAGTGCACCAGAACTTGTAACAAAACTTAAAAAAAATAACATTGATTTAGATGCACATCCAACCAAAAATAATACTGCTCTATGGAACTTAATTGGAAATCTATTTTTCCCTTTATTATTAATAACGAGCTTAACATTACTATTTAGAAGATCCAGCAACGGAAGTGGTGGACCAGGACAAGCAATGTCATTTGGAAAATCAAAAGCTTTATTTCAAATAGAAGCTAAAACAGGCATTATTTTTGATGATGTAGCTGGAATCGATGAAGCTAAAGAGGAATTTGAAGAAATAGTTACATTTTTAAAAAAACCAGAATATTTTACAGCAGTAGGAGCTAAAATACCTAAAGGAGTACTTCTAGTAGGCCCTCCAGGAACAGGAAAGACACTATTAGCTAAAGCAATTGCTGGAGAAGCAAATGTTCCTTTTTTTAGTATATCAGGATCTGAATTCGTAGAAATGTTTGTTGGAGTAGGAGCTTCAAGAGTAAGAGACTTATTTAAAAAAGCCAAAGAAAACGCACCTTGTATCATATTTATAGATGAAATTGACGCAGTTGGTCGACAAAGAGGTACAGGCATAGGTGGTGGCAATGATGAAAGAGAACAAACACTAAATCAACTACTAACAGAAATGGATGGATTCGAAGGAAATACTGGTGTTATTGTTGTTGCGGCAACAAACAGAGCAGATATATTAGATTCAGCTCTACTAAGACCAGGAAGATTTGATAGACAGGTAAATGTAGATATTCCAGACTTTAAAGGAAGGTTAGATATTTTAAATGTGCATGCAAGTAATAAAAAAATTGATCCAAATGTTTCACTATCAATTATAGCAAGACGTACGCCTGGTTTTACTGGAGCAGACTTAGCTAATCTATTAAACGAAGCAGCTATATTAACAGCAAGAGAAAGAAAAGATAAAATCACTTTAAAAGAAATTGATCAAGCAATAGATAGAATTATAGCTGGAATGGAGGGAACAGCACTAATTGATAGCAAAAGTAAAAGGCTAATAGCATATCATGAAGTAGGACATGCAATTGTAGGTACACTACTTAAAGATCACGAAAATGTTCAAAAAGTTACGTTAATACCCAGAGGACAAGCCAGAGGCTTAACTTGGTTTACACCTTCTGAAGATCAAAGTTTAATCTCTAGATCACAAATAAAAGCACGTATAATGGGAGCATTAGGGGGTAGAGCAACAGAGGAGATTGTATTCGGAGAATCTGAAATTACTACCGGAGCTAGCAACGACTTACAACAAGTAACATCGATGGCAAGACAAATGGTTACCAGGTTTGGTATGTCAACAATAGGCCCATTGTCTTTAGAAAATGAAGACTCAAATCCATTTCTCGGAAGAGGAATGGGTAGTTCTAATGATTACTCAGATGAAATTGCAATTAAAATAGATACACAAATTAAAATAATTGTTGATGAGTGTCATAAAAAAACTAGAAAAATAATAAAAGAGAATAGAGTAATTATAGATAAATTAGTAGACATACTAATAGAAAAAGAAACTATTGATGGTTCAGAATTTAGAAATATAATACAACAATATACAGAGATACCAAAAAAAGCTTAAGAGTTAGCGCAAAATATTACGAGACTGACGGGATTCGAACCCGCAACTTCCGCCGTGACAGGGCGGTGCTCTAACCAGTTGAACTACAGTCCCAGGACAACAACAGATTAATTTAATTTATTACCAACTGTCAAATAAATAACAGAAAAGGAGAAGAAGGGATTCGAACCCTCGGTATAATAATTATTATACAACAGATTAGCAATCTGCCGCTTTCAACCTCTCAGCCACCTCTCCAATTGACTAGGTTACAAAGATAAGTACAATCATGTTATGGCTCAGGCGGGACTTGAACCTGCGACCTTGGGCTTATGAGTCCCCTGCTCTAACCAACTGAGCTACTGAGCCAGTCGCATTTAAGTAAAAATATAACACTTAACGAAAAAATAAACAAACCAATGTTTATAAAACTAACATAGAGCCACTTCTATTACATGTTAATAATTCATAAAGTAAAGAATGAGGTAAGCTTCCATCAACAATGTGAACAGATTTAACACCATCATTTAATGCTGCAACAGCACACTCTATCTTAGGAATCATACCACCTGTTATGAGGTTTTTAGATCTTAACTCAGAAATTTTTTGCAAATTTAAATTTTTAATTAGACTAGAATGGTCATTTAAATTCTCCAAAACTCCAGGCGTATCTGTTAACAATAATAATTTAGAAGCTTTTAGTGAAGAAGCAATAGAACTAGCCAAAGTATCTGCATTAATATTATAAGTATTACCATTAGAATCAGCAGCTACACTAGATACAACAGGAAAAAAATTGTTAGATAAAAGTGTCAATAATATATCTGTATTAACACTGCTTATTTTACCAGTAAAATTATCATTACTATTAAATAGAGGTAACGCTTTAACTAAACTAGCATCCTTACCAGATAAACCAACAGAAGATACATAATGCTGATTCAGTAAATAAACAATTTCTTGATTAATTTGACCTGTCAATACCATTTCTGCTACTCGCATTGTTTCCAGATCTGTAACACGTAGTCCATTTTCAAATTTTGGCTTTATATTCAATTTCAATAACCATTTATCTATTAAATATCCCCCACCATGTACTAAAACAACCTTTATTCCTAATACATGTAATAAGCAAAGATCTTGAATAACATTAAGCTTTACAGCAGGGTCCTTCATTGCAGAACCACCATATTTAATAACTAAAATAGAATCAGAATATTCATTAATTAATGATAACATTTCAGGAGAAAAATAAAAACGGTCAGAACTCATAAAATTTGACATTTAAATACTGATTTACTATTAATAACTAATTAGATAGAAATAAAAGTTTTTAATAAATAATATAATAAGATATTATGACAGATTTTTGGGTAAATTTATATAAATTTCCAAGGTTTTTAATAAGTGTACTAATTGGGTTTTTCTTGACAACTTTTGAGCCAGTTTTTAAGTTATTAAAGAAAAAAAAAAGCAATACTTTAATAGTAACAATAATTATTATTATAATAGGAACATGCTACAAAATTATTAGGGTTATGACAGGTATAGAGTAAAAATTGAACATATATAATATATTATAATACAATCTATCTTTGGAGGTCTTTGTGACTCTTTCTTATACTGTAACTGGTGCCTTCTCTTTAATGGACAGTCTTATTAAAAATGGAACCTCTTATATTTTTGGTTATCCTGGTGGTGCTATATTACCTATATATGATGAATTATTTCGTTGGGAAGAAAAAAATCTAATTAAACATATTTTATGTCGCCATGAGCAAGGTGCAGTTCATGCAGCTGATGGTTATGCTCGCTCTTCTGGCAAAGTTGGTGTCTGTTTTGCTACCTCTGGTCCTGGTGCTACTAACTTAGTTACTGGAATAGCTACTGCTCAGATGGACTCAATACCTTTAGTCTTGATTACTGGCCAAGTAGCAAGACCTTTTATTGGTACGGATGCATTTCAGGAAGTTGATATATTTGGTATAACTCTACCAATTGTAAAACATTCTTATGTTGTAAGAGATCCCCGAGATATGAGTAGAATTATCGCTGAAGCCTTTTATATTGCAAATTCTGGTAGACCTGGACCTGTTCTAATAGATGTTCCTAAGGATGTAGGTTTAGAAAAATTTAGTTATACTTTTGTATCCCAGAAAGACGTTTATCTTCCTGGTTGTAAATTTGCTAAATCTGTTAAAGATAAACATTTTCATAAACTTTTAGAACTAATTAAGCAATCTAGTCAACCCCTTTTGTATGTTGGTGGTGGTGCTATTACCTCTAATGCTTCTGATATTATTACTTCATTCGCCATGAAATTTCAGATACCCATTACAACTACATTAATGGGTAAAGGAATTATTAATGATAGTCACCCACTTTCTTTAGGTATGCTAGGTATGCACGGTACAGCTTATGCTAATTTTGCTGTCAGTGAGTGTGATTTATTGATTGCTTTAGGTGCTAGATTTGATGATAGAGTTACTGGAAAGCTAGATGAATTTGCTTGTAATGCTCAAGTCGTTCATATTGATGTAGATTCTGCTGAAGTTGGTAAGAATAGAATTCCTCAAGTAGCTATTGTTGGAGATTTGAAAGATATTTTGATAGAATTTTTTCAATATTTAGAATCTTTAAAGCATTTTGAATTTAATAATCAACAAACAATCTCTTGGCAACAAAGAATTGCTTTGTGGAAGCAACAATATCCTTTATTAGTTCCAAGAAATGTTGATTTTGTTTCTGCTCAAGAAATTCTCTCTGAAATTTCTTTACTTGAACCTAATGCTTATTATACTACTGATGTTGGACAACATCAGATGTGGGCAGCCCAATTTGTAAATGTTTTACCAAGACATTGGATGTCTAGTTCTGGTTTAGGAACAATGGGTTATGGTTTACCAGCAGCAATTGGAGTTCAAATTGCTAATTTGAATCAAAAGGTAATATGCGTAAGTGGAGATGCAAGTTTTCAAATGAATTTACAAGAATTAGGAACTATTTCCCAGTATAATTTACCAATAAAAATTCTAATTATTAATAATAAATGGCAAGGTATGGTTAGACAATGGCAGCAAGCTTTTTATGGAGAGAGGTATTCACATTCTTATATGGAAAAAGGATCTCCTGACTGGATTAAACTTGCTCAATCTTTTGGTATATTAGGGTTAGAAATCGATTCTAGAAAAGATTTACATAAGACCTTAGAGTTATTTTCTAAATATACTGGACCAGTTATGCTTAACTGTAAAGTTAAAGAAGAAGAAAATTGTTATCCAATGGTGGCTCCTGGAAAAAGCAATGCCCAGATGATTGGTTTAACTAAAACTAATCCTATTTCTAGTTCTAATTCCGATAAAAATGTAGTTATTAAGGTGAGTTCTAATTAGGACTATTTTTTTTATATATATAATTATAATTGGGCCGGGTTGGATTTGAACCAACGTAGGCTAAGCCAGCGGATTTACAGTCCGCCCCCATTAACCACTCGGGCACCGACCCTCAACTATTTCTTAGTTTGTTTAACTGATCATATTGTTTGATCAATTGATTTTATTATATTAAATTTCTTTTTGAAAATCAATCTATTGACAGAATAATAATTAATTTTGGATACAACTGGATTTGAACCAGTGACTTTCACGATGTCAACGTGATACTCTAAACCATCTGAGCTATGTATCCTTGATTTTGTCTTAATTTAATCGTTGTTTTAATCTAGTGGCTTTACCTGATCTATTACGTAAGTAATAGAGTTTAGATCTTCTTACTTTAGCTTTTTTTAATATTTCTATACTTATTATGTGTGGAGAATGTAATAAATAAACCCTTTCTACTCCTATATTTTGTATTGTTTTTCTCATAGTAATTGTTTGATTTATATTATAATTATTTTTAGAAATAACTACTCCTTCTGATATTTGAATTCTTTCTTTTACACCTTCTTGTATCATCTTTCTTATTTTTATGGTGTCACCAATTTCTATTAAAGGTAGGTCATTTTTTAAATAATCTTTTTCTACTTCATAAATTATATCGATGCTTTGTTTTATTTTTCTTATCATGTTTTTGCTTTTGTTAAATATTTATCTAATTATATTTTATTTAAAATTTTAAAGATTAGTCAACTTTTTTATGTTATTTTACTATAGTTTTCATTTTTGATTTTATTATGATATAATTATATACTATCAAAGGTAATTAAATGTATTCTCCCTTTTAATTTTTCTATGTTTGAACGCTTTACCGAAAAAGCTATTAAAGTAATTATGTTAGCGCAAGAAGAAGCAAGAAGATTAGGTCATAATTTTGTTGGTACTGAGCAAATACTTCTAGGCCTTATTGGAGAAGGAACGGGTATAGCTGCTCAAGTTCTGAAATCCATGAACGTAAATCTTAAAGATGCCAGAATTGAAGTTGAGAAAATTATAGGTCGTGGTTCCGGTTTTGTTGCAGTAGAAATTCCTTTTACTCCACGTGCAAAGCGCGTACTAGAACTTTCCTTAGAAGAAGCTAGGCAATTAGGTCATAACTACATTGGTACAGAGCATCTTTTAATGGGTTTAGTTAGAGAAGGAGAAGGAGTTGCAGCAAGAGTATTAGAAAATTTAGCAGTAAATGTTGCTTCTATTAGAACAGAAGTAATCCAAATGCTCGGTGATAATGCTGATGTTAATTCAAATGGAAGCAATAATGTTCAATCTAGAAGCAAAACTCCCACACTTGAAGAATTTGGCTCAAATTTAACGGAGTTAGCTATTGAAGGTGTTTTAGATCCTGTTGTTGGCAGACAAAAAGAAATAGAAAGAGTCATTCAAATTTTAGGTCGTCGTACTAAAAATAATCCTGTTTTAATTGGTGAACCAGGGGTTGGTAAAACGGCAATTGCCGAGGGTCTTGCTCAAAGAATCGCTAATAGAGATATTCCATCTATCTTAGAAGATAAATTAGTGATTACTTTAGACGTAGGTCTATTAGTAGCTGGTACTAAATATAGAGGTGAGTTTGAAGAACGATTGAAAAGAATAATGGATGAAATAAAATCTGCTAATAATGTAGTATTAGTAATAGATGAGGTTCATACTTTAATTGGTGCTGGTGCTGCTGAAGGAGCTATTGATGCTGCTAATTTATTAAAACCTGCATTAGCTAGGGGAGAATTGCAATGTATTGGAGCAACAACTCTTGAAGAATATAGAAAACATATTGAAAAAGATGCTGCGTTGGAACGTAGATTTCAACCTGTTTTAGTTGGAGAACCTACAGTTGAAGAGACAATAGAAATTTTATTTGGTTTGAGAGATCGTTATGAAAAGCATCATCAATTAAAAATGTCTGACGACGCTTTGGCAGCTGCCGCTAAGTATGCTAATCAATATATTTCAGATCGTTTCTTACCAGATAAAGCAATTGATTTAATTGATGAAGCTGGTTCTAGAGTACGTCTTCTTAATTCACAATTACCGCCAGCTGCACGAGAGTTGGACCGAGAGCTAAGATCAGTATTAAAAACGAAAGATGAAGCTATTAGAGCACAAAAATATGAAAAAGCTGAGCAGTACAGAACTCGAGAAATGGAAATTAAAGCTCAGATAGCAGCAATTGCTCAAAGTAAAAACTCAGAGCCTGATATTAAGTTAGAAGATCCTGTTGTTACAGAAGAAGATATCGCTGAAATAGTAGCTTTTTGGACAGGTATACCTGTAACGAAGTTAACTAAGAGCGAATCTGAAAAATTAATGCATATGGAAGATACTCTTCATGGTAGAATAATTGGTCAAGAAGAAGCTGTGGTAGCTGTTTCTAGAGCTATTCGTCGGGCAAGAGTTGGTTTAAAAAATCCAAATCGCCCAATTGCTAGTTTTATTTTTTCAGGACCTACTGGTGTTGGTAAAACTGAGTTAACTAAAGCTTTGGCATCATATTTCTTTGGAGCACAGCAAGCCATGGTTAGATTAGATATGTCGGAATATATGGAAAGACATACTGTATCTAAATTAATTGGTTCACCTCCTGGTTATGTTGGTTATAGTGAAGGTGGTTATCTAACTGAAGCTGTTAGAAAAAGACCATATACAGTAATTCTTTTTGATGAAATTGAAAAAGCTCATCCTGATATTTTTAATTTGTTGTTACAAATTTTAGAAGATGGAAGGTTGACAGATGCAAAAGGACGTACAATAGATTTTAAGAATACACTATTAATTATGACTTCGAATATTGGTTCTAAAGTTATAGAAAAAGGAGGTGGTAGTTTAGGTTTTGAATTAGGTGAATCTCAAGTAGAATCTCAATATAATCGCATTAAGTCATTAGTCAATGAAGAATTAAAACAATATTTTAGGCCTGAATTTTTAAATAGATTAGATGAAATTATTGTTTTTAGACAATTAACTAAAGATGAAGTTCGTGAAATTGCTGAGTTGATGTTAAAAGAAGTCTTTGAAAGAATTAAGCAGCAAGATATTATTTTAAATGTAACTGATCGATTTAAAAATAAATTAGTTGATGAGGGTTATAATCCGAGTTATGGAGCACGTCCTTTACGTCGTGCCGTTATGCGTTTATTAGAAGATATCTTAGCTGAGGAAGTTTTAGCTGGTAAAATAAAAGCTGGTGATAGTGCAGTAGTTGATGTAGCTGAGGATGGTTCTGTAAAAGTTTTATTAGGCGATAAAATTCAGGTTTAATGTTTATTTTGACTAAAAATTTGTTTTATTCTTTAATTATAAATAATTTATAATTGTCTTCGCTTTTATCTTCTATTTTTATATTTATTATATATGCCAGGAACCAGATTTGAACTGGTGACACGAGGATTTTCAGTCCACTGCTCTACCAACTGAGCTATCCCGGCTTTCTGGCAATATTATATTATAGTTAATAAGCATTTGCCAATTGATAATTGTTTTAATTATATAATTCTTTTAATTTGCTATTACTACTTTTAAAAATACTGTACTTTGGTATGAAAACTAATTTACAAGATCCCGTATTGCCGTTCCTATTCTTAGATATTTTTAAATCTATAATTTTACTTCCACTTATTTTTAGATTATTTTCCATTATCTCTTTTTGATGTAGGATCATTATTATATCTGCGTCCTGTTCTATAGAATTATGTAGTACTGTATTTGAACATATTAGATTAAAGTAGTTATTTTGATTAACATCATATGATTTCATATATTTATTGAATACTATAATATTTAAATATGATTTTCGGATTATGCTATATTTTGATATCATAATGTAATTAAGAGTTGTTAATCTTGAAATTTGATTGGATTTAACCCATATGGTTTGGCTCATATATTTATGGTTATGAGTTAGTATATTATTTGTTGTAGTTGTAAAATATTGAAATACGTATTGTTGAAATATGCTTAAATAGCCAATTCTATTTAGATTTTTTATTTGTTTTATACTTCTTTTATAAATATTTTGTTTCTTTGTATTATAAACCTGATGTGATAATATATTTTTATTTTGCTTTTGAATATTGCTTATATTTGTATCATTTTTACTCTGTGAAAATATATTAATGTTGTTTTTAGTACCAACACATCCACTTTCTTTTAAATCTGATAAAATTGGTTCTTTATCATTTCTATTCTCGATGTTTCTATTAAGTTGAGACACTACTATTATAGGTGAATTTATTGATTGCGCTAATAGTTTTAACTTTCTTGTAATATATCCTAATTCTTGACTTCTATTATATTTTTTGTCTTTTTCTTTTGAGAATTCTATTAGTTGTAGGTAGTCTATAATTAATAAGTCAATACCTTGTTTTTTTTTTACACTTTTTGCTGTATTCTCAATGTTCTGTATATCAATATTACTATGATCGTTAATATATATATTGTTTAGTAATAATTTGCTACATATTTTATTTATTTTACTCCATTGTTCAGTGTCTAAATTTTTTATTGTTTCTGTATTAATGTTAATTTGTGATCCTATGCATAGAAATTTATTAAATATTTCATCGCTGGTCATTTCAAGGCTAAATATTAATAAATTTATTTTTTGATTAAAAAATGTATTATATGCGATGTTAATTGCTAATGAAGTTTTGCCAATGGATGGTCTACCAGCTATAATAATTAAGTTACTTGTTGGTAATCCATAAATAATTTGATCTAATATGGTAAAGCCTGATTTTATATTTACATTTGTAGCTTGTTTATTTGAGTATGTAGTTTGATGCTTTATTTTAATTAGCTTTTGGGAGACTAGATCTTTTATGTTAAGTATTTGTTTTGTACTATTTCTATTAATCTGTTTTTCTATATAGCTAATATATGAAGTTGTTTTTTTGTATATTTGTTTATTGTCTATACTGTCTATATTGCCTGTTTTAATTAAGTTATATCCAAATTGAATAATAAGTCTTCTTAAATAACTATTTTGTAATAGTTTAATTAAATGTTCTATATAGTTATATACTTTATATGAACATATAAAAATTTGTCCTTGTTTCATCATTTGAGTAATCTTTTTTATACCTCCTACGTGATATAACAGTTTTTGTGATTCTAATGTGTAAATTAATTTAATAATATTTTGCTCACATGTGTCAGTAGTATTAATTAGATTTAGATATAAAATTTTATTTCTTTCTAAGAAAAAGTATTCAGCGTCAATAATATTCTTAATTGTATTAAGAATATTTGGATATATGAGTATTATCCCTATTAATGTTTCTTCTGCTATATAGTTTTGTGGAAGAAATTTATGTTTGTATAATTTATTCATTTATAGTGATGTTTCTATTATTATAGAATTAATAGCATTTAGATATTCATGGGTATTAGTTCTAATGCAATTTGTGTATTAATCTTTGTATTAACATTTATTTCTATGTAACTTGTCCCAATAGATTTTGCTTCTATTATTTTAATTTGTGTCTTATTGATCTTTAAATTTGTATATTTGGTAATCCATTTTATAATATCTTTTTCCGTAACACTACCAAAAATTAAATTGTTTTCTCCTTTTTTCTTATATATAGAAATCTTCTTTATTTTTTTTATATTCTTTTCTAATAATGCTTCATTAATGTTACGTTCTTCTTTTTTCTTCTTATTTATTTCTTGAAACATTTGTATATGTTTAATTTTTCCTTGGCTTGCTATCTCTGCAATTTGATTTGGTATTAAATAATTAAATGCATACCCACGAGAAACATTGATTAATGATCCTTTTGTTAAATTATGTAAGTTATCTTTTGTTACTATTAAATTTATTTTCTTTTTCATTTCTTATTATTTTAATTTTATTTTCAACGATTAATGTATTTCTATTGATATTATCAGATTTTTATTACTGGTAAAAGAAATAATTTTATATTTCTTTTTTGACTAGAATAATGTAGTGTTCTATTTGATTTTTTTGTAATACTAATGATGCTATTTTTGATTTTTCATTTGTACTACAGTATATCATTAAGCTTTTATTTTTAATGTTAGATTTAATAAATTTTGTTGTTTTATTTGATTTAAATTTGTTTATTGAAATGTTAATCGATCTGCTTAAATGTTTTAACGTAAATTCATTATTTTGTCTTAAGTCAATAATTAGTTGTTGACTATTCATTGTTTTTATTTCACTTTCAGCTAATAGCTTTTGAAATATATTGCTGCTTTCTAAACTTTCATTCTTTTGTTCTTGATATTTTAATGGATATATTTTTTGCTTTTTGATTTCAAAAGGTATTATTTGGTGAATGAAAATTGAATTTTGGCATTTTTTGTTAAGTCCTAAAATTATTTTGATTGCTTCAAGTGCTTGTAAATTGCCTATATAGCCGGTATTAATACCCATTATTCCACCTTGACTACATTTTTTATTATCTAGTTTTAATTTTTTTTTGTATAGATCTTTGTATCTTATACCGTTTTTATAGTTAAATATAGCAATCTGTCCCTCAAATTTGTTAATTGCACCATATATACAAGTTTTGTGTAATTTGTAGCATATTTCATCTATTAGATATCTTATTTTAAAATTATCTGTTGTATCTATCACTATGTCATAGTATGATATAACTTCAAACATATTATTTATATTTAGATTATATTTATGTTTAATTATATGGCAGTATTTATTAATCTGTTTTAATCTTTTTGCAGCAATATCAACCTTGCTATTTTTTATATCATTTATTTCGTATAACATTTGTCTATTTAAATTTGATAATTCTATCGTATCCTCATCAATCAAACCAATGCATCCAATTCCTGATATTGCTAAATACATTACTACTGGACATCCTAATCCACCAACGCCTATGACTAAAATTTTAGCTTCTCTTAGACGGATTTGCCCCTTAACGTTTATTTGATCTAGGATAATTTGTTTTGAATATATACTATATTCATTTATCGATAATTCGTTTTTATTATTTATTATACTATTTAGCATTATTATTATTTTATTCTTAGTTTTTGGTTATAATGTTAATTATGTTCATCTTTTAATCTACGCCTTTAGTTCAGATGGTAGAACGCAGGTTTCCAAAACCTGATGTCGAGGGTTCAAGTCCTTCAGGGCGTGTATTAAAGTTTATCTGATTTAATATTGGACAAATAACTAATTAATCATATAATGTTATATAAATTATTGATTATTCTATAATTTATTCTTGTATATTTTATTTTAAAATATACTAATTAAAAACTTGGAAATTTTTATGCCTAAAAAAGTTGTTGGTTTTGTGAAATTAGCATTAGCAGCTGGTAAAGCAACTCCTGCTCCACCAGTTGGACCCGCCTTGGGTCAACATGGAGCTAATATTGTTATGTTTTGCAAAGAATATAACGCTAAAACAGCTGATAAAGTTGGTTTAGTCATTCCAGTTGAAATTTCAATTTATGAAGATCGTAGTTTTTCTTTTATTTTAAAAACTCCACCAGCTTCTGTTTTATTAGCTCAAGCGGCAGGAATTGATAAAGGTTCAGGTACGCCTAATTCTAAAACAGTAGGCTCTATTTCATCTTTGCAGTTGCATGATATAGCTTCTACTAAATTGCCAGATTTAAATACTAATGATATTAATCAGGCTATCTTAATTATTGGTGGTACAGCACGTAGTATGGGGATTGTAGTGGAATGATTTACTTTACTTACATAGGGAGATATATATTTACTTTATGGTTAAACGTTCACGTCGTTTTCTAAATATTTTACAAAAATTTGATAAGAATCTATTATATAGTCCTAATAATGCAATATCCTTTTTAAAAGAATCCTCTTCTGTTAAATTCACTGAAACATTAGAAGTACATATTTCTCTTGGTTTAGATCCTAAATATGCAGATCAGCAGTTGCGGTCGACAGTTATTTTACCTAAAGGTTCTGGTAAAATTACTAAAGTTGCAGTTATTACACAGGTTGATAAAATTAATTTAGCATCTTCTGCAGGAGCAGATATTGTTGGATCTGAGGATTTGATTGAAGAGATATCTAAAGGCCGTTTAGATTTTGATAAACTAATTGCAACCCCTGATATGATGTTACAAATTGCAAAGTTAGGTCGTGTATTAGGTCCTAAGGGCTTAATGCCATCACCTAAGTCAGGTACTGTTACTAATGAACTTATTAATGCAGTTAGTGAGTTTAAGGCTGGAAAGTTAGAATATAAAGTTGATCGTGCCGGTGTACTTCATGTTCCTATTGGAAAACTTGATTTTAGTATTGATGATTTAATATTGAATTTAAAAGCCCTACAAGAATCAATTGATAAGAATAGACCTAGCGGTTCTAAGGGTAAGTATTGGAAATCTTTATATTTATCTAGTACAATGGGACCAGGTATTCCTATTAATATTAATCTTTTAAAAGATGTGAAAATGGGATAGTTTATATTAGTTATATTTATTTTAAGATTTAGTATGAGTAATAAGATTGATAATATTATTGAAGAGTTAAAGTCTCTGACTTTGTTAGAAGCAGCTGAATTAGTTAAGCAAATAGAAGAAACTTTTGGTGTCGATGCTTCTGCTGTAGCTAATAGTGGTATGGTAATTATTCCAAATGATGGCGGTAATGTAGCGAATGAAGAGGTAGAAGAAAAGACAGAATTTGATGTTATTTTAGAAGATGTGCCAGCTCCTAAAAAAATCACTATTTTAAAAGTTGTACGTTCTATAACCTCTTTAGGTTTAAAAGAAGCTAAAGAACTAGTTGAATCAGCTCCAAAATCTATAAAAGAAGGTACTTCCAAGGAGGATGCTGAAGAAATTAAATCTAAATTAGAAGAAGTAGGTGCTAAAGTTTCTATTAAGTAATATTCGATTCAGTAATAGTGATACTGGATATTTTTGCTATGTATCACTATTGCATTTATTAGAATAATCCTAATGTTATAGCTTTTGATAATGGCATTGTTGCTCCTATTCCTAGCCATATTGTTACTACTGTTCCAATAAGGAAAATTGTTGTAGCAATGGGTCTTCTAAATGGATTTTGAAATTTATTTATATTTTCTATAAAAGGTACAGTAATTAGTCCTGCTGGTACAGCAGCCATTGATAAAACACCAATTAGTTTATTTGGTATTACCCTTAGTAGGTTAAACGTTGGGAAGAAGTACCACTCTGGTAATATCTCTAGTGGTGTTGCGAACGGGTTTGCCGGTTCTCCAAGACCCATTGGCTCTAGTACTGCAAGACCTACATTGCATGCTATTGTTCCAAATATTACAACTGGAAAAATATATAATAAGTCATTTGGCCATGCAGGCTCTCCATAATAATTATGGCCCATACCTTTTGCTAGTTTTGCTCTTAATTTAGGATCTGTTAAATCTGGTTTTTTAATTATTGACATTTTTTACTTTACCTTATTTGTATATTATTATTTATAGAGGTCCTGATATACCCTGTTTTCTAATCATTAAGAAGTGCATTAACATAAAAACTGCTGTTAAAAGTGGTAATACAAAAGTATGTAAACTATAAAATCTAGTCAAAGTACTTTGTCCTACACTAACGCTACCTCTTAGAAGCTCAACTATAGTTCCTCCAACTACAGGTATTGCTTCTGGTACACCTGTTACTATTTTTACTGCCCAATATCCTATTTGATCCCATGGTAATGAGTACCCTGTTACTCCGAAAGATACTGTTAATACTGCAAGGATTACTCCAGTAACCCAAGTTAATTCACGAGGTTTTTTAAATCCACCGGTTAGGTACACTCTAAATACATGTAGAATTAGCATTAAAACCATCATACTTGCAGACCATCTATGAATTGATCTAATTAACCATCCAAAATTTACTTCAGTCATGATGTATTCTACAGAAGAGAATGCTTCTGCTACAGTTGGTCTATAGTAAAATGTCATTGCAAATCCACTTGCAACTTGAATAAGAAAAGATGTAAAGACTATTCCACCTATACAGTAAAAAATATTTACATGTGGTGGAACATACTTGCTTGAAATATCATCTGCTATTGATTGAATTTCAAGTCTTTCTTCAAACCAGTCGTATACTTTGCCCATATAAAATATTCCATTTATGTATTTTCTTAATACGTTTAAACTTCTTTTTTGGTTAATCTTAAGAATATTTTTGTAACTGTATCTAAATATATTATAACATTTAGATCTTTTTATTCTACTTTAAGTTTATATTTAAAATATTGGATAGATTAATTATTCTCTTATTTTCTTCAATAATTCCCATTTTATATATAACTTTCATAGTTTTGTTGATAGTATTTTGACTTAATCCTGTCATCATAGCAATATTCTCTTGAGATAGTTTAAATGGTATTAATATTACCTGATTTCTAATTATCCCAAATTTTAAACCTATTAATAAAATTAGTTGTACTATTCTATTTTTTGTTTTTCTTTGACTTATAATTTCACTCATCTCTTCGTACCTTTTTAAGGTTTTTTTGTAATACTTGATGATGTTTAATTCTGTATTAATAGTATGATTAGGATTGTCTTCTTTAAATGAGATTATATAAGTTGTTTCTAGAGCTACTAATTTATAATATATTTGATTATCTTTTTTATAATTTATTAAGATAGTATTTTTATCTAGAATAGCTATGGGTAATAATTCTTTGTTAGGAAATACCTTTACTATGTAGATGAGGCCATATAAAATAATAATAATTTTATTATTGACATTCTCTAGATTATGTAAAATTAAAGTATCTGACTTATTGAGTTTATATATATGGTATTTTATCTTACTGATTGTAAGAAATTTAATCCATTCCATTAGGGATATAAAAATGATATTGTTTACTTGTATTATAGTTATATATGCTATTATTTATTTGGAAAAAAGTGAAAAAAATTTTATTATTAGATGATGATCAAAATTTGTGTAACTTATTATCTTCTTATTTAGTTGCGTTTAATTTTTCTGTAAATTATGTACATAGTGTACCTGCTGCATTAGCTAATATAAGAAATGATTCTCCTGACTTAGTAATATCCGATATTATGATGAAAGATCTTAATGGGTATGATTTTATTCGTTTGCTTAAGCTTGATAAAGCTTTTATTCATATTCCTGTTATCTTTTTAACGGCTAAAGGAATGACTTATGACAAAATTAAAGGATATAATTTAGGTTGTCATGCTTATTTAACTAAGCCTTTTAATCCAGAAGAGTTAAATGCTATTATTAATAGTATTTTTTATAATATTAATCTCTTACATAGGACTATTACTAATTCAGCTAGTAATGAGAAGGTTATAATCAATGACAGTATTATCAATTCTTGTCATTTTACATATCGTGAAGCAAGCGTTTTACACTTAGTGCTCAAAGGTTATATGAATAAGGAAATAGCCATCAGTCTAAATGTTAGCTCAAGGAATGTTGAAAAATATATAACTCGTCTATTGAGTAAGACAAATGCAAGAAATAGGGTTGAGCTGATAAAGCTGTGTCTTGGATTTAATTAAGGGCGAATGACGGGATTCGAACCCGCGTATGATGGAGCCACAATCCATTGCCGTAACCTCTTGGCTACACCCGCCATATTATTTTGGTCTTATATGAGTCACATCTATATTATAATATGTTTTATTATATCAGTCCACTCTCTTCTATTTTTTATTTATATGCAAAATTATTTAACCATATTTATAAATGGTGATCCTTTTAATTGTGAGCCTACTATGTCTCTGTTCGATATTCTAATATATTTGGGTGTTGATATTAATCAAGTTATTGTAGAATATAATAATAATATTATTGATAAAATAGAGTTTAATATTTTATATTTTAATCAACATGATTCTATTGAGATTATAAGCATTGTTGGTGGAGGTTAGTAGTCTATTTTATGTTTTTAAATGATACTGAGACTTGTCCTTGTTTTGTATTTAAATGAATAACTTTTACTTTAATAAAACTCCCTATTTTAAATATAGTGTTTATTTTATTTAGATTAATAGATCCCATTTCTGATACATGAAGTAATGCTTTAATATTATGTATATTTATAAATAATCCGTAAGATTTCAACATCATTATTTTTCCATATATTAGTTCACCTAATTTAAATTTGTGTTTTGATAATGCTAAATTAGCACTTTTGTTGCTCAAGATTAATTGATTTTTATTTTCATTTGTTGTTAAAAACTTACATTTGATATGCATATTTTTTGTTAAGTTTATTTCTTCATTTATAACAGAGATATGTGATTTGGGAATAAAGCCTTGTATTCCTTCTAAGGAAGTAATAATTCCTCCTCTATTAAGATATTGTATTCTGAGATTAAATACTATATCTTCAAGATAAATTTGTTTAATTCTCTTCCATGCTCTAATGTAGTCTAGTCTTTTAATAGATATGATGTATTGTTGGCTATTTACATTATGTGTAATTAAAAAAAAATCTCTTGTTGTATTTAGTAATAATAAATGCTCATTATTCTGCTTTTTCAGATTTATTGCCACTTCTTCTTTTGGTAAATATCCTGCTGTATTTGTACCTATATCTACTAAAAACCCTTTCTTCTCTTCATGTATTACTGTTCCTGCAACGATATCTCCGTTGCTTAATATATATTGATATCTTTCTAGTATTTTACCGAATGTGTCTTTTTTTTTCTCTTTATTCATATAAACTGAATGTGCTTTTATTTTCTATGTTTATCATATATAATATTGCTGTAATATGGGTAAGCTTAGGTAATTGCAAATTTTTTACAAATTTGAGGAAAGTCCGGGCTCTAATTATAAAAATATAGTTGTATAAATACAGTGTAGGAAACTATCAGGATCGTGCCACAGAAATAGACCGCCTGTTATAGGGTAAGGGTGCAATGGTTCGTTAAGAGCGCACCAGAAATACTATCAAGGTATTTGCTAGGTAAACCCCGTATTAGAGCAAAGTGATTAACATATATTGTTCAGTATTGTTTTTATAAATTTTACTAATAAAATATTATTGTTAATTTATGTACACTGCAAGAAGTAATTTTTTACTAAAGATTAATGATTACCCTTTTTAGAATCTATTTTATAGTTAATACTAAAAAGAACTAAATCCGGCTTATGTCTTACCTATAATACTCTTTTAATATTTTTCTATTATTTGTATTGCTTGATTTAGATTTCTCTCTATTCTTTTTATATCTGCGGTATTTAAAGTTCTATTTTGTGATCTATATGTAATTCTAATACCTACAAATCTTTCTTGTTTTTTATTAATGTATTCGTTAAAAATTTTAATGGACTCTACAAATGATGTACAATATTTTAGTATTACACTTTTTATATCTTGTATTTGTATGTATTTTTTGATTTTTATCGATATGTCTCTAATAACACTTGGATAGTTTGTATACGACTTATTAATATATTCCAAGTTATTATTGTTATCTATATTCTTAATAAGTTCGTTTATATTAATCTCGAATACATAGACTTTTACTTGTTTTTTCTCACTTATTTCTAGTAAGTCATCTTTTACTTCACCAATTATTCCTATTGGCTTATCTGCCTTATTATTGTATATACTTATACTTCTATTTATTTTTATGATATGACCTACTTCTTGCAGATGGTCTTTTGTGATAGTTCTAAATGTTTCTTGTGTTTTGAGATTTTTGTTTATTTGTTCTAAAAATGTTTCTATAATTCCCTTTATATGATAGAAATTAACACCTGTTGATTTCTCAGTCCAGTTACTTTTCGAGTAACCTTTATTGCTTATTAAGCCCCCTAGGCTGTATATTTCTGTGTATTTATTTTCGTAATTCTTTTTAAATGTTTTGCCTATTTCGAATATCTCTATCTCATTACCTGTATGTTTTATGTTATGATTGTAGTTAGTAATTAAATTTTCTACTATGTTATATCTTAGTTCTTTTTGTTCGCTTGTTATTGGATTGTTTAATTGTATTATTTCTATATTATTTTTTTTGTTTAAAGTTAAACCACAATTAATTACCTCGTTTAGACCTAAGTTCCGTAAAATATATCGAAATTTTTTTATGTATTTCGAATATTCAGATTCTTGTCCTTTAATTTTTCTAGTGTTTAATTTACTTAAGAAATATTTGAACTCGTAGATTCTACCTATTTCTTCTATCACATCAATTTCTCTTTTTAAATCGTGAATTCTATGACTAGGTATTATTACATTAAAAGACCTATTCTTTTTGATGTATGTTGGTAATAGTTGTAACTGTTTTAATATCTTGTTTATCTTATCTATTTCAATAAATTTAAGTGTACTTTTTCCTATGTTTCCTAAGCATTTATTTATGTTTGATTTTTTTACATTTATTATGATAGGCTCAATATCTATTTTATTGTAAGTTTCATAGTACTTACTTATTGTTTGTTGAGTTATAGTGCTTACTAATCTTATGCTATCAATATATAAGTTCTCATAAAAACTATTTGAATTATAAACATTATTTGTTTCATTATCCATTTTCTTTGTTGTTTTGAAAATTAATAATTTAGATGATTGATTTTTTTGTATTGTCTGTTTTATTTGTTTTGAGTTAAAATCATTGATTAAATCACATTCTTTACTAATATAATTTGGATTTATAATTTCAAACGTTGCACCCCATTTTAATTTAATGTATTTTTGAATATTCTTTAGTGGAGATCTGTCTTCTATATCATGCTTTCTTAATTCTTTGGATAACCATTCTGATTTTTTTCTTATTAAGTTTTCATCTATTGTGTGAATGCGAACGTAATCTATACTTATATTTTTTTTATTAGTTATTTTTTTATTACATTTTAGTCTTATTGGATCTTTTATTAAAGGTTTATTAATTATAGTGCTAATCTCAATTGCTAAATGTAATGCCGATGATATTTCTTTTCTATTGGTAGTGATGCTTAGGTCTATAATTGTATCATTATATGTATTCGATCTATCTATGTTTTCAATTTCTATACCAGATAATGTTAACTTTTTTTCTAATTTTTTTATTTCTTTTTGTTCTAGTTTAATAAAGTTATTTATTAGTTTCCATGAAAATTTCATTTTTGCGTTTTATTAAATTTATGCTTTAGTGAATGATAAATTATTACTATTAGCGTATCTTTCCATGAATCGCATGAATCTGTCCCATTCTGTTGGATTTTTTATTATATATATACATTCAATTCCTTGTGGTCTGCCATTAATAAATTTTGCATTTACATCTTTAGTCATTAATTCACCCTCTTCATCTTTTAAATACATACCTTTTATATCCCCTTTGTCTTGCATTTCCGGTTTTATTATATCTGGTTTGTTAAATCTAAATGTTGCAGTTCCTGTACTTCCATCCCGAGATCTTGTTAATTTAATGCTTGGTATAACATTTTCATTTATTCCATCTATAAATTGAATTACAGCCATGATTATTGCCTCTTTTTGTTAATCGTTAAATGTTGGTATCTTGTTATTAGTTTTAAATACATGAGATTGTATATTATTTTATAGTTAATAACGTTTTAAATTTTAAATCTGGGGTAGGAGGATTCGAACCTGCGAATGGCGGAGTCAAAGTCCGCTGCCTTACCACTTGGCTACACCCCAACGTAATGATTCTATTTTTATAATATTTATTAATATGATGTCAAGTTATTATAGTTTTCTTAATATATTTCATATATTCTTTAAGTTCTACAAAATGAATTTGTTGTTGCATACCTGTATTTAGCCATTTAATTGTTACAAACTTATTGTAATTCTCATTTTCGCCTAAAATTAAGCAGATGGTTGCCTTTAATCGACTCGCTTTTTTTATTTGTCTACTTAAATTACTATTGCTTAAATCTAATTCAAATTTAATGTTGTATTCTTCTAGTATATTAAGTATGTCCCATACCATGTAACTATTATGATAATTGTCGTTTCTTACTGCTACGTAAATACTTGTATTGGTAACCTGTGCTTGAGTTTTCAAGTAGTTGTTAGCTAAGATTAAAATTCTTTCAATACCGATTGCCCAACCTACAGCTGGAATGTTAGGTCCTCCTAATTGTTCTATTAGTCTATCATATCTTCCTCCGCCACATACCGTATTTTGATTATTTATTGTTTTTGTTTTAATCTCAAATGCTGTATAATTGTAGTAGTCTAGTCCTCTTACTAAATAATTATTGATATTATAGCTAATTTGTAAATACTCTAGGTGCTCGCAAACTTGATTAAAGTGATCTAAAGATGCTTTGTTTAAGTAGTTCTTTAATATAGGTCCTGTTTGTAATATTTCTTGTGTTTTAGTATTTTTGCTATCTAGTATTCTAAGTGGATTTTTATTTAGCCTTGTTTTAGAATCGTTATCTAATTCATCTTTGTATTTATGTAGATACTCTACTAGTTGTACTTTGTAAAGTTCTCTTTCTTCAATATTACCTATGCAATTGATATCTAGTTCGTATTCTGAGATACATCCTAATTTTGATAATACTTGAATTGCTAGTTTAATTACTTCTACATCTGCTATTGGATTGAAACTTCCTATACACTCTATGCCTAGTTGATGAAACTGTCTTTGTCTTCCCTTTTGTGGTCTTTCATATCTAAACATTGGTCCCATATACCATAGTCTGCTTATTTGACTATCAACGTAGAGTTTGTTACTGATAATAGCTCTTGCTATACTTGCTGTACCTTCTGGTCTCAGAGTTATATTCCTATTACTTTGATCGCAAAAACTATACATTTCTTTATTGACTATATCAGTAAAATTACCAATACTCCTTGTAAATAGTTCTGTATTCTCTATTATTGGTGTTTGAACCTCTTTATAATTATTTTGGTTTAGTATTTTATTTGCTATATTATGTATATATTGCCATGATTGCATTTCATTAGGCAGAATATCTCTTGTTCCTCTTAGTGGTTGCATCTTAATTAATTTTGTATTGATTCAAATTACTATTGATTTTCTTTTACATCGGGCAAGGAGGGATTCGAACCCCCGACACCGTGGTTCGTAGCCACGTGCTCTAATCCACTGAGCTACAAGCCCACTTGAATAATATGATAGCATTCTAAAGATATAATATGAATTTTATTTTGTTTATTCTTGATATTTTTGATATATCTTTATATTTTATATTTTATACGATTATTAGTAAATATTTTAAGGAAAGTAATTATGAGTAAAACTATACTTTATCATGACTCTGCTCGAAAAGCTTTAGAGAAAGGTATGGATATATTGTCTGAAGCTGTCTCAATTACTTTAGGACCTAAAGGTAGAAATGTTGTATTAGAAAAAAAATATGGATCACCACAGATCATTAACGATGGTGTGACTATTGCTAAAGAAATTGAGTTACAAAATTCAATAGAAAATACTGGTGTTGCTCTTATCCGACAAGCAGCATCAAAAACAAATGATGTTGCAGGTGATGGAACTACTACTGCAACAGTATTAGCATACGCAATTGTAAAAGAAGGTTTAAAGAATGTAGCTGCAGGATCTAATCCTATTATCTTAAAGAAAGGAATTGACAAAGCAGTAAAATTTGTTATTAATAAAATTAGTCAATATTCTCGTCCCATTAATAGTTCACGGGATATTATGCAAGTGGCAGCTATTTCTGCTGGTAATGATCTAAATACTGGCCAGATGATTACTAATGCAATTAAGAAAGTTGGTCAAGAAGGTATTATTTCTTTGGAAGAGGGACAATCAACTGAAACTTTATTAGATATTAAGGAAGGAATGAAGTTTGATAAAGGATTTATTTCTCCTTATTTTGTTACTGATCCTTCTAGAATGGAAGTAGTACAGGAAGATACTTATGTTTTATTGACAGATAAAAAAATTACTTTAATTCAGCAAGAACTTTTACCTATTTTAGAGCAGGTTGCAAAAACTGGTAAGTCACTGTTAATTATTGCAGAAGATGTTGAAAAAGAAGCACTCGCTACTATGGTTGTTAATAAGTTGAGAGGTATAGTAAATGTTGTTGCTGTTCGTGCACCTGGTTTTGGGGATAGAAGAAAATTCTTGTTACAAGATATTGCAATCTTAACATCTGCACAATTAGTTTCAGATGACACTGGTTTAACCTTTGATAAAGTCTCTTTATCTGATTTAGGTATAGCAAAGAAAGTTGAAGTTTCTAAAGATAGTACAACTATAATTTCTGATTCTAATCCAATTCTGGTTGAAAATAGATGCAATGAAATACGTAAACAAATACAGATGAGTAGTAATACTTATGAAAAAGAGAAATTGCAAGAAAGATTGGCTAAACTTTCTAGTGGTGTAGCTGTAATTAAAGTAGGCGCTGCAACTGAAACTGAAATGAAAGATAAGAAGCTTCGTTTAGAAGATGCTATTAATGCTACTAAAGCTGCTATAGAAGAAGGTATTGTTCCTGGTGGTGGTTCGACCTATGTTCATTTATCTAAAGAATTGCGTTCTTGGGCAGATAAAAATTTATTTGGTGAACAACTTGTTGGAGCTTTAATTGTTGAAAAAGCAATGCTTTTTCCTCTAAACAGAATAGTAGAGAATGCTGGTATTAATGGTCCTGTAATCGTAGAAAAAGTCAAGCAAAGTGATTTCCCATTCGGTTATAATGTAAATTCAGGTAAGTTAGAAGATATGTATGATTCTGGTATTGTTGATCCAGCTAAGGTTACTCGTTCTGCTTTACAAAATGCTTCATCTATTGCTTCAATGATTTTAACTACTGAGTGTATTATAGTGGATGTTGAATAATTGTTTATTGTTTATTTATGTCATATAAATATTTGATTAATAAGTAAGTACCTTCTTGTTTCGTTATTCTAGCTATTAAGTACAAATTTACTATAGCTATCTTTTTTATATCTACTTTATAAGATCTATAAAGTAATTTATTCCCTTTATAGTACTTTTTTTTTTGTGAATATATGTTGCAAAATTTCGTAGTGTAATTAATTGCTATTTTACATTTTTGATTTTGTTGATATTCTTGTATTATTTTAAATGAAATTTCACTTAGAAAATATTTATTGGTTAGTAATCTGATTGTTTGAATATATTCTATTACTTTTATTAAATTTAATTTTTTTTTGTACTGATACTGTTTTAGTTGGTTACGTATTACCTTAATGTCTGATATTATATTATTATTTAAATGGTTTAAAGCTAGTACTTCAAGACTTATGGTTAATAAGTCTATTTTTGTAAAAAAAATGTCTTTTTTATTAATCATAAGTGATCTATTATATTTAGTTTAACTATTTCTATAGATATCTGTGAATTTTATTTATGATTTTTTAATTTGTGCCTGCAAATATAAATTCTGGAAATTTTTCCTCAGCATCATGCAAAGATTTATTTTTACCTTTTTCTTGCCAGAAGTTAATGATTTCAGTTGCTTTATTTAATAAATTTATTTTTTCATTCTCTGATATCCATGGTTTTGAATCTAATTCTGTCTTTAGTTGCTCCCATGCATCGTTTCTAGGCCAAAAAAAGTAAGATGTTAATGGGCTAATATTTTTACCAATTAAATGATCGATTGCTATTGCAACATTATTATCAAGCCATAAAATCCTAAATGTGAATTTTTGCAACACGAACTCCTTAGTTATTATTTATTTTATAATTTTTATTTACTAGATTTTGTACAGTTTTTGTTAACTGTGCACCGTACGCAACATATTCTTGTAGTTTTTCAAGATGTATCTGATATTGTTTATTCATTGGATTGTAAAATCCTATTTCTTCTATTGCTTTTCCATCTCTTTTTTTCCTACTATCTATTACTATGATTCTGTAGAATGGTTTCTTTTTCCTTCCTAATTTTTTTAATCTTATTTTTAACATTAACAACACTCATTATTTATTGTAAAATTCTCTGCTAAAATATTCTAACACATATTTATTTGTGTTAAATATCTAAGTGATAGATTCAATTCTAATATTATTAAAAATTACTGTTAAACACTGTAAAAAAATAATTCCGAGCATGGGAGACATGTCCATACCAAATATCATAGGTATTGTTCCTCTAAATAGCTTTAGATATGGATCAGTTAATCTATTAAGAGAGCAAAAAGGTTCATTATACCAATTTACAGTTGGCAACCAGGCTAAAGATAATTTTAGCAAAATTAATATTAGGTAGATTTCTGAAAAGTTTGCTACAGATGTAAATATTAAGTTTAATGATTGAGTGATAAAAGTCATTTTAAGTATTACTATTTTATTTAGTTTATAATTTGAGTTGTATATATATTTAGTTCAGGGTATTGACTGCCTATTTTATTTAAATTTGTATGATTTATCTGTATACATCCTATTGTTATATCTTCAATGGCCATATGTTTTTCATTCTTTAGACATGTAATTAAATTAATTAATGTCTTATCTACTATTTGTTTTTCTAGTATAAAAATTTGTGTTTTTTGATATTGTATTTTTAAATTTTTTATTGAGTATTCAATTGTCTCCATATTTCTATAATTAACATTTATAATTTCTACTGTAGGTAAAATTATTTTAATGTCAACAATCATGTCATATGTATTAGATATATCTGTTAAAATTATTTGTTTTTTCTTTGTATTAGGTAGATTTATTTCTTTAACTTCATTGATTAGTTTAATATATATTTTATTGATTTCAAGGTATTTTCTGAACATCTCATATGTTAGTAGCAATCCTATATATCTATAATAGTATTCATATTTTTCTTTATGAATAGTACCTGTTATATAATTCATTATGACCTGAATTAAGGGGTGAGAGATTCTATATATATTTAGTTGCATCTGATTTTATATAAACTTTAATATTAATAATTTACATAATAAAATATTAATATTTTTTTATAAACATATGATCTCATTTATATTATTTTAATAATAATTAAATAAAAATTTCTATCTTAAAAATAAAAAAAGTATTTCTTAAATTTAATTTAAGAAATACTTTTTTCTGCTAGCTTACTAATGATTATAATTTAATCTAATGGTCTCATTGATAATACAGCTTCATTTTCTCTGTTAATACCTTTTTCAAAACCAGCAGCAGCAGCTCTAGCTCTACCTGCATGCCATAAGTGACCAATAAATAAGTAGAATCCCAAGAAGAAATGTGATGTTGTTAACCAGCTTCTTGGAGAAACATAATTAACAGAATTAATTTCTGTTGCCACTCCACCTACCGAATTTAATGATCCTAATGGTGCATGTGTCATATACTCTGCAGCTCTTCTTTCTTGCCAAGGTTGAATATCATTTTTTATCTTATTCAGATCTAGGCCGTTAGGTCCTCTTAAAGGTTCTACCCAAGGAGCTCGAAGGTCCCAAAATCTCATTGTTTCGCCACCAAATATTATTTCACCACTTGGTGATCTCATTAGGTATTTGCCTAACCCTGTTGGTCCTTGTGCAGAAGCTACATTCGCTCCTAGTCTTTGATCTCTTACAAGAAAAGTAAAAGCTTGAGCTTGTGAAGCTTCAGGTCCAGTTGGTCCATAAAATTCGCTTGGATAAGCTGTATTATTATACCAAACAAAATTTGAAGCAGTTATTCCCATTATTGAGAGTGCTCCTAAGCTGTAAGACAAATAAGCTTCTCCTGACCAAACAAATGCTCTTCTAGCCCATGCAAATGGTTTTGTTAAAATATGCCAGATTCCTCCAGCTATACAGATGACTCCCATCCACACATGACCACCTATTAAGTCCTCCATATTATCAATACTTACTATCCAACCGTCACCACCAAAAGGTGATTTTAGTAGATATCCAAAAATAACTGATGGATTTAATGTTGGGTTGTTAATTATCCTAATATCTCCACCGCCTGGAGCCCAAGTATCATATACGCCTCCAAAGAAAAGAGCTTTAATTACTAGTAAAAATGAACCTATCCCTAGTAAAACTAAATGAATTCCTAGTATAGTTGTCATCTTATTTTTGTCTCTCCAATCATATCCAAAGAAAGGGAATGATTCTTCTAGGGTATCAGGTCCTATTAATGAATGATATAGACCTCCGAATCCCAGAACTGCTGATGAAATTAGGTGTAAAACACCAGTTACAAAGTATGGGTATGTGCTAATGATGTCTCCACTAGGTCCTACTCCCCATCCTAGTGTTGCTAGATGAGGTATTAGTATAAAACCTTGTTCATATAGTGGTTTTTCTGGTACAAAATGAGCTACTTCAAATAATGTCATAGCTCCAGTCCAAAATACTATGATACCTGCATGTGCTACATGAGCACCTAGTAGTTTACCAGATACATTAATTAATCTAGCATTACCTGACCACCATGCGAAGCCTGTTGATTCTAAATCTCTTCCTCCAACTACATTACTATTATTAAAGCGCGTTTCCACGTGGTAAAACCTCCTCTGGGAATATAAAGTTTTCATGAGGTTGATCTTGTGCTGCCATCCATGCACGAATTCCCTCATTCAATAAAATATTTTTTGTGTAGAATGTTTCGAATTCTGGATCTTCAGCTGCTCTTAACTCTTGAGAGACAAAGTCATACGCCCTTAAGTTAAGAGCTAGTCCAACAATTCCAAAAGCACTAGTCCACATACCTGTTACAGGTACAAATAACATAAAGAAATGTAGCCATCTTTTGTTAGAAAAAGCAACTCCAAATATCTGTGACCAGAAACGGTTAGCTGTAACCATTGAGTAAGTTTCTTCTGATTGAGTAGGAGTAAATGCTCTAAATGTATCTGCTGCATCACCATCTTCGAATAAAGTATTCTGTACAGTTGCACCATGTATTGCACATAGTAGAGCTCCACCTAGTATACCTGCTACACCCATCATGTGAAAAGGGTTTAGAGTCCAATTGTGAAACCCTTGAAGAAAAAGCAAGAAACGAAAAATTGCGGCAACACCAAAGCTTGGCGCAAAAAACCAACTTGCTTGTCCTAGTGGGTACATTAAGAATACTGAAACAAAAACTGCTATAGGTCCAGAAAATGAAATAGCATTATATGGTCTTATACCTACTAGTCTTGCTATTTCAAATTGTCTTAAACAAAATCCTATTAGACCGAAAGATCCATGTAATGCAATAAATGCCCATAGTCCACCAATTTGGCACCATCTTGTAAAATCTCCTTGTGCTTCTGGTCCCCATAATAGTAGTAATGAATGTCCCATACTATTAGCTGGTGTTGATACAGCTGCTGTAAGGAAGTTACATCCTTCTAGATAAGAACTCGCTAAGCCATGTGTATACCAAGAAGTTACAAAAGTTGTTCCTGTTAGCCAACCACCTAAAGCTAGGTATGAACATGGAAATAGTAAAAGTCCAGACCATCCTACAAAAACAAATCTATCTCTTTTTACCCAATCATCAATTAAGTCAAATCTTCCACGGCTTTTTTCTTGTCCAATTGCGACAGTCATATTTTATCTCTCCAACGCAAATTATTTAAGTAAATATTTTTTCAGTTATATTTATAATTTAGGTAAATATATTTTTTTAATCTGATATTTTTACTTTTCTTTTCAGTTATATATTATTATAAGATTAATATAAGTTAAATGTTATCCTATTTTTTAAGTCTTTTAGTAGTTCTCTAAGTTATATTTTATATGAATTTTAATACTTGATAAATTTTTTTATATATTCAATTAAAGATTTCATTTTTTATCTAGATAAGATTTATTACTTTTCTTAGGTAATTTATTCTTTTACTATAATCTTTTGAAATAAATAACCTGTCCCTCTTGCTGTTAGAATTAAGTCTGGATTACTTGGATCATCTTCTAATTTGGCTCTTAGTCTGGAAATATGTACATCTACAACTCGTGTATCTACGTGTCGTTCTGGAGTATATCCCCAAACTTCTTGTAGTATTGATGATCTTGAAAAAGCTTCTCCGGCTTTACTAATAAGAAGCTCTAAAAGGCTAAATTCCATACCTGTTAACCTAACTCTTTCATAATTTTTATAAACTTGTCTTTTATTCGTATCAATTTTTAAAAAACCTACATTTATAATTCCTGAGCTTGGAATTGATGAATTAATTGTAATTTTATCTATTCTTCTTAAAACGGATCTAATTCTAGCTTCTAATTCTTTTGGCGAAAAAGGTTTTACTATGTAGTCATCAGCTCCTAATTCAAGACCTGTAATTCGATCTGATACATCACCTAAAGCTGTAAGTATTATTATTGGTACATCAGATTCTTTACGTAATTCTTGGCAGACTCCATAGCCATCTAATTTAGGCATCATTACATCTAGTACTACTAAGTTTGGATATTCTTTCCTGAAAATTTGTAGTGCTTCTTCCCCATCAGAAGCACTTATGACTTCATAGCCAATCATAGATAGTCTAGTTTCTAGTATTCTTCTTATACTAATTTCGTCATCTACTATTAGTATTTTTTCTTTATGATTATCCAATTTAAAGCCTACCTATTTTTAGATTATAATTAGTTTTTTCACCATTTTAATTTTTTCTAACTATTTTTTGAACTAGAGTTTTCTTTATTTGTTCTTACTAATATTTCTAACTAATTTATTTTTCTATATTGTTTGTAGTTTTTTTATTTATTTAATTGAGAAAATTAGAATGTTGCTACTTATCTTATTTTCTTATAACTATTTAAGTATTAAATTATTTTCTATGTTAAGTAATTAAAAAATAAAATTACTAAGTAGCTTGACAATTTTTACCATCTGGTATTACAATGTTTACATCTCGAGTAGCCAAAAACAGCTTACTGTATTTTGTATACTTTATTTAATTTATAGCCTACAATTATCTATCTATTAGTTAATTTGTGAGCTTAAAAATATTCTGGACACTAC